TCCAGAATAGACTAATAACATTCTTTATCAAGTACTGTTAATAATTACTGACTAAGTTTTGCAGTAAGTTTTTTTTAACAATTCACAAAATCAGAATAATAGTTTGAACACAATTTTGTCAAGCCCTAAATAAAATTAAAAATTATCTTTTTTTATATTTTAAATTCACGAAAGATTTTAGAATCTTACACAAATCTATTAAAACTATAAAATATATTATAATAACTAAACCTATACCAATTAATAATCATAATCTTTAGGAGTAAGAAACATTGGAAAATCAAAAAGAAAAAATCTTAATAGTTGATGATGAAACCAGTATAAGAAGAATACTCGAAACAAGATTATCTATTGTCGGATATGAAGTAATAAGTGCATGTGATGGTGAAGAAGCATTATCTATATTTAAAAAAGAGTACCCTAACTTAGTTGTTTTAGATGTAATGATGCCTAAATTAGATGGATATGGTGTATGTCAAGAATTAAGAAAAGAATCGGATGTACCAATCATTATGCTTACTGCACTTGGTGATGTATCTGATAGAATTACAGGTTTAGAACTGGGAGCAGATGATTACGTTGTAAAACCATTTTCTCCTAAAGAATTAGAAGCAAGAATCAGATCTGTATTGAGACGTGTAGATAAGATTCCAACATACAACAGTATACCTAGTTCAGGTATAATTAACATAGGATTTCTGAAAGTAGATATAAATAAAAGACAAGTATATAAAAATAATACTCGTATTAGACTTACAGGTATGGAATTTAGTTTATTAGAACTTTTAGTCAGTCGTGCGGGAGAACCTTTCTCAAGATCCTCTATTTTACAAGAAGTATGGGGATATACTCCTGAAAGACATGTAGATACACGTGTAGTTGATGTTCATATTTCAAGACTACGAGCTAAACTTGAAGATGACCCAAGTAACCCAGACTTAATACTCACAGCAAGAGGAACAGGTTATTTATTTCAGAGAATTATTGAAACTATATAAAAAATAAGACAATATAGCATAATTTAATTCATAAATTATAAAAATAATCAAATAATATAAATGAAAACAAATATATTTCAAGGTTTTGAAAAATTTAAGTAACTTAGAGAACTATTTAAAAAAATAATTTCATAAGAAGCTCAATGTAATTTGAATTATACTTATAATTATAGATAACCGTAAAGAAAAGTAAAGTCATATCATGATAATAATATTCATATTAATACTTGAAAGCTTATATATGAACAACCTATAATAAACTATTTACTTATTTAACTTGCTTTAGATATTTAATTTATGACCATAGCAATTGGACAAGAAAAAAATCGAGGTAAATTTGATCTAATTGATGACTGGGTAAAAAGAGACAGATTTGTTTTTGTAGGATGGTCTGGCCTACTACTTTTCCCATGTTCTTATTTAGCACTAGGCGGTTGGTTAACCGGCACAACTTTTGTTACATCTTGGTATACTCATGGATTAGCAAGTTCATACCTAGAAGGATGTAATTTTTTAACAGCTGCTGTATCTACACCAGCTAACAGTATGGGACATTCACTACTATTGCTTTGGGGACCAGAAGCTCAAGGTGACTTTACACGTTGGTGTCAGATAGGTGGGTTATGGTCATTTATTGCTCTTCATGGGTCTTTTGGACTGATCGGCTTTTGCCTAAGACAATTTGAAATCGCACGGCTAGTTGGAATTAGACCTTACAATGCTATTGCATTTTCGGGTCCCATTGCTGTATTTGTTTCTGTATTTTTAATGTATCCATTAGGACAAGCAAGCTGGTTTTTTGCACCTAGCTTTGGAGTTGCCGCTATCTTCCGTTTTTTATTATTCTTACAAGGATTTCATAACTGGACACTAAATCCATTTCATATGATGGGTGTGGCAGGAATCTTAGGAGGAGCTTTATTATGTGCCATTCATGGAGCAACTGTACAAAATACATTATTTGAAGATGGTGATGCAGCTGATACTTTCAGAGCATTTACACCAACTCAATCAGAAGAAACTTACTCTATGGTAACAGCTAATAGATTTTGGTCACAAATTTTTGGAGTTGCATTCTCAAATAAACGCTGGCTACATTTTTTCATGTTGTTTGTACCTGTAACAGGTATGTGGACTAGTGCATTCGGAATTGTTGGTCTGGCTTTAAACCTAAGAGCTTATGATTTTGTATCACAAGAACTACGAGCAGCTGAAGACCCTGAATTTGAAACATTTTATACTAAAAATATTTTACTAAATGAAGGTATTCGTGCATGGATGGCAGCTCAAGATCAACCGCACGAAAACTTTATATTCCCTGAGGAGGTTTTACCACGTGGAAACGCCCTTTAATAATATTGGTGTAGGCGGACGAGATATTGAATCTACAGGCTTCGCCTGGTGGTCTGGTAATGCAAGACTGATTAATGTATCAGGAAAATTATTAGGTGCACATGTTGCACATGCCGGAGTTATGGTCTTTTGGACAGGAGCAATGACTTTATTCGAAGTTGCACATTTTGTACCTGAAAAACCATTATATGAACAAGGCTTTATTTTAATACCTCATTTATCTACTTTAGGTTGGGGAGTAGGACCAGGTGGAGAAATTACAAATATTTATCCATATTTCATTGTAGGAGTCGTACATTTAATTTCTTCAGCTGTACTTGGTTTTGGTGGATTATACCACTCATTGATAGGCCCAGATACATTAGAAGAATCTTTCCCATTCTTTGGTTATGATTGGAGAGATAAAAATAAAATGACAACAATACTGGGTATACACTTAGTATTACTTGGATTAGGATCTTTTTTACTAGTTATTAAAGCACTATTTTTCGGTGGAGTATATGATACATGGGCACCAGGCGGTGGAGATGTAAGAATTATTAGTAATCCTACTTTAAATCCATCAGTAATTTTTGGATATGTATTAAAATCACCTTTTGGAGGTGACGGATGGATAGTAAGTGTAGATAACATGGAAGATGTTATAGGAGGACATGTATGGATCGGCGTCATATGTATTTCTGGAGGCATTTGGCACATACTAACTAAACCATTTGCATGGGCAAGAAGAGCATTTGTGTGGTCCGGAGAAGCTTATTTATCATACAGTCTTGGAGCATTATCTATCATGGGTCTAACTGCATCAAACTACGTATGGTATAATAATACAGCATATCCTAGTGAATTCTATGGACCAACCGGACCTGAAGCATCACAAGCACAAGCTTTTACATTCTTAGTAAGAGACCAGAGACTAGGAGCAAATGTCGCATCTGCACAAGGACCAACTGGACTAGGAAAATATTTAATGAGATCACCTAGTGGTGAAATTATATTTGGAGGAGAAACGATGCGTTTTTGGGATCTAAGAGCACCTTGGGTAGAACCATTAAGAGGACCTAATGGATTAGATCTTTATAAATTAAAAAATGATATTCAACCTTGGCAAGAAAGAAGAGCTGCTGAATACATGACACATGCTCCACTAGGATCATTAAATTCTGTAGGTGGAGTTGCAACAGAAATTAACTCAGTAAACTATGTATCTCCACGAAGCTGGTTAACAACTTCTCACTTTTTCTTAGGATTTTTCCTTTTCATAGGCCATTTATGGCACGCAGGTAGAGCAAGAGCTGCTGCTGCTGGATTTGAAAAAGGTATTAATAGAGAAAATGAGGCCGTACTATCAATGAGACCACTAGATTAAAACAAAAATTTCAATATTAAAATAATACAAAAAGCATTGTCTAATTTATAATAATATCTAAATTAAACAATGCTTTTTATATTAGTAAAAATAAAGGCTTCTCAAAAAAATGATTAATTAGTAAAATTATATTTATTTTTCAAATAAAAAAATATTAAAATTCAATTATGAAAATACTAAATTCAACAACCTCATATAATGAAACTAAAAATATACCAAATCTCTCATCCATTAATAAAACTTATACTAACACGTATTAAAACACAAAATATTTCGAGAATAGATGTAGAATACTACTACAGATACATTGGATTTTTAATAATATATGAAGTAATGAGAAAATATATTGAGACAAAAAATTTACACATAAAACTCATAGATGGGGTTAAAAATTTATATGTTCTTGATAGACAAAAACAATATTTAATTTTAACAAATACATCTGAAACATATCACATGATAACTGATATAAAATCTTTAATACCAAATATAAAAATAGCTCATATAAGCTATGATAACATAAATATAATGCAAAGTTCTATTCAAAAGTTAAGTATAAACCCCCAAAATACAAATATTTTTATTATAGAAAAAACAACAGAAAATGAAAAAATCATTGATCTTATTGACTACCTAAAAAATATAAAAAAAATTTCAATTAGCAATATTAATATAGCAAATATATTAAGTAATAGTATAATACTAACAAAAATCAGCGAGAAGCATCCAGAACTAAAAGTTTATACAACAAAAATAAAATATAATATAAAATACTAAAAAAATTTAAATATGAAAATGGCCATTGTAACTCATTCATTGAATTTGATATTTACGTCTGTAGCAAACTTTTCAGAAATATATCTTATACTTATACTACTTAAACTATCACTAGCTTGGTTACCTACAGTAAACTGGTACAATGAACCATTCTGCTCACTTAATAGATTAACTGATCCATACTTAAGACTTTTTAGAGGAACAATACCCATGATATTTGGAATGGACATGTCACCTATGCTAGGTATTATATTTTTACAATGTTTAACAGTAATTTTTAATAACATAAAAATTGAATCAATTACCTAGTCAATATAGAGATATGATACAATTACTTGAAATCATTAATAGTAGTTAAAATATTAAACATAAATTCATGCTTAAAATAAGATTAAAAAAATTAGGTAGAAAGAAAAAACCATTTTATAGAATTATACTAATAGATAGTAGAAAAAAAAGGGATGGAAAAGCAATAGAAGAACTAGGATTTTACAATCCATTAAATCATAATACTCAATTAAATATAATAAAAATAAAAGCAAAGTTAAAACAAGGTGCAATAATGACTGAAACAGTACAAAATTTATTTGAAAAAACTATTATTAATTAAGGAGAATAATTTGGAAAAGTTCACTTTTAGAATTTTATGGCTTGATAATAATGTAGCAATAGCAATAGACCATATTATAGGAAAAAATATAAGTCCACTCACATCATATTTTTTTTGGCCTAGAAATGATGCATGGGAACAACTTAAAACAGAATTAGACTCAAAACCATGGATATCAGAAAATGAAAAAATATATTTATTAAATAAAGCAACTGAAATAATTAACTTTTGGCAAGAAAAAGGTAGAAACAACTCTTTAAATGAAGCTCAAGAAAAATTTCCAGAATTTATGTTTGCAGGAACTAACTAATAATCAATACTAACATTAATTAACTTCAAAAAAAGTTAGATAAAATAATAAGATTTCATGACAAAAGAAATTTTTTTGAATAAACTAGACTTATTAAATATAAGTCTTGAGGCAATCATTTTACATTGTAAAGATAAAAATTCAATAGATAAATTTTATAAATTACGTAACGACTTAAGAATTAAAAAATATAGTAAAGAACAAAACTTTACCTTTTTACTAGAATATATATATAATATAAAGCAATTTATAGCACATAATTATATAGATATAATTGCACTTAAAGTTATACAAAATTATATAAATAAACCAAATAATAAAACCATCAGACAGTATATTTCAAAATTTCATTATGTCTATTTTAGAAATAAACAATATTATGGCAACTGCAAATCACTTAAATCAAATAAAATAGAAAAGATAGCTATTATTAACTTATATTTAATAGCTAAATTAAAAAATTTGGAAGGGAGTTACACTTTAATCCGATATTTAAACAAGAATTAAACTGAATCTACAACTATACATTCTGTAGTTAGGATCATAGAAGCAATAGATGCAGCATTCTGTAGAGCAGAGCGAGTAACTTTAGCTGGATCTATAATACCAGAATTATACATATCTACTAAAGTGCTAGAATTAATGTTATAACCAATTGGAAAGTTAGCTTGTTGTACCTTTTCTACAGTTACTGCACCATTTAGACCTGCATTAGCAGCTATTCTTGTTAAAGGCAATAATAATGCTTTTTGAACAATTAGAGCTCCAATTAATTCTTCTTCAACTAAATTTTTTTCAGACCAAGTAAATAACTCTTTAGACAAATGAACATATGTAGATCCACCACCAGGAACTATTCCTTCCTCTACCGCAGCTTTAGTAGCATTAATTGCATCTTCTAACCTTAGTTTTTTATCTTTCATTTCTGTTTCAGTAGCAGCACCTACCTTAATCACTGCAACACCACTAGACAATTTCGCTAATCTTTCTTGTAATTTTTCTTTTTCATATGCATTAGTACTTATATTAATCTGCTTACGAATTTCATCACATCTATTGTTTACTGCCATTGGATCAGAATCAGCAATTATAGTCGTACTATCTTTTGATATTTGAACCTTTTTTGCAAAACCTAAATTAGATAATGATACTTTATTAAGTGTAAGACCAGCATCTTCTGTAATAAGATTCCCAGAAGTTAAAACAGCAATATCTTCTAATAAAAATTTTCTTCTATCTCCAAATCCAGGAGCACGCACTGCAGATACATTAATAATACCTCTTAATTTGTTAAGAACTATTGTAGCCAAAGCTTCTTTCTCAATATCTTCAGCTATAATTAAAAGTGGCATACCAGTTTTAGAAACTTGCTCTAAAATAGGTATCAACTCTTCTTGAATTAAAGTTATTTTTTTATCTGTTATTAAGATATAAGTATTTTCTTGTATAACTTCCATCCTAGAAGGATCAGTAACAAAGTAAGGAGAAATAAAACCCTTCTCAAATTTCATTCCTTCTTTAATATCTAAAATAGTTTCTGTAGATTGACCTTCTTCCAATGAAATTATTCCTTCCTTACCTACTTTTTGTAGAGCTTCAGAAATTAATTGACCAATATACTTGTCATTACCAGCGGAAATAGAAGCAACTTGTGAAATGTCAAGAGAGTTATCTATTGGACGAGAATATTGACTAATTTTTTGAGTAATAAACTTTACAGCTTTATCAATACCTTTTTTTAATACTATAGGGTTTGAACCAGCAGCAACATTTTTTAAACCTTCTTTAACAATAGCATAAGCAAGTACAGTTGCAGTAGTAGTTCCATCACCTGCAACATCATTCGTTTTAGAAGCAGCTTGCCTAATCAAAGCAACACCAGTATTTTCAATAGAATCTTTTAATTCAATTTCTTTAGCTATAGTAACACCATCATTAATAATTTGGGGAGAACCGTATTTTTTTTCTAGTACAACATTTCGCCCCTTAGGCCCTAAAGTTATTGAGACAGCTTCAGACAATATGTCCATACCTTTTTCTAAAGCTTTGCGAGCATCATCATGATACAAAATAGTTTTATTCATAAAAAACTGATATTAATGATTTATAAAAATAGAAAAGTAAATATAAAATATAAATATATAAAAAAAATATCAAGAATTCAAATGATAAAATTTTTTTATCTTAGTATGTTATAGTACAGTTCAATTAAGGGCTTGTAGCTCAGCGGATTAGAGCACGTGGCTACGAACCACGGTGTCGGGGGTTCGAATCCCTCCTTGCCCGTCAAAACCTTATAGTAACAATAAACTATATAAAAAAATTAATTAAGGATTTAACAAACAAATAAATGCAACCACTAAGAGGAACTAAAGATATTTTACCTAGTGATATAAAAATATGGCAAAATATATACGATATAGCTAAAAATTTACTTCATAACTATAACTACAAAGAAATAAGAACACCAATACTTGAGAGTACAGATTTATTTGAAAAATGTATTGGTGATTTTACAGACATTGTAAACAAAGAAATGTACAATTTCAAAGATCAAAGTGCAAGACGAGTTACTCTTAGACCAGAAGGTACTTCAAGTATAGCCAGAGCAATATTAAGCAATAAATTATATTTAAATAATCATATGAATAGGTTATGGTACTCAGGACCTATGTTTAGGTATGAAAGACCACAACAAGGCAGACAAAGACAATTTCATCAGCTAGGTATTGAGTGTATAGGAAGCGAAAAACCTATTGCTGATATAGAAGTTATTCAACTAGCATATAAAATATTAACTCAACTAAAATGTAACCAAGAATGTAGTTTAGAACTTAATTCCATAGGAAATATAAAAGAAAGAGAAATGTACACTGAACAACTAACTAAATATCTCACAAAATATGCCAAAGAATTAGATGAAGACTCACAAAGAAGAATACATAAAAATCCACTTAGAATACTAGATAGTAAAATTAATAAAACACAAGAAATTTTAAAGGATGGTCCAGTCTTAAAAGACTATTTAAGTATAGAATCTTTAAAACATTTTGACGAAATATGTGAAAATCTAGATTACTTAAAAATAAAATATAACATTAATAGCTATTTAGTAAGAGGCTTGGATTACTATAACTACACTGCATTTGAAATCAAAACACAATTAACTCATCATCAAAATACCCTATGTGGAGGAGGTAGATATGATAATTTAATAGAACAGTTAGGTGGACCCAAAATACCAGCTGTTGGTTGGGCTATTGGAATAGAAAGATTAATTATATTAATGAAACAAAAATTAAATACAGAAATAATTGATAAAAAAATTTATATACTAACAGAAGATTTATATAATATTAACTTTATTTGGGATGTTATAAACATACTAGAAGAATATAACCTACAATTTGAATTAGATATAACTAATATTAACCTAAACAAAAAAATTAGAAAAGCAAGTAAAGTTGGTGCTAAAACATGCATTCTTTTACGCAATAATGAAATTACAAAAAAACAGATACTTATAAAATGGCTAAATACAGGTAAACAACAAACAATCCTATTTTCTAACTTAAAACAGTATATATACTATTTAAAAACAATATTATAATGCTATAAAGTTGACACAAGATTTTTAAATATTGTACAAATTAGTAAGTTGCATTGGGGTGTAGCCAAGTGGTAAGGCAGCGGACTTTGACTCCGCCATTCGCAGGTTCGAATCCTCCTACCCCAGATAAAAAAAATGAACAAACTAAATCATTATAGATTAACTATAAAAATACAAAGGGGAAAACACTATGGCAGTTATTCAATTTATTGAAGGAATAAATGAAACAGTAATACCAAATATAAAACTAACAAGGTCAAGGGATGGAAGTACTGGAACAGCAACATTCAGATTTAATCAACCTGATATTATTAAGCCTGAAATGCAAGATAAAGGAGACATAAAAGGGATGTATTTAAAAGATGAAGAAGGCTCACTATTAACTACAGATGTAAATGCAAAATTTATCAATGGTAAACCACAAGGCATAGAATGCATATATATTATTAAAAATCCACTAGAGTGGGATAGATTCATGAGATTCATGGAAAGATATGCAAATCATAATAACTTATCATTTACAAAAGCATAAAATGAAAATAATGTTAATAATAATATCAAGATCAAAATGAAATTTTCATGGCAATTAATTAATAATTTTATTAAAGTACAAGAAACAAAATTTAAAGAGATTGAAGATACATTAATCTTATCTGGTATAGAAATAGAAAATATAGAAGAAATAAATGATGATAAAATCCTAGATTTAAGTATTACAACAAATAGAAAAGAGATAAATTCTGCATTTAGTTTAGCTAGAGAAATATGTATACTCACAAATACAAAAATGAAAGTGATACCAATTAAGCTAAAATTAAAAGAACAAGTAAAAAGTCAATTAATAGATAGAAAAAATACACAAGTAAATTATATTAGAATACATATTATTAGTGAAAAAATTGACATCAAAACACCACAGTGGATACTAAATCAATTAAAACTTAACGAAATAACAGAAGAAAATACATTAAAAAATATACAAAAATATATACAAATAAAATGGGGTCAAACCTTTAATATAATAACAATAGAAGATTCAAAGAAAGTCACACTAGAAAATAAATTAAAAGCTTACCAAAAAATCATAAAGTCAGTAATAAATAAGAAAAAAGTTCATCATCAAAAACTACAATTAATTATTTTCACAACAGAAGAACAAGAAATAGAAAGAAACTTTAATAACTATGATAAAAACGAATTTTATGAAAATTACTATATAGATACTCTAAAAATAATAAAAACTATATATAAAGATACAATAGGAAAATATCAAGAAAATTATAGAATATTTAAACTAACAAAACACAAAATAAACTTAAAACAAAATACTATAAATCAATGGCTTGGAAGTATAAAAAATCAACAAATAAAGTTCTTAACAGTTACTAATACAAAAAAAATACTAGGAAAACTATTATTTTCTCCTGAATATATTAGAACAAAAAAATTATTTACATTACAAATACCCAGTTATAGGTCCCATGACTTAAAGAGAGATATAGACATTATAGAAGAAATAGGGAAAATATACGGATTTAAAAATTTTCATAGTTTACCCAAAAACAATAAAAACACCGGCAACAGATCAAAAAATTTAATCAATGTAAAAAATATCAGGGAAGCATTAAGAAATTTAGGAATAAATGAAGTAATAAACTGTTCACTAACACTAAATAAATATTATAAAAAAAATACATTAACTATACATAATCCTATAAGCAAAGATCAAAAAGAGCTAAGAACAAATATAGCAGAAGGTTTAATTAAGAACTATCAACATCATATTAAATATTCTACTAAAAATTTATTTATATTTGAAATAGGAAAAACGTTTCAAAGAGAGAAACATACAAATAACTTTCTAGAAAAAAAACATTTAGGAGGCTTAATATGCGCAACAGAATACAGTAGACAAAGTTGGCTAGAAAAACCAACAGAAATTCAGCTATTACACGTAAAAGGACTTATAAAATTATTTATGAAAAAAATAAACGCAAAAGTCAAACTACAATACATATTAAACACAACAAAAAAGCATTCTATAAGTGAACTGCTAATAAAAAGTAATCAAATAGGTATATATGATACTAAAAGCAATAATATAGTAGGTATCATTGGAGAATTAAGTCAAAAAAATTTAATTAAACCTCAAAAAAAACTACACAGAGTATACTTATTTGAAATGAACTTGAAAGACTTAATTAAATGTATAACATTAAAAAAACACTTAAATTACAGAAAGAAGCTATACTCAGAATATCCAAGTATAGTAAGAGATATATCAGTATTAGTCAAAAAAAATGAGTATGTTAAAGACATAAAAGAGAAAATATATAATATAGATTATAAATTTATAGAATCAGTAAAAATATTTAATGAATATACTAAAGATACTATTAGCCAAGAAAGATCAATAGGAATAAGAATTACTTACAGATCATTTGAAAAAACATTAACAACCAAAGATATAAAAGAGATAAATAGAAAAATAGATAACATTTTACATATTTATACACAAAGGAATGATCATTCTTAACAAAACTATAAGGCAACACATAAGCCGGGTTTAGTTCTTTTGACTAATCAAGTTTTTACTTGAAATAGATCAAAAGGGTAATTATTAATCTTAAGTAATAGATCACTTTATGCAGTATAAAAAGACTAGTATTAAAACAAGACGAAGTGTAAAATTTATAACCAATACACTTATTTTATTAAACTAATCACTTTGCTCTAATACGGGGTTTACCTAGCAAAAATCTTAACAATATTTCTGGTTCACTTTTACTGAACCATTGCACCCTTACCTTAATATTAAGGCGGTATATTTCTGTGGCACAATCCTTATAGTTTCTTACACTGTACTTTATACAGCTATACTTTTATAAATAGAGCCCGGACTTTCCTCAAGTTTGTATAAAACTTGCAATTACCTACGATTGCCATTAAATAGATAATATCATACATAAAATAAAAACACTACCAGTAATAATCTAATGAAAAAAAAAAAAAGAAATAACAATTTTGCAGCAATACTAAAAAGATACAAATACAAAATACATGATGGAGATATTGTTGCGGGAACAATTATACATACAGAAAAAGCAGGATTTTTAGTAGAAATAGGAACAAGTAGTTCAGGTTATCTCCCCAAGGAAGAGGTTAATATTAATATTAAGAAAAAAAATAATTATAGCTTTCTACTTCTTAATACAACTAGAGATTTTTTCTTAATGACAAAAAATTCATGCAATGGACAATATATACTTTCTTTAAAAAGACTAGACTATATAAGAGCTTGGAAAAGAATAAAACAGCTTTATTTAGAGGATGTAATATTTAATTTAAAAATTCATTATGTAAATAAAGGTGGTATCATAACATACTTAGAAGGTATTCAAAGCTTTATACCAAAATCACATATATTCACAAAAGATAAAAATAAAGACCAAGCCATTATAAAAAATGAAACAATAAAATGTAAGTTACTAAGCTTAAATGAAAATAAGAATCAACTAATCTTAAGTAATAAAAGTGCTAAATTAATTACATTAAAACATAAGTTTAAGTTAGGTGAAATAATTTATGGTAAGGTAGTAATGCAAAAACAATACGGTATATTTCTTAATATTTGTGATATTAAGGCATTACTACATATATCAGAAATTCAGTATAAACTTCAAAATAACAGTAAAACTTTAGTTCATATTGGTCAATTTATTAAAGTAAAAATAATATATTTAAATATTGAACAAGGACTAGTCTCAGTTTCAATACGTAATGTAAAATATAAACTTAACCACCACCAACAATACTAATAACTTCTATAGAATCATTATTATTAAAATATAATGTATTAAAATCTTCTTTATGAATAATAGTATGCTTATATTCTATTATTACAACATTAATATCAATGTTTAAATAATATAAAATGTCAGATAAAGACATAGAATTATGACAATTAAATGGGTCACCATTAATAAATATAGTTAAATAATGTTGCATATTAATAAAAAAATGTGAGAGATAGATTAATAATATAAAAAAGAGTATAATTTTAAGGTATACCAAGAACCAATATGGCGGATGTAGCCAAGAGGTTACGGCAATGGATTGTGACTCCATCATACGCGGGTTCGACTCCCGTCATTCGCCCTTATATACATTCAGTAAATAACTTAATAAGTTCAACTCTATTACGAACATTAGTTTTACTAAATAAACGAGTCACATATTTTTCAACATTTCTTTGACCAATATTTAAACTAATAGCAATTTCTTTATTCATATAACCTTTTAATACTAAATCCAATATACTTTTTTCTCGATTCGTAAAATTTAAATTATTTAATAAATTATCATAAAGAGAAAAATTACTATACTCTCTAAAAAGAAGAGAATCTTTCATAAATAAATCAACATGATTTAAAATGCTATTTATAACTGCAACAAGCTCTTTGGGATCAAAAGGTTTTGTTAAATAAGCATAACATCCTGAGTTATAACCTTTAATTCTATCACTAGTTAAACCTTTCGCAGTTAAAAAAATTACTGGAATCTTAACAAAACGATCATTTAGATTTAATAATTTAATAAAATCATAACCATCTAAATCCTGCATCATAATATCAGAAATAATCAAATCAGGTTTTTTTTTCTCAATAGAGACTAAAGCATCAGGAATACTATGAACAAATTTTACAGACAAATTACAAGAGATTAAGTAAGAAGACAACAAATCACATAATTTTTTATCATCATCTACCAACAAAATTTTTTTCACAAATTTTAGAATCTATTTAATGATAAATTGTATAATAACATAATAAAAAACGAAAAAAATACATGATTAAGACATAATGAACTGGATTATTTTTTTTGCTATGAACAACATAAACTATTATGTATATAACTTAGAAAGTAAAGATATCATTATATTAAAAAATGTAGACAAAAATGATCTAAGTACTATAATTATTCTAGAAGGTGTTATTACTTTAGTAAAAATATTTGAAAATCAAGAAATTTTACCACTTGCTATTTTAAATAAAAATGACACTGTAAACTACACAAAGAATGATGGAGCATATTATCAAGTAACTGCTTTAAATAATACATATTTAATAGTACTAAAAGAAAATTTTTTATACAAAAATCAAACAAAAAATTTAAGTAAATTAAATATACCAATTAACTATAAAAACACATTAGAAAAATATGAAGAAACACTAAAAATAGTAAATCAAAAAAGTACAACAAATAGAATCGTATTATTTATATTACTTCTTTTTACGAGATTTGGTTTAATAAATAAACATAAAATTATCATACCACTAGAGCTCAGAAAAGAATACATAGCTCAAATGACAGGAACAAGCATAAATAGCGTTAACAAAATACTTCGAGAAGTAAATAACATTCAAATAGATACAAAAAATAAAAAAACTACTTATCTTTTAAGAATAGAAAAATGCTAGTTCATATAGAAGAAAAAATCAAAATGTTATAATAAGGTTAAAAGAAAAATACAAATTCAGTAGTTTAAACGCATTATAAGAAATATCAAAACATTAATATGGGTAAAGTATATGATTGGTTTGAGGAAAGACTAGAGATTCAGTCTATAGCAGATGATATTTCCAGTAAATATGTTCCACCTCATGTAAATATTTTTTATTGCATAGGAGGAATTGTTTTTACTTCTTTTTTAATTCAAGTAGCTAGTGGATTTGCTATGACATTTTATTATAGACCTACTGTAGCAGAAGCATTCACTTCAGTAGAATACATTATGACAGAAGTAAATTTTGGCTGGCTAATTAGATCAATACATAGATGGTCTGCAAGTATGATGGTACTCATGTTAATTTTACATGTTTTCAGAGTGTACTTAACTGGAGGATTCAAAAAACCAAGAGAACTAACTTGGATTACGGGAGTAATTTTAGCAGTATTAACTGTTTCTTTTGGAGTAACAGGTTACTCGTTACCATGGGATCAAATAGGATATTGGGCTGTAAAAATTGTAACTGGCGTACCAGAAGCAATACCAATTATTGGAGGTACAATCGTTGAACTATTAAGAGGTAGCGTAAGTGTTGGACAAAGCACATTAACAAGATTTTATAGTTTACACACATTTGTATTACCACTACTTACAGCAGTTTTTATGTTAATGCACTTTTTAATGATACGTAAACAAGGTATATCAGGACCCCTATGATAAAATATATATTCTAAATACATTAAATTGTATAAGGTTAATAATATGTCAATAATAAAAAAACCAGACCTAACAGATCCAAAATTAAGAGCAAAATTAGCAAAAGGCATGGGCCATAATTATTACGGAGAACCAGCATGGCCTAATGATCTACTATACATATTTCCTGTTGTAATACTAGGAACAATAGCTTGTAATGTAGGACTTGCTGTACTGGAACCAATGGGTTTAGGAGAAGCAGCAAATCCATTTGCTACGCCACTAGAAATATTACCAGAATGGTATTTTTTCCCAACTTTTAATCTATTGAGAGTTATACCTAATAAATTAATAGGCGTACTGTCTATGGCAGCTGTACCAGCAGGATTAATTACTATTCCATTTATAGAAAGTATTAATAAGTTTCAGAACCCTTTTAGAAGACCTATTGCTACTACTGTTTTTATTATTAGTACAATAATTACAATATGGTTGGGTATAGGAGCTACTTTACCACTATCAAATGCCATAACATTAGGTATATTTTAAGAAATTCACTAATGCAATAGTAAAAACATAAGAAATAATCTAAGATATTTCATGTATTAAATCACTATTGCATTTTTTCATTTTATTTAATTGATACTTTAGCGCCAACTTCTTCTAACTGTTCTCTAATCTTTTCAGCATCTTCTTTAGAAGTACTTTCTTTAATAGGACGAGGTGCAGATTCGACTAATTCTTTTGCTTCTTTTAAACCTAATGCAGTTAGAGAGCGTACAACTTTTAATATGGTAATTTTTTTAGGAGCAGGAACCTCTTCTAAAATTACATCAAACTCTGTCTTTTCTTCAACTTCATCTTTCGATAAATCAGATGATTCACTTTGCATCATAACCATTCCAGAGCCGGCCGTCACTGAAGCATCTACCCCAAATGTTTCTTCTATTTGCTTAACTAAATCAGCAGCTTCCAACAAAGTTAAGGACTTTAATTCTTCAATGATATTATTAATTTTATTACTCATAATAAATTTTTAAAAAAAGATAGACTAATTTTATATTACCCTGAAACATAATCTTTTAGCAAATTAATATCTACAGGAATACCTGGTCCCATTGTACTAGATAAATATAAAGATTTCCAATACTTACCCCTAGAACCAGTAGGACGATTTTTATCAATAGAATCTTGTAATGCTTTTAAATTAGCTTTAAGATCATTAGTAGAAAAATTTAATTTGCCTATAGGAACATGTAATATACCTGTACGATCAATCTTATATTCTAATTTGCCAGCTTTAAATTCACTAATAGCATCTTTTAAATTATTAGTCACTGTACCAGATTTAGGCGAAGGCATCAATCCTTTTGGCCCTAGTAAACGACCTAACTTCGCAATTAAAAGCATCATATCAGGAGTAGCAATTAGTTTATCAAAATCTAAATAACCTTGAAAAATTTCTTCAATAAGATCTTCTGAGCCAACTTTATCTGCACCAGCTGATAAAGCAACATCAAGATTATCTCCTTTTGAGATAACAGCAACTTTAATTATTTTACCTGATCCTTTAGGTAAAATAACTGTTGCTCGAAGCTGCTGATCAGCATACTTAGGATCTAAACCTAAAGAAATATGAGCTTCTAGTGTTTCAATAAAATTCACAGATGATAAATCCTGCAACAAAGTTAAAGCTTCATCTGGATGATACAATGAATTTTTATTTAATTTTTGCGAAATTTCTATAAAACGACGTGAACGTTTAACCATATAATATTTATTTATCTCCTTAAAAAAGTTTAATTTTTAGATTGAATTTTAATACCCATACTGCGAGCTGTACCACAAATAATTAACATAGCCTGATTTATATCATCAGTATTTAAATCTGGTAACTTAGTATTAGCTATTTCACGCAATTGATCAATTGAGATTGACCCTACGATAGAAGTATTAGGAAGTCCAGATCCTTTAGTAACACCTGCAGCTTTAGCTAATAATACAGAAGCTGGTGGTGTTTTTAAAATAAAAGAAAAACTACGATCATCATAGATAGAGATTTCTACAGGAATTACTAACCCAACTTTATCTAATGTTTTAGCATTGTATTCTTTACAAAACATAACTATATTTGCTCCATATTGACCTAGAGCAGGACCAACAGGAGGAGCTGGTGTTGCCTTACCAGCTGCTAAAGCTAATTTTACGAAACCAATAATTTTTTTAGGCATAAAAGATTATATAAACAATATCTTGATTAAAATAATATAAATCAGTAATAAATTATACAATATTATATGATGAATATTAAATTTATCCAACATGAAATAAAATAAGTTTTGATACACGCCTTGAAGGACTTGAACCCTCGACATCAGGTTTTGGAAACCTGCGTTCTACCAACTGAACTAAAGGCGTATTTAATTTTTTACACTTACCGCAGAATTATACTCCATAAAACAAAAAATTTATATGAAAAATCAAGAAATACTAAGTTTAATAAAATATAAAAAAACCAGATTATCAAAAAATGAATACGATATTTACTCAAAACAAATTATATTAAAACAAATTGGGGTAGAAGGTCAAAAAAAATTAAGGAAAGCAAAAATATTAGTAGTCGGAGCAGGAGGTTTAGGATCTCCTACAATGATATATCTAGTAATATCAGGTATAGGACATATAGGTATAATAGATCATGATGAAATAGAAAAATCAAACCTTAATAGACAAATACTATACAATAAAAATGATATAGGAAAAGAAAAAGTTTTTTCAGCAAAAAATAGCTTAAACAATATTAACGAAAATTGCAAAATTATTACTCATAAATGCAAATTAAATAGAGAAAATAGTATTGAAATCGTATCACATTACGACATTATTATAGATACAACAGACAATTTTAGAACCAGACATATTATAGATGAAACATGTCATAAATTACATAAAATATATATATATGGTGCAGTTAGAGAGTTTGAAGGTCAAGTTGCAGTGTTTAACTATAAAAATGGAATCAGATACAAAGATTTATATAAAAAAGAATCAAAGATAATACAAAATACATGCAATACTAGAGGCATTATGGGTATTACAACAGGTTACATAGGTACACTACAAGCAATAGAACTTATAAAGATTATATTAGGACTTAGCAAAGGATGTAAAAATTTTATAATATCATACAATTTAATAGAAATTATGATAAAAAAGAAGCTGATATACCTAAAAAGACATGCAATACAAAGTATAAATTATCAAAAAAGAGATGAACGAATATTATCAAATATTGACTTAGATTATAAAAAAAATAAAATTTATATAATTATAGATTTAAGAAACAGTAAAGATTTCAACATGAAACATATAAAAAAATCCATCAATATTCCAATAATTAAATTCAAATTAACTCAAACAATAAAGCTTATAAATAAATTTAAGAATATAGGTCAAATAATCATATACTGTAATACAAAATATAAATCGATAATAGCATCAAAATTTTTAGTCCAATATTCAATTAAACATGAAATTGCATAATAAACTAATTAATAAAAAATGAAAATCTTAAAATCATTAAAACTTTGTTAAAATAAATACCAATGTATTAGTATAAAAACTTATATCAAAAAATGAAAAGAAAAATCAAACTTATTGTAACAAGTAATAACATTAACAAAAACCCTAAAGGATCTATAATCAATGTTTCTAGAGGATATGCATTTAATTATTTAATACCAAAAAAAGATGCAGAAATTGGAACAAAAAAGAAAATTAAACATATAACAATGTTTGAAAGTATTAAAAAGAAGAAGCAAGAAATAGGTGAAAAAAGAATCCAAGAAATTACTCAAAAAATCAAAAAAATTAGCAAAATTTCTTTATATAAAAAAATAGGAGAAAACAATCTAATTTTTGGTAGTGTAACAGAAAAAGATATTTTAAAATGGATTGAACTTCATACAAACCTAGCAATCAATAAAGAACAAATAAAACTACCTGACATTAAAACAATAGGAAAAATGGATGCAAAAATTCAATTAAGACAAAACTTAAGTGAAAACATACAAATAAATGTCCTTCCTATCAATATATAATATCTTTATTAGATTCAAATACATCTAAAAAAATAAGAACATTATTAATGCATAATTTTTATAGATATAAATTTATTCCACAAAATTACTTAGCAGAAGAAACGCTAATAGGAATAATTTTAATATATCCACAAATAACACATAAAATCATAAATTTAGCAGAGGACAACATATTTTTTATAGAAGCAAACAAAATTATATATTTACAAATAACTCAGATTATTAAGAAGAAAAAAAATACTATTATAGGCTTATTTCATATACTAAAATCTGAAAATTTATTAAAAAAAATTGGTGGAGTAAAAAGACTTATTAAATTAATGCAACAAAGTCAAATCTTTATATCATCTTACAAAACAAATTACTATGTAGAAGATTTAATTACATTACTAAACAAAAACTACTTCAGAAGACTTATTATACAGTTAGGTTATAATATGGTTAAAATAGGACACATTATTAATATAGACAAAAATTATGTATATGAAAAAATATTATCTTATATTAAAAATATAGAACAACAAGTAATGTACCATAAAATTGATAAAGTAACTAATGTAAAAGATATAATATCTTCAAAACTACTTGAAATAAAATACAAAACAATAAATAATAAAAATACTAATACAATAAAAAAAGTTAAATCAGGCTTTCTTGAACTGGATAAAATTATTCAAGGTTTACCCATTGGCAACTTAATAATTATTGCAGGTAGACCTGCTGTTGGAAAAACATCACTCACAATAAATATTGCATATTATTGCTTTTATATAGAAAAAATTAGTTTACTTATATTTAGTCTTGAAATGTCACTTAATGAAATATTTAATAAATTTATATTAATAAACTCAGAAACTAATCCCGAAAGACAATCAATTAAAAAACTACGAGATGAACACTGGAACAAGATTAGTCAAATTTGCCATGGACTACTAAAACAAAATATATACATCAATGAAGAAATTAATTTAAATGTAACTCAAATAGAATACATTTCTCAAAATCTAAAAAAATACAAATCAATTGAATTAATAATTATAGATTATCTACAATTAATAGAAATATCAACAGATAATCAAAAAATTTACAACAGAAGTCAAGAATTAGGATATATAACAAGAAGATTAAAGTTATTAGCGCAAAAGCTAAAAATCCCTATAATAGTAATATCTCAACTCAATAGAAACATAGAAAATAGAAATGACAAGGAACCAATATTATCAGATTTAAAAGAAAGTGGGTGCATTCTTTATGAACATAATATAATTATATCATCGAAATATTTAAAAAGAACCAATGTAAAAAATATAACTAGATATAATAAATTAGTAAACAAAAAAACAGAAAATTACGTAATACATTTTTTTAATCAGATAATTAATAAAATTCAAGTATTAAATAAATACATCTTCTTGCATATAATTAAAGAACACTTTATAGGATTAACATTCAACCATAAATTTTTAAATAAAAACTCTTGGGTAAAATCTAGTCAACTTTCACAAACAACACTAATAAATGCAAATACTCAAAATAGTAAAATCAATAAACAAACATACTTACAAAATATAAACTTTAGAAAATACAACAAAATATACGATATATATGCAAAAAATTACTTTAGTCTAATAATAGAAGGAATAGTTATACATAATTCTATAGAACAAGATGCCGACATAATTATTATTTTATATGAAATGAATAAAGAGAAGTACAATACAAACATAACAGATAAAATTATTGATTTAAAAGTTTCAAAAAATCGAAACGGAAAAACAGGATACTGTAAACTAAAGTTTAAGCTCAACAGCAATACTTTTCAAGATATTGAAATAAATTAATTGCAAAGTTATAATAATTACTTGAAAATATCTGAAAAATATAATATAGTTTTCCAAGGCCGGGATAGCTCAGTTGGTAGAGCAGTGGACTGAAAATCCTCGTGTCACCAGTTCAAATCTGGTTCCTGGCATTAACATTAATAAAATACGATTCATCATATTAGATAAATTAATAACTTACCTAATATGATTTCAATATTTATTTCAACAATTTACACTGTTAACCTATCTCCTAATAAAACTTTTACAGAACCATCATCAGAAATATCAACAACAGCACTATCACCAGCTATAATCTTACCAGATAAAACTTCCTCTGCTAAACTATCTTCAAGTAAACGCATAACAGCACGTCTTAAAGGACGTGCACCATAACTTGGATTATAACCTTCATCAACTAATTTATTCTTGAATCTATCTGTTACACTTAGTTTTATTTCTTGCTGCTTAATTCTTTCAAAAACTTCTTCTAACATTAAATCAGCTATTTCACGAACTTCTTCTTTTGTTAATTGTCTAAATACAATAATTTCATCCAATCTATTTAAAAATTCAGGACGAAAATATTGCTTTAATTCCTCATTAACTAATGATTTAATACGATTATACTGTGACTCTACTTGAGACTCACCTAATTCAAAACCTAAACTACCCCCTCCTTTCTCTATTACTTTAGAACCAATATTAGAAGTCATAATTAAAAGAGTATTTTTAAAATCAATCGTACGTCCTTTTGCATCAGTTAGACGACCATCTTCTAAAATTTGAAGTAATAAATTAAAAATATCAGGGTGAGCTTTTTCAATTTCATCAAATAAAATTACAGTATAAGGTCTCTTTCTAACAGCTTCTGTTAGATAACCTCCTTCACTATAACCAACATAGCCAGGAGGCGACCCAATTAATTTAGAAACAGTATGTCTCTCCATATATTCAGACATATCTAATCTAACCATAGCTTCCTGTGCTCCAAAGAAATAAGATGCTAAAGCTTTTGTTAATTCTGTTTTTCCAACACCAGTAGGACCAGAAAAAATAAAACTTGCTATTGGTCTATTAGGATTTTTTAAACCCACTCTTGCACGACGAATAGCTCTTGAAACAGCAACAACAGCTTCTTCTTGACCAATAATTCTGCCATGTAAAGTATCTTCCATATGCATCAACTTTTCAGACTCACTTTTCGTTAATTTAGTAACTGGAATACCAGTCCAAAATGCAACTATTTCAGCAATATCATCTTCCGTAACAACAGGATCTTCTAATTGCAAATCAGGCTCTGAATTTTTACTTTGAGCTATTGCTGCTATTTGAGCTTTAATTTCCATTTCACGAGTTCTATATTGCTCAGCTTTTTCATATTTTTGAGCTCGAATAGCTTCATCTTTCATTTTTAATACAGATCTCAATTCTTTATCGAGCTCTCTTGCTGCTGGAGGCAATTGAGAGTTTAATAAACGAACTCTAGAACCAGCTTCATCAATTAAATCAATAGCTTTATCAGGTAAGAAGCGATCTGAAATATATTGATTAGCATATTTAGCTGCTGCAGCTAAGGCTTCATCTGACATTTTAAGCTGATGATGCTTTTCATAACGATCTCTCAATCCAAATAAAATTTCAATTGTCTCTTCAACACTAGGCTCACCAACTAAAACTGGTTGGAAACGACGCTCTAAAGCAGCATCTTTTTCAATATGTTTACGATACTCTTCTAACGTAGTAGCACCTATGCACTGTAATTCTCCCCTAGCTAATGCAGGTTTCAGTAAATTAGCAGCATCAATAGCACCTTCAGCAGCACCAGCACCAATTAAAGTATGAACTTCATCTATAACTAAGATAACATTATTAGCTGATTTTATTTCATCCATAATTCTTTTTAGTCTTTCTTCAAATTCACCACGATACTTAGTACCAGCAACTAGTAATCCAACATCTAATGTAATAACTAGCTTATCTTCTAAAATAGAAGGAATATCTCTATTAGCAATTCTTTGCGCCAATCCTTCTGCTATCGCTGTTTTTCCAACACCAGGTTCACCTATTAATACTGGATTATTTTTAGTACGACGCCCTAAAATCTGAATAACTCTCTCAATTTCTTTTTGTCTACCAACAACTGGATCTAAGACACCTTCTATAGCTAACTCTGTTAAATTAGAACCAAATTCTTCCAAAGTAGGAGTTTTACTTCTAGTTTGCATATTATTAGAAGTATTAGAATTTATATCAGTATTATCACCAAGCATCTGTATAACCTCTGTTCGAATAGATGCCACACTTACAGATAAATTCTCTAAAACTCTTGCAGCTACTCCTTCTCCTTCTCTAACTAAGCCCATTAAAAGATGCTCAGTACCAATATAGTTATGACCTAATTGTCTTGCTTCTTCTAATGACAATTCTAATACTCGTTTAGCTCTAGGGGTAAAAGGTATTTCAACAGCAACAAAACCTGAACCACGACCTATAATCTTTTCTACTTCAATTCTAGCATCTTTTAAATTAACATTCATAGACTTTAGAACTTGAGCAGCAATTCCAGTTCCTTCACCAATTAATCCTAAAAGTATTTGTTCAGTACCAACAAAATTGTGACCTAAACGTCTCGCTTCTTCCTGCGCTAACATGATTACTTTAATAGCTTTTTCAGTAAAGCGTTCAAACATATGAATCTTAAAAACACAAACAATTAGTTACCTTTGATAATAAAAGATTATAACATAATAAAATAGAAAATGAAATGAATTAACAAAGATCAACAAAAAGAGTTGACGAATATAAATCTTTTGCAATAAAATGTTACTAAAAATAGTAAAAATATTTTATACATGCTAAAAAACATAAACCAACTTTCAACCTTAGTGCAATTAATTGAAAATGATTATAAAAAACAAAATTTACCATTAATAGAAATTGGAGACAGCATAAAAATAAAAAAAGTCATCCAAGAAGGTGATAAAGAAAGAATTCAAATTTCAGAAGGTGTTGTAATTGGACAAAATAACTCAAATATTAACAAAACTATTACCATACGTAAAACAATACAAAACATTGGTGTAGAAAGAATATATTTAATACACTCGCCTCAAATAATCAATATAGAAATAGTAAAAAGAGCCAAAGTACGTAAGTCTAAATTATACTACTTACGACAAAGATCAGGTAAGTCAACTAGACTTAAGCAAAGAACAAAACTATAAGTTCAATAAACTTAAATTACAAAAATTAATATATTTATTTAAATTAATAGTTTGACATTAATATAAAAATATCATTGATTTTTGAAAAAAAATTTAATATAATAACCTCAATTAAAGCATTAAAATAAAAATATACTGCTAAAATGGGTCGGTGCCCGAGTGGTTAATGGGGGCGGACTGTAAATCCGCTGGCTATGCCTACGTTGGTTCAAATCCAACCCGGCCCAATAAAAAAATAAATAATTGCATCGGGACAAAAAGATTAAATTACTTTTAAAAATTATATCTATGTCTTAGTAATAAAATGGTTCCGATCTAAACCAATCATTTGAGAATTACTTTTACCAGGTGCAACCATTGGATAACAATTTTCTGTTTCCTTAACTTTACAATTAAGAATCACAGGACCTTTATAAGTACAAAACAAATTTAAGATTTCATCAAGTTGATTTCTTACATCTATTTCTAAACCAAGAATACCAAACGACTGAGCAAGTTTTACTAAGTCAGGTGATCCTTTCTCCATATTAGAATGAGAATACCGTTCTCCATAAAATGCTTGTTGCCACTGCCTAACCATACCTTGCCATTTATTATTTATTATTAAAATTTTTATAGGTAAATTATATTGTGAAATAGTACCTAATTCTTGAATATTCATCTGAAAACTAGCATCACCACTTATACAAATTACTTGTTTATCTGGATGTGCAAACTGTACTCCAACAGCAGCAGGTAATCCATATCCCATAGTGCCTAGACCAGAACTTGACATCCAATGACGAGGTAAAACATCTAAAAACTGTGCCGCCCACATTTGATGTTGACCAACATCTGTAGTATAATAAGCATCCGGTTTAATTTTAGAAATTTGATGTAAAATTTCTTGTGGAGATAAAAATTCAACATTTTTAGGCACAAGTAAAGGATATTGCTTTTTCCAACTATAAACTCTTTCTATCCAAGAACTTGTACGTTCATTATTAAATTTCTCATTATGAAATTGATCTAAATAATTAAAAAACTCTTCTATAACAATTTTAACATCTCCAACAATGGCAACTTGAGGAATACGATTTTTACCGAGTTCTGCTGCATCTACATCTACATGAATTACTTGAGCATTACATGCAAATTCATCTAATTTACCAGTTACTCTATCATCAAAACGAGCTCCTAAAGCAATAAGTAGATCACACTCACTTACAGCAAAATTAGCATAAGCTGTACCATGCATACCTAACATACCTAAAGACAAATGATGATTTTCTTGCAAAATTCCTTTTCCCATCAATGTAGTTGTAACAGGAATTTGAAATTTTTCTGCCAGCTTCTTAATTACATTAGAAGAATTAGAGTTTATTGCACCACCACCAACATACAACAAAGGTTGACTAGATTGTTGAATAAGACTTAAAAACTTATCAAAGTGTTTCTCTTTAACATTCTTAAAAATATTACAACCAGGAAGACTTACATTAAACTTAGATACAAACTTATATGAAAACTTTTCAAGCCCCACATCTTTAGGTATATCAATTAACACAGGACCGGGTCTACCATGTTGTGATATATAAAATGCCTCTGAAACAATTCGGCTCATATCTCGAGGATCTCGAACAACATAGGAGTGTTTAACAATCGGCAACGTTATACTAAAAATATCAACTTCTTGAAATGCATCAGTACCAATAAATGAACGCGCAACCTGACCAGTGATTAGAACCATAGGAACAGAATCCATCTGAGCAGTAGCTATACCAGTAACTAGGTTAGTAGCACCTGGACCAGATGTAGCAAAACAAACGCCAACTTTACCGGAAGATCTTGAGTAACCATCTGCTGCATGTGCAGCACCTTGCTCATGTCTACATAATATATGTTTGATTAAACCAATTTGTTCCCAACGAAACAATTCATCATAAATAGGAAGAATAGCACCACCAGGATAACCAAAAATATGATAAACACCATTACGAACCAAGGTATCCATAAGAGCAAAAGCACCACTAAAAAAAGAATCAGAAGACATAAAAACCCCCCAAAAAGAAAGTATTATATATATATATTATATATGTTCAATTTTATTCTATACCTGTCATTTTATTTATAATTTTATACCCTATTTCTATTATAGTGACTATAAATATTATAAATATTATTACTCTCTTTTTATTCTTTAATAGCTTAAAAATTGGCTGAAAAGTTGTCAAGAAAAACCCTAGAAATACACCAATTAAAAATCTTGGAAATTTATATAAATTTACCCAAAAATTTGACATAGTATTTTATTATGTTATTTATTAAACGTTCAGAAAACCAAATGTTTAGTAAATTATTAATAATAAATCATTATTTAAATGTCAAATTTTATGATATCTGATCGTTTTTATTTTTCTTCCGAAACTAGTTTCTTAATAAAGAAGTATATAGGCTCAACTTTTGTTATTAAATATGGTGGATCAGCAATGAAAGATGAAGTTATACAGTCTAATGTTATTGAAGATATTTCTTTAATTTGTTCTTTAGGAATTAAAGTTATTGTAGTTCATGGTGGTGGATATTTGATTGATACTTGGTTAAAAAAGCTTAATTTAAATCCTCAATTTCAAAATGGTGTGCGTGTTACTGATGCTTCAACAGTTGAAGTGGTTGAGATGGTTTTAAGTGGTCAAGTAAATAAAAAAATTGTATCTTTATTTAATAATGTTAATATTCCTGCTGTTGGTTTATCAGGTAAAGATACAAATTTATTTATTGCTTCTCCAATTTCCAAAGATAGTAAAAATTTTACTGGTATAGTGTCTAAAGTTAGTACTAATTTATTATATACTTTAACTTCTAATGGTTTTTTGCCAGTAATTTCTAGTGTTGCATCAAGCGCGGCAGGATATACTTATAATATTAATGCAGATACCGTGGCGAGTGCTATCGCATCTTCTATAAAAGCTGATAAGCTTATTCTCCTTACTGATACTCCTGGAATTTTAGAAGATAGAAGTAATTCTGATACTTTAATAAAAGATTTAAATGTTGAAAAGATAAAAAAATTAAAGGTTAATGGTATTATTAAAGACGGTATGATTCCTAAGGTAAATTCGTGTGTATCTGCTTTAAATAATAATGTTAAAGCAGTTCATATTATAGATGGAAGATTAAGATATTCTTTACTTAATGAATTATTTACTTATCGTAGAATTGGTTCAATGATTGTATTGTAATTTGTTTATTCTTTATTGAAATGTTATATTTTTATCGAAGTACTTCTGGCTCAGTAGCTCAGCTGGTTAGAGCAGGGGACTCATAAGCCCAAGGTCGCAGGTTCAAGTCCCGCCTGAGCCATTCTTACTGAGCAGTACTTATTTGTTTCTTCTGGGAGAAGTGGCTGAGAGGTTGAAAGCGGCAGATTGCTAATCTGTTGTATAATATTTATTATACCGAGGGTTCGAATCCCTTCTTCTCCTTTTTTCTTTATTTGACAATATTAATGAAATTATTTTATTATCTTCTCATGGGACTGTAGTTCAATTGGTTAGAGCACCGCCCTGTCACGGCGGAAGTTGCGGGTTCGAATCCCGTCAGTCTCGTTGATAAAATTAATATTTTATGGCTTCTAGTTTTTGAGGTATGTCAGTGTACTGTTTAATGATACTTCTAAATTCATCACCATCTATAGTTTCTTTCTCTATTAAGATATCTACTAGTTTATCTATAATAACTCTATTATCTTTTATTATGTTTCTAGTGTTGTAATGGCATTCTTGTACTATTGATTTTATCTGGGAATCTATATTTATTGCTACTTCATCTGAGTAGTCATTATTGCTACCCATTCCTCTTCCCAAAAATGGGTTAGAATCTTCGCTTTCTAGAGATAGGGGACCAATATTAGACATACCAAATCTTGTAACCATTTGTCTTGCCATTGAAGTAACTTGTTGTAGGTCGTTGCTAGCGCCTGTTGTAATTTCTGATTCACCAAATATAATTTCTTCTGCTGCTCTTCCTCCTAATGCTCCCATAATTCTAGCTTTAATCTGTGCTCTAGATATTAAGCTTTGATCTTCAGATGGTGTAAACCAGGTTAAGCCTTTAGCTTGACCTCTAGGTATTAAAGTTACTTTTTGCACATTTTCATGGTCTTCTAGTAATGTACCTACAATTGCATGTCCTATTTCATGATAAGCAATTAATCTCTTGCTCTTGCTGTCTACTAATGCTGTTCCTTCCATTCCTGCTATAATTCTATCTATTGCTTTATCTATTTCGTTTAATGTTACTTTAGTTTTTCTTTCTCTAGCGGTTAATATTGCTGCCTCATTTAATAAATTAGCTAAATCAGCTCCTGAAAAACCAGGTGTTCTTCTTGCTATAATTGATAAAGATACACTAGGATCAATTTTTTTATTTTTTGCATGTACATTTAAAATTTCTAATCTTCCTTTAAAGTCTGGTATATTAACACTAACTTGTCGATCAAATCTTCCAGGTCTTAGTAATGCTGAGTCTAGTATATCTGCTCTATTCGTTGCTGCTACTACTATGATTCCAGTATTACCTTCGAAACCATCCATTTCTGTTAATAGTTGATTTAAAGTTTGTTCTCTTTCATCATTACCTCCTCCTATTCCAGTTCCTCTTTGTCTACCTACGGCATCTATTTCATCGATAAATACAATGCATGGTGCATTTTCTTTAGCTTTTTTGAATAAATCTCTTACTCTTGATGCTCCAACACCTACAAACATTTCCACAAATTCTGATCCTGATATACTAAAAAACGGTACATTTGCTTCTCCTGCTATTGCTTTTGCTAACAAAGTTTTTCCAGTTCCTGGTGGGCCTACTAATAATACACCTTTTGGTATTTTTGCTCCAACAGCTGTAAAGTATTCTGGTTTTTTTAAAAATGTTACTATTTCTTCAAATTCTTCTTTTGCTTCATCTATGCCAGCAACATCGTCGAAAACTATGCCAGTTTTTGCTTCTATTTGGAATAGTGCTTTTGATTTACCAAATGACATTGCTTGTCCGGGTCCGCCTGTGTTATTATTTGATCTTCTGAATAATATTGCTAAACTTCCTATTAAAATTAAAGGAAAAAATAAATTTCCAACTAATGTCCATAAAGCATTATTATTTTTAGTTGGATGAGCATCTAGATCTATATGATTATTTTTAAGTTTTAAAATAAGTTCTGTTGCATTTGTTGGAAGTTCAACTCTTATTTTTTGTATTCTATTGCCCAATTCTGGTCCAATAGCTTCTATTATAGCTGTATGTCCATTTTCGTATATATCTACCTTTTTTACCCAGCCCATATCTATATACTCTAAAAATCTGCCATAAGTCATTCGCGAGTTTGCTAATTGATTATTATTATCGTTTGTGATAGGTGCAAATATTCCTTGCCACAGAAAGAATGAGATTACAAGAATTGGTAAAGACCATAATAGTATGTTTTTCCATGAAAATTTCATAGTTTTTTTACCTCTATACTTAATTGAATTTGATATCTTTTAATATGAATGTAACATCTTTAGTTTTATAGAGGCAACTATAGAATAAACTGACTTTCAAGTTTATTAAACTTAATATTTTTTTTTATTTTCTTTAATTTGTGGTAAAATTTATTTATATTTACTAAATTTATAATAAATATTTTATTTTTATGTTGAAAAAAGGTTCTAAGGTAAAGATTTTTAGAAAGGAATCGTATTGGTATCAAGATGTTGGAACTGTAGTGAAAGTTGATAAAGGTATTAGGTATCCAGTGTTAGTTAGATTTGTTAAACCTACATACAGTGGTGTTAATACTAATAATTTTGCTGAGGCTGAGCTTTCTATTCTCTAGTTTTTTTAATAGTTAAACAAGCATTATTATTAAATTAAGGTTTGTAATGCTTGTTATGATCACTTAACTTCCTAAGCTTGCCCAGTCAACATCTACATTTTCTAAAATTAAAGATGAGTTATATATTTGTAGTATTATTAATAAAAATAGAAAAAATAGTAGCATAAATATAGCCATTATAGGAGTTGTTCCCCAACCTGGTGCGACCTTACCGTATTCAGAATTTAGCGGTCTTAATATTTCTCCTAATCTAGTTCTTAAAGCCATAATGAGTTTTATTAATTTGTTTATTTGATAGTATTTATAATAACATTATAAAAATAACTTAATTTTATTTTTTCTGAAATTATGGAAACTGCAACAGTTCTTAGCATTTTTATTTTAAGTTTACTATTTGGTGTTACTGGTTATTCTATATACACTTCTTTTGGTCCTATGTCAAAAAATCTTAGAGATCCTTTTGAAGAACATGAAGAATAAATTTCACTAATGTTTTTTTATTAAATATAAAAAATAATGTTGATATAATTATTTTTTATATTTTGATATTAAGTTGAGTTTCTATTTAGCTATTCTTGGAGGATCTCTGAAAAAAATTGCGAAAAATATTACCATTAGTGTTCCGACTAATAGAAATACGTATACTAATGCTTCCATGTTTTTACCTTCTTTATGCTTTTATTTTTATATAAAAATTATTTTCTAATATAATAATTCTATTATACGGCTCCTTGTTTTTTACTACTTCTATCACCTAATTTTTGGAATGCACCAAATTCTACTTGTTCTGTTACTTCTGCTCCTATTCCTGCAAATACATCTCTAAATATAGTTCTAGAGCCGTGCCACAAGTGTCCAAAGAAAAAGATTAGTGCAAAGTTTGCATGCCCAAATGTAAACCATCCTCTTGGACTACTCCTAAATACTCCATCGGATTCTAGGGTTGTTCTATCAAATTCAAAAACTTCTCCAAGTTGTGCTTTTCGTGCATATTTTTTTACACTTGGTGCATCATTAAATGTTTTACCGTTAAGTTTACCTCCATAGAAGTTTACATTTACACCTACTTGTTCTATACTATATTTTGATTCAGCTCTTCTAAACGGTATATCTGCTCTAATAATTCCATCTTTATCAACTAAAATTACAGGAAATGTTTCGAAGAAAGCTGGCATCCTTCTTACTGTAAGCTCTCTGCCTTCTTTATCTTGAAAAATAGGATGACCTAGCCATGCTTCTGCAATACCATCTCCTTTGTCCATAGGTCCAGCTCTAAATAATCCACCTTTTGCAGGATTATTACCTATATAGTCGTAAAATGCTAATTTATCTGGTATTTTAGACCATGCTTCTTCTGGTGTTGCACCTTCATTAAGTGAATTTTCTACTCTTCTTTCAATTTCTTGTTGGAAGTATCCACTGTCCCACTGGTATCTCGTTGGTCCAAAAAGCTCTATTGGTGTTGTTGCAGAACCATACCACATTGTTCCACATGTTACAAATGCACTAAAGAATACAGCAGAAATACTACTAGATAGTACTGTTTCTATATTACCCATTCTTAATGCTCTATAAAGTCTTTGTGGTGGTCTTACTGTTAAATGGAAGAGTCCCGCTAATATGCCTACTGTACCTGCTGCTATATGATGCGATGCTACTCCACTTGGATTAAATGGATTAAAGCCATCTGGGCCCCAAGCCGGTGCTATTGGTTGTACTTTTCCTGTAATACCGTACCCATCTGATATCCATATACCAGGTCCAAATAGACCTGTTGTATGAAATGCTCCAAAGCCAAAACAAAGTAAGCTAGAAAGTAATAAGTGGATACCAAAAATTTTAGGTAAATCTAGTGCAGGTTCTCCTGTTCTTGGATCTCTGAACAATTCTAGATCCCAGTATACCCAGTGCCATATTGATGCTAAAAACAACATTCCTGATAGTACTATATGTGTGATAGCTACACCTTCAAAGCTCCACAATCCTGGATTCGACACACTTTCTCCAGTAACACTCCATCCTCCCCAAGAGTCTGTTACTCCTATTCTTGTCATAAAAGGCATAACAAACATACCTTGTCTCCACATTGGGTTAAGTACAGGATCTGATGGATCAAATACTGCTAATTCATATAATGCCATTGAGCCAGCCCAACCTGCAACTAATGCGGTATGCATTAAGTGTACTGATATTAATCTGCCTGGATCATTTAAAACTACTGTGTGTACTCGATACCATGGTAATGCCATATGTTTTATATGACTCCTTCTGTTATGAAATTTTTTAAATTTGTTGCTTTTCTTACTGACTTTATAATTATGCTTGTATTTATTATAACATTTCTTTTTAATGCTCGCTAAGTTTTGTCGTATTTATATTTAATAATGTTTTTTACTAATATAAAGCTAAAAACATTGGTAAATAAAAGTACTATTATTCCTTGTGATCCATTAGCTTGTAGCCATTCAGTATTAATTATAATGCCATTTAATTGAAATAATTGATTTAAATGCAAGTTTCTGATAATTTCAATTGCATATGTTAGAGGATTCATGCATGTAATAATTTGTAACCAGTTTGGCATAAAAGATAATGGTGCCAATGCTGTACTGGTAAATAATGTAGGTAAATTTAAAAAAAAGGTTGTAAGTCCTATAAATTCTATATGACCTGGTAATATGAATCCATTACATATACTTAAATTAGATATACTAATTATAATCATTGTTGTAATAAATGTAGTTGTAAGTATATTATTTAAGTTACTAATATTGTGAATATAATTTGTATTAGTTTGATTTTGATAACATGTAATTAGTACAATTCCTGTTATTTGGCTAATTGTAATGATCCAAGTATGAATTATTGAAGAGTATACTAAAGAACTTTTGTTATTAATTGGTGATATTAAAATTCTATTAAGAAATCCAAACTCTCTATCGAATACTATTGTTATTCCTGCGTTAATTGAGCTATTGAAAGCTGTGAATATTATTATCCCTGCGCTTAAAAATTCTCTGTATTCTAAATTATATTTTTCGAATAAGTATATTGGTGCATTTTGAAATAATGCTCCAAACATTATTAACCATAATAATGGTTGGATTATATTAATTAATAATGTTGATGGTCTCCTTATTGTTTGTTTATATAATCTTTGTGTAAGGTTTTTTGTTTCTTGATAAGTTTTATTCTTTTTTGAATAAAATACTATTTTTTGATTTGGTGTGAAGTACTTATATTGTTTTTTACTGATCATAATTATCTCACTTTCCTTAAAATAAAGTATGTTAATCATATGAATCTATTTGTTATATTCTTCATTCATCATATCTTCTTTATTATTTAACTATAGATGATGTTTGTATTTATTCTTAAATTTATTTTTTATAATCTTTGACTATTTTATGTTTAAATATATGTAGCTTAAAACAGTACTACTTTATGTTTTGGGCCTATATATATTTTAGATTGTTTAAAAAATTTTTATTACATTAAATAGGTAGGTAGAATACACTATGGCTGAGTATAACATTACAATGAATTTTGCAGATGGTCATACTGAAACATTTAAATGTGCGGAAGATACTTATATACTAGATGTTGCAGATGAATTAGGTTATGAGTTACCTTATTCTTGTCGTGCTGGTGCTTGTTCTAGTTGTGCAGGAGTTTTAGTAGAAGGAACAGTTGATCAAGATGATCAGTCTTTTCTAGATGATGATCAAACGGGGTCAGGCTATATCTTAACTTGTGTTGCTTATCCGAAGAGTGATTGCATTATTAATACTCATCAAGAAGATGCTCTTTATGCTAAGTAAGTAAACTGTGAAAATCTAAACTATTACTAAGTTTGACAAATCTATTCTTTTGATAAATGTGTCAAACTTATTTATTAAATACTTTTATATTTTTACTTCTACATCTACACCAGCTGGTATATTTAGTTTCATTAATGTATCAATGGTTTGAGTAGATGGTTCATATACATCAATTAGTTTTGTATATACCCTTACTTCAAAGTGTTCTCTAGAGTCTTTATCTACATGTGGTGACCTAAGTACACAATATATTCTACGTCTTGTAGGCATTGATATAGGTCCAATTACATTTGCATTTGTTCTATTGATGCTATCTATAATACCTTGACAAGAGATACTAAGTAATTTTGTGTCGTATGTTTTTAATTTTATCCGAACTTTTTTTGTCATAACTTTATTTGCTAATATTTTTGTTTGTTCAGATTTATTTTAGTATTTTAGATACTACACCAGCTCCTACAGTTCTACCACCTTCTCTTATAGCGAATCTCATTCCTTGTTCAATCGCTATTGGATGTATTAATTCTGCACTCATTTTAATTCTATCTCCTGGCATTACCATTTCTGCTGTTGATCCATCATCGGCAGTAAATTTATTAATAGTGCCTGTTACATCAGTTGTTCTTACATAAAATTGTGGTCTATAACCAGAGAAAAAAGGAGTATGTCTTCCGCCTTCTTCTTTTGTAAGAATGTAAACTTCTGCTTCAAATTGTGTATGAGGAGTAATTGTTCCTGGTTGTGCTAGAACCATTCCTCTTTGTATATCTAATTTTTGTACTCCTCTTAATAGTATTCCTATATTATCACCTGCCATACCTTCATCTAACGTTTTTTGAAACATTTCTAACCCAGTAATTGTTGTAGTTTTTGTTTCTTGTAGACCAACTATTTCTATAGTATCACCTACTTTTATTATTCCTCTTTCAATTCTGCCTGTTGCTACAGTTCCTCTTCCTGTTATTGAAAATACGTCTTCTACTGCCATTAGAAAAGTTTTTTCTGTATCTCTTTGAGGTGTTGGTATATATGAATCTACAGCATCCATTAGAGAATGAATCTTATCTACCCATTCGTTGTCGCCTCTTTGTGTGTTACTATTTTCAGTTATTGTTTCTAAAGCTAATAATGCTGAGCCAGCTACAAATGGTATATCATCCCCAGGAAAGTCGTATTTTTCTAGTAACTCTCTTACTTCTAGTTCTACTAATTCGCGTAGTTCATCATCTTCTACTTGGTCTTGCTTATTTAAAAAAACTACTATATTGGGTACACCAACTTGTTTTGCTAATAATATATGTTCTCTAGTTTGTGGCATTGCTCCGTCAACTGCTGATACAACTAATATTGCGCCATCCATTTGTGCTGCACCTGTGATCATATTTTTTACGTAGTCGGCGTGACCAGGGCAATCTACATGAGCATAGTGTCTATTATCTGTTTCATATTCTATGTGTGCAGTGTTAATTGTAATGCCTCTTGCTTTTTCTTCTGGTGCTGCATCTATTTCGTCAAATTTTTTGGCTTGGCATTGATTTGCTGCTGCTAAAGTAGCTGATATTGCTGCTGTTAGTGTTGTTTTGCCGTGATCTACATGTCCAATTGTTCCTATATTGACGTGTGGTTTTTTTCTTTCAAATTTTTCACGTGCCATTTGTTTTTCCTTTAAAATTAATTTAGTTTTTATTATTTAGTATCTATAATGGGCAAATGCTTTGTTTGCTTCAGCCATTCTATGCGTTTCTTCTCTTTTTCTTACTGCATTTCCATTCTCATTTGAAGCATTAATAATTTCGTTAGCTAGTTTTATAGACATGCTTTTTCCTGTTCCTTGTTTAGCAAACTTTGTGATCCACCGAAGTGCTAAATTTGTTCCCCTGTGTGCTCTTACTTCCATTGGCACTTGATATGTAGATCCTCCTATTCTCCTTGCTTTTACTTCTACTAAGGGTGTAGTATTCCTAACCGCTTTTTCTAATACCTCTAAGGCATTACTTTGAGTTTTATTTTCTATAATTTGCATTGAAGTATAAATTATTTTTTGTGCTATCCCTTTTTTTCCGCTCTTTAGTACCCGTGCAGTTAACATGCTGATTAATTTACTGTTGTATATAGGATCTTGATATATTTTTCTCTTTTTTGCTGTATTACGTCGCGACATTATTAATTGTATGAATTATTTTTTTTGTTTTTTTGTTCCGTATTTCGATCTACTATTATTTCTGTCTTTTACTCCTGCTGAATCTAGTGTTCCTCTTACAATATGATACCTAACTCCGGGTAAATCTTTAACTCTACCTCCCCGAATTAAAACGACTGAGTGCTCTTGTATATTATGACCAATACCTGGTATATATGCAGTTACCTCAAAGCCAGAGGTAAGTTTGACTCTTGCTACTTTTCGCAGTGCAGAATTAGGTTTTTTGGGTGTTGTTGTATATACTCTTGTGCATACGCCCCTTCTTTGTGGACATGCTTTTAATGCTGGGGACTTGGTTTTTTTCTCATATTTCTTTCTTTCTGATCTAACTAATTGTTGAATAGTTGGCATTGTTTTTATTTTTATTCATTCTATGATGAAATTTTCTATAAGATTATAATTATTGTGTTATCAGGTGTCAAACTTTAAAATTACTGTAAGTCTATTATAAACCATAATAGTACTTTTTTAACTTATTTTAATTTATATTTTTTCATAAATTTTTCAACTCTACCTTCAGTGTCTATTATTCTCTGTGAACCTGTAAAAAAAGGATGATTGCCAGACCATATATCTATATTTAATTCTTTTTTTGTTGATCCTATTGTCATTATATGTTTACCATCACAATAAACTTTTGAATCTTCATACCATTTGGGATGTATTGTTTTTTTTGGCATTTTTTTAATTCGTATAAATGTATTTATAATATTAAATTTAATGTTATCTCTTTGAATATTGTGGTGCTTTTCTTGCTTTTCTCAGTCCATATTTTTTTCTTTCTTTACTTCTGGCATCTCTTCTAAGTAAACCTTCTGATTTTAACATTACACGGTTATCTGAATTAATATTACATAGTGCTCTAGCTAGGCCTAATCTTATTGCATCTGCTTGTCCAGTAAGTCCACCACCTTTTGCTTTTACGTATATATCATATTCTTTATCTAGTCCTAAAAGTTTTAACGGTGAACATGAAATACGTAAATAATTTGGGCTGAACTGTAGATATGATTCTCCCGGTAGTCCATTGATTATTAGTTTACCTGAGCCCGGTACTAAATTTACTCTAGCCACAGATGTTTTTCTTCTTCCTGTGCCTGAATATATGATTTTTTGATGATATGAAGTTAGCATAATATTATAATTAATTTAGTCTATATTTATTTTTAGTGGATTTTGAGATTGATGTGGATGATCTTGATCTGGATATATTTTTACTTTTTTAAATAACCTTCTACCTAAACTATTCTTAGGTAGCATGCCTTTTAAAGCATGTTCTATTATTCGATTTGGTAGTCTATTCTGTAATTTTTCAAATATTTCTGTTTTTAGTCCACCTGGTCTACCTGAGTGCTTTTTGTATATTTTTTGTTTACTTTTGTTTCCTGTAGTTTGTACTTTTTTGGAATTAATAATAATTATATGTGAATTACCTTCTTGGTATGGCAAGTAGTTTATTTTATTTTTATTTTTTAATATATAAGCAACTTTACTTGTCAGTCTTCCTAACTTATATTGTTCTGCATCTAATATGTACCATTCTGCCTGTTTTTTTGATTTTTCTATAATAGTTTTATTCTTGTTTATACTCATAAATTTTTTATTAGATGTTTTATTCCAATATAATATATATAATTTTGTATTTTGATCTACATTTTTTCTTTTTGTAAATTGATATTTAGTTTGTTGTTTAGTGCTTCTATAACTTCTTCTGCTGATTTTTGGCCAAAATTTTTAATTTCTAAGAGTTCTTCTTGTGAGTAATCTAGTAAGTCTCCAATAGAATGAATTTCAACTCTTTTTAAACAGTTATAAGCTCTAACAGATAGTTGTAGTTCTTCTATTAGTATTTGACTAATTTGCTTTTCTGTATTACCAATTATATCTTCTTTTGATTTAAAACTAATATTGGTTAGTGGATGAAATAATTTAGTTAGTATGTTTGCTCCTTGACTGATAGCTTCTTGAGGAGAAATACTCCCATTTGTCCATACTTCTAAGAATAATTTTTCTTTAACACAACTAACATTAACTTTTTTCTCTTCTATTTTGTAGTTAAATTTTTTTGCTGGCATGAAAATAGCGTCAATTTGTAAAAAATCAATTGATTTGTCATCTATTCCTTTTTCTACTAATCTATATCCATGTCCTTGCTCAATTTTAAATTCCATCTCAAATATAGTATTACTACATATTGTTGCTATATACTGTTTTGGGTCAATTATTTCAATTTCTGGTGGTATATCAAATAACCCAGTTGTAATTACAGCTGGGCCTTGTATTTTTACTCTACCTATTTGCGGTTCTGTGCTATAGCTTTTTAGTACAACTTCTTTTAAGTTTAGTATTATTTCTAATACATCTTCTCTTACTCCTGTAATTGTAGAAAATTCATGGTTAATGCCAGCTATTCTTACAGCAACTATTGCTGCTCCGTTAAGTTCTGATAGTATAGTTCTTCTTAAGGAATTGCCAACTGTAATTCCTTGTCCTTGTTGTAATGGTTCTAATACAAAATGTCCATAATGTTCTCTAGCATCTTTTGTTTTCGACTCTATACATTCAATCTGAAAATGAGTCATTTTACTTTTAATTTTGATATAATGAATAAATATTTACTCTGTTTTTATTTGTTTATACTAAATTCTACGTTTTTTTGGTGGTCTACATCCATTATGTGGTACAGGGGTAATATCTTTAATTAATGTAATTTCTATTCCTGCTGCCTGTATTGCTCTGATAGCTGTTTCTCTACCTGCTCCTGGTCCATTTACTAGAACTTCTGTTTGTTTCATTCCGTTATCCATAGCTATTTTAGATACTTTTTCTGCAGCAGTTTGTGCTGCAAATGGAGTGCTTTTTTTTGCACCTTTAAATCCACTCGACCCTGATGAAGACCAAGTAATTGTTTCTCCCTGGAGATCTGTAATTGTAATAATTGTATTATTAAATGTTGATTGAATGTGTGTAATTCCATTAACATTATTTTTTTTCTTCTTATTTTGATTTCTTTTTATTTGTTTGGCCATTTATTTAATTCAAGTTATATTATTTTCTAGGTGCTTTCTTTTTGCCAGCAATTGTTTTTTTTGTTCCTCTGCCTGTTCTAGCATTTGTTCTTGTTCTTTGGCCTCTTAATGGTAAATTTGTTCTATGTCTTCTCCCTCGGTAACAACTAATTTCCATAAGTCTCTTTATGTTAGTAGTTTCTGTTCTACGTAAATCACCTTCTAGTTGATACTCAGTTGCTAATATATTTCTTAGTGATATAATTTGTTCATCGTTTAAGTCTTTTACTTTAATGTTATTATTTAGGTTGATTTTGTATAAAATTTCTCTTGATCTTGAAATTCCAATACCGTATATGTACGTTAAGCCTATTTCAATTCGCTTATTTTTAGGTAAGTCAACACCTTCAATTCTAGCCATTTTATTCTTTTTTATTATTATTTGATGTATTTTAGCCTTGTTTTTGTTTGTGTTTAGGATTTTCGCATATAATCATTATTTTTCTATGTCTACGAATTACCCTACATTTATCACACATTTTTTTTACGGATGGTCTAACTTTCATAAATATTATTTGTGTTATATAGTTTTTTATTATTATTCCATAATATTATCATATTGTTCTGAAATTATATATGTTTGTATTTGTTTTGCAGTATCTATTGCAACACCAACTAAAATAAGTAATGAGGTAGTACCTAATCCTTGTAGTAAATTTACTTGAGATATCTTAGATATTATTAATGGAAATTGTGCAATTAAAAATAAAAATATAGATCCTATGAATGTAAGCTGGTTGATGATTTGTTTTAAATAGTTTATTGTTTCTTTACCTGGTCTAATGCTTGGTATACTAGCTCCTACTTTTTGTAGGTTTTCAGCCATATCATCAGTATTTAATATGATAGATGAATAAAAAAAACTAAAAAGTATTATTAGTATTGCATATGTAATTAAGTAAATAAAACTATTAGATAATATAAAATTTATTATTATATTACTTTTTAGGTTATTTATGTTTAGTGCAACATACTGAGGTAAAGCCATTGTTGCAGATGCAAATATTATTGGCATAACTCCACCTTGATTTAATTTCAGTGGAATATAATTTTGTGCTGTTAATTTGTTTTGTTCTCCTAGTTGTTTTGATGATATGATTTCTATTTTTCTCTTACTGTCTTGAATGATTATATTGACGATAAGTATTAATAAGCATGCTACTGATACTCCTATAGTTGTTATTAAATTATCAAAGTTATTAATATTATAGTTTTTTACATTTTTCGGTATATTCGAAATGATGTTTTGAAATATTAGCATAGATGCACCATTTCCTATTCCATATTCTGTAATCATTTCTGAGAACCACATCATAATAATTGAACCTGTTGCTAGAGTAAGAGTTGAGTCTAATAGAAAATTAATATTCCAGTTAAATGTGTATGGTTTTATCCATAGTGCTATTGATATACTTTGTATTATTGCCCATGTTAGTGTTAAATATCGTGTTATTTTATTAATTTTTTGTTTTCCTAATTCTCCTTCATTTTTCTGTATTTCTTCTAGTGTTGGTATAATTTTAATGAGTAGTTGTGTAATGATTGATGAATTTATATATGGTATTATTCCTAAGCTGAATATTCCTATTGTTGAGAATCCTCCTCCAGAAAAAATATTTAAAAAATTAAGTATTGCATTTTGATTAACACTTCCACTAATTTCTGTTTGATTTATACCTGGTATAGGTATAAATATTCCGATTCTAGATATAAATAGTAGGGTTAAAGTTATTATAACTCTGTCAGTAAGTTTCTTCTTTTTTTCCATTTCAGTCCTATTTTTTGTTCTAGTATAGTTCATTAATTTCTATGTCTCTACTTTTTGCTGTTTCTTCGAAGGTCCTTAAATTGCGTAGTGCATTTAGAGCAGCTCTTGCATTGTTTAAGGTATTATTAGAACCTAATTGTTTAGCTAAAATATTTTTAATTCCTGCAAGTTCTAGTACTGCTCTTGTTGAACCACCAGCAATTACACCAGACCCTGTTGCTGAGGGTCTTAGCATTACTTTTGCAGCTCCTGCTGTACCGTTAATAGGATGTGGTATAGATAAATATTTTGTTAATGGTATATTTATTGCATGTTTTTTTGCATCTGCTACTCCTTTTTTTACTGCACCTATAACATCGTTTGCCTTTCCTACTCCTACTCCTATTTGTCCATTTTCATTTCCTATCACTAATACTGCTCGAAAGCTTAATTTTTTTCCACCTTTTACTACCTTTGTTACTCTTTTAACTTGTACAACTTTTTCTTCCCAATTATTTTCGTCCTTGTTTTTTATGTTTTTTTTCTTCATTGTGTAATTTAAAATATTATTCCTTCTTCTCTAGCACCTTCAGCAATTGCTTTTACTTGTCCGTGATATATATTAGTTCCTCTATCGAAAATTATTTCTTGTATTCCAAGCTTTTTAAGTTTTATGCCTATATTTTTTCCAACAATTTTTGCTGTAGTACAGTTTGTTGATGATTTAGTTTGTTGTTTAGTATCTTTTGATATAGTAGAACTACTTGTAATAACTTTTTTTTGTTTATCGTCTATCAAATTTGCATATATATGTTTATTTGATTTAAAAATATATAACCTAATTTTTCTTTTATTTTTTAACATATGAATAGTGCTAATTTTAAATTTTTATTTACCTGCTTTACCGACTTTTCTTCTTACAACTTCATTTTCGTATCTTATACCTTTCCCTTTATATGGTTCAGGTGGCCTTATTGCTCTTATTGTTGCAGCAACTTGACCTACTGTTTCTTTATTAATTCCTGAAATAATAATGTTTGTATTATTTTCAACATTTATATTTATATCTTGCTTAGATTCTATCTTTACTGGGTGGCTATATCCTGCGTTAACGATTAATGTTTTTCCATCCATTTGTGCTCTATAACCTACACCTTGTATAATTAATTTTTTTGTAAACCCTTCTGAAATACCTTTTACCATGTTATATATTATACTTCTAGATAATCCATGAAGTGCTTGTGCCTGTTTTGATATAATTTTTTTATGTAGTCTTAGTTTATTTTTAGCTATTTCTACTTCTATCATTAATGGAATATCGTAATACATTACACCTTTAGTGCCTTTTATTGTGATTTGCGAATTATTAATGATGATTTCTATATTGTTTGGGATTATGATTTCTTTTTTTCCTATTCTTGACATATATTCTATTAATTAATGTGTTTAGTAAGACTTAAAATTTTATTACCAGACGTAGCATAAAATTTCTCCTCCAATTCCGATCTGTCTAGCATTTTTATCAGTCATAACTCCTTTTGAAGTTGAAATTATTGCTATTCCTATGCCTCCCAGCACCTTAGGTATTTCTTTATGGTTTGTATATACTTTTAAGCCTGGTTTACTAATTCTTTTTAATTCTGTTATGACTGATTTTTTATTTTTTTCTTTGTATTTCAATGAAATGATAATATATTTTCTAAAGTTTTGTTTTATTTCTTCGTATTGATATATAAATCCTTCATTTTGTAAAACTTTTATGATGTTAGCATTTAGTTTTGTGTATGGAACTTGTACTATTTGATGTTTAGCTAAATTTGCATTTCTAATTTTCGTTAACATGTCTGAAACTATATCATGTATCATAAGTTTTGTTTTATTTACCTATTAATAATAATTTTTATAATTTTTTATTCTTTAAAGGGCATGCCAAATTTTTTTAGTAATGCTAATCCTTCTGCATCATTTTTTGCGGTGGTAACGATCGTTATATTCATTCCTCTTACTTTATCTATCTGCTCATAATCGATTTCTGGGAATATGATTTGTTCTTTTAAACCTAAATTATAATTTCCTCTACCATCAAATTGTTTTGTACTAATGCCTCTAAAATCTCTTATTCTTGGTAGAGATAAGTTAATTAGTTTATTTAAGAAGTTGTACATTTTTTCTTTTCTTAAAGTTACTTTTAGTCCTATTGGTATATCCTCTCTAATTTTAAAGCCTGCAATAGATTTTTTAGTTTTTGTGATAATTGGTTTTTGTCCTGTTATGTAAGTAAATTCTTCTATACTTTTATCTATTGCTTTATTATTGTAAGCTGCTTCTCCTATGCCTCTATTTATGGTAATTTTTATTAATTTGGGAACTTCATGAATATTTTGATAGGTGAATTCTTTTAATAATTCTGTAAATATTTTTTTTTCATATTTTTCTTTTAGTGAAAAATTTGTATTCATATTTTACTTTATTGTTTTTTTAAATTTTATATTTGAGTAATGTATTGGCCCTTCTATTTGTTGAATACTGCCTTTTTCGTCATTTTTTTTAGGTTTAACGTGTTTAGTTTGCATATTTATGCTTTCAATTCTGACTCTTTTAGTTTTTTTGCAGATTGATAGTATTTTTCCTTTTTTACCTTTGTGCTTACCGGATATAATTTCTACTGTAGAGTCTATTTTTATTTGTGTCATAATTTAAACTACTTCTGGTGCTAATGATATGATTTTTGTAAAATTTTTATCTCTTAATTCTTTTGCTATTGGTCCAAATACACGTGTTCCTCTAGGATTTTTATCTTTATTAATTAGAACTGCTGCATTATCATCAAAGCGTATACTCATACCGTCACTTCTTCTTAAAGTTTTTTTTGTTCTGACAATTACAGCTCTAATAACATCAGATTTTTTTACTGGCATATTTGGGGATGCATCCTTTACTACTCCAACTATAATATCTCCTATCTTAGCGTATTTAGGATTATTTGTTCCTAATACTCGAATACACATTATTTTACGTGCTCCGCTATTATCTGCTATATTTAAATAAGTTTGTGTTTGTATCATATTTTTTTTATTATCTCTATTATTTTCCAGCGCTTTTTTTTGCTTATTGGTCTTGTTTCTCTTATTTTTACTTTATCGCCAATATTACATATGTTTGCAGGGTCGTCAACATAATATTTATTTGTTTTATTAATAATTTTTCCGTATTTTTTATGTATTATCGATTTTTTAACTATGACTGTTGCAGTTCTATTCATCTTGTTGCTTATTACTGTTGCAAGTGTTTCTTTATTAGTCATTTTATGATTTTTTCTTATTACTTAATTGATGCATTTGAGATATTTGATGTTGAATTTTTTTCATCTTGTGAATTTCGAACTTTTGTTTTGTTACTTTACTAATTCTTAAAATTACTAGTTCTTTTTTCAAATTATAAATTTCTTCTTCAATATTCATATTTTCCTTTTAAAGTTATTAAGTTTTATTTTGTATATTTTCTTTTTTGATTTAGGGTTTTACAATGAATTTTGTTTTTATAGGTAATTTATATGATGCTAAATGCATTGCAGCTTGTGCTACATTTTGAGGTACTCCAGCTATCTCAAATAAAATATGTCCTGGTTTAATAACTGCAACCCAATATTCTGGAGCTCCTTTACCAGAACCCATTCTTGTTTCAGCAGGTCTTGCTGTTATAGGTTTATCAGGAAACACTCTTATCCATATTTTTCCACCTCTTTTTACATATCTTGTAATTGTTCTCCTAGTTGCTTCTATTTGCCTAGATGTCAGCCATGTTGGCTCTATAGCTTGTAAAGCATATTCACCAAATATAATAGTATTTCCTTTGCTTGCGCATCCTCTCATTCGTCCGCGGTGTTGTTTTCTAAATTTTGTTCTTTTAGGACTTAGCATAATTAGTTTTATTTGTGCGATGTTTTAATTTTTATATCTTTAAATAACCAAATTTTTATTCCTAATATACCGTATATTGTATTGGCTTGTGTATATGAATAATCAATATGTGCTTTAAGTGTTTGCAATGGAACTCTACCTTCTCTTGCCCACTCTTTACGTGCTATTTCAGCTCCATTTAGTCTACCAGATATTTGTATTTTTATTCCAGTAATATTCGCTTTTTGGGCTTTTTGTATACCTTGTCTAAGTGCTCTTCTGAAAGCAATTCTTTTCTCTAATTGTTGTGCTATCCATTGTGCTAATAATTTAGCTTCTCTATCTGGCTCTGTTATTTCTATTATATTAAGCCTAATTTTATTACTAATTTTTAGTTTTTTTGTTACTTCATTTCTTATTATTTCGATACCTGACCCTGATTTTCCTAATATAATTCCTGGTCTTGCAGTGTGTATATTAATTTCTGTTTGGTCCAATTTTCTATTTATGTTGACCTTAGCAATACCTGCCTTCTCCAATTTATTTTCAATATAAGATCTAATTTTATAGTCTTCTTCTATTATTGTTGGATAGTATTGCATTTTTGAGAACCAAGATGATCTATGGAATTCAGTAATACCAATTCTAAAACCTGATGGATGTGTTTTTTGTCCCATTTTTTATATCTCTATTTTTATATTTATATGGCATGTCGGTTTTCTGATTGGAAAAGCACGACCTTGTGCTCTTGGTTGAAATCTTTTTAGTATTGGACCTTTATTTGCAAATGCTTCTACTATGATGATTTTTGTTTTATCGATACTTTTACCATTTTTCTGCTCAATATTACTCAGAGCTGATTCTAACACTTTTATAATAATTTTACATACTCTATAAGGCATAAATTCAAGTAAGAGTCTTGCTTCATTATACGATTTGCCTTGAATTTGTTTTAAAACTCTTCTTGATTTATATGGAGATGTTCTAATATATTTTGCAATGGCTTGAGATTTTAGCATTTTTAATTTACTTCCTGCTTTTTCTATCATTTTTTATGTGGCTTCTAAAATTTCTTGTTGGTACAAATTCTCCAAGCTTATGTCCTATCATTTGTTCTGATATAAACACTGGAAAGTGTTGTTTTCCGTTGTGCACAGCAATTGTGTGTCCTATCATATCTGGAATAATTGTAGAGGATCTTGACCATGTTTTGATAGTGTCCTTTGTTTGATTTTTGTTTAGGCTTTTAATTTTTTTGAGAAGTTTAAGTTCTATATAAGGACCTTTAAATATTGATCTTGACATGGTTAAGTATATTTTATGTATATTTATTTGCGACGACGTAGTATGTACTTGTCGCTATATTTTCTTTTTTTACGAGTTTTTTGTCCTAATGCTGGTTTTCCCCATGGTGTTACTGGTCTAGGTTTTCCTATCGGGGATTTGCCTTCTCCTCCTCCATGTGGATGGTCAATTGGGTTCATTACAACTCCTCTTACTGTTGGTCTTTTACCTAACCATCTTTTTCTTCCAGCTTTACCTATTGTAATATTATTATGTTCTACGTTTCCTACTTGACCTATTGTTGCATAGCATTTTTTATGTATTGTTCTAACTTCGCTCGATGGTAGCTTTAATGTTACTAAATTGCCATCTTTTGCTACTATCTGAGCGTACGTTCCGGCAGCTCTAACAATTTGTCCTCCACGTTTTTCTTTTAGTTCTATGTTATGAACAGCTGTACCTAAAGGTATTTTTTCTAATGGCAGTGCATTGCCTAATTCAATTGGTACATTATTGCCTGATATAATTTTACTATTTATTTTAAGAGATCTAGGGTGCAAAATATATCTTTTTTCTCCATCTTGGTAGTGAATTAGAGCAATTCTTGCATTCCTATATGGATCATATTCTATGCTAGCAACTTGACCTTCAATATTTTCTTTGTTTCTTTTGAAATCTATGATTCTATATTTCTTTTTATGTCCTCCACCTCTGTGTCTGCATGTAATAATTCCTCTATTATTTCTTCCTTTTGCAGAATGTTTCTTCTTTATTAAGCTTTTCTCTGGTTGGTTTTTTGTAATTTCACTAAATGTTGATACTGTTCTGTTTCTTGTGCCAGGAGTATATGATTTGTATAAACGAATTGCCATATCATTATTTATATTTTATATATTGTTTTTATTCATTATCAAATAAATTGATTTTATATTCTTCATGTAATTGAACAATAGCTTTTTTATATTTTGCTATTTTACCCTTAAAGCGTCCTACTGTTTTTGTTTTTGGAGGAATATTACTTGTGTTTACTTTTTTTACTTTTACATCAAATATTTTCTCTATTGCTTGTTTAATTTCATTTTTATTACTTTTTTTGATAACATTAAAATAGTATGTATTATTTTCTATACTTCTGGTTGTTTTATCCGTTATAATTGGAGATTTTATAATATCTAATTTTATTTTTGTAATCATAGCTATAATAATTTGTTTTTATTTGGTTTCTTAGCTTAATTGTTTTGCGGCTTTATCAGTTATTAGTATTGTATCAGCTTTTAGTAAAGATAGGATATTTATACTATTTATTTCAATTAATTCTATATTTTTAATATTGCGGAATGATAAATGTAGTATGCTATTTTTTTTCTCTACGATTATTAATAATTTTGTTTGTTGTTTAAATTTTATACCTATTTTATCTATTTCTTGAAGAGCTTTTTTAGTACTAGGTTTATTTAATGTATTTAATAAGTTTTTTGTAATAATTGTATGCTTAAATTTAGTTGATATTAGTGTGTTAACAGCTATTTTTTTCTCTTTTTTATTAATTTTTGATTCATATATTTTTTTCCTTGGACCAAATATTACTCCACCACCCCTCCATAATGGTGATCTATTTGAACCAGCTCTCGCACGACCTGTACCTTTTTGTTTCCAAGGTTTTTTTCCACCACCTCTTACTTCACTTCTTGTCTTGGCATGAGCATTTCTAATTCTATTATTTGTTATTTGTTGTTTTAATGCTTTATGTATTAAATACATTTGTTTATCAGGGTCATTGTTAATCTTAAGTTGAATATTTACTACTTCTTTATTTGTATCTGCGATTTGATATGTTAATTCTTTGATAGTGCTCATGTTATTATTGTTGTATATATACAATATTTCCTTTCTTTCCTGGTACAGATCCTTTTATAATCAGAATATTATTTGTTTTGTCAGTTTTTATTACTTTTAAATTTTTTATGTTAACTTTTCTGTTTCCCATACGTCCTGCCATTTTTTTTCCTGGGAATACACGACCAGGAGTTGTGCCTGCTCCAATTGAACCAGGTTCTCTGTGATTTTTAGATCCATGTGACATAGGTCCTCTACTAAATTTATGTCTTTTATGATATCCACTAAACCCTTTTCCTATGCTAACTCCTGAGATATTTACTAATTTTTCTTGTTCTATTTTTTCAATTTTTATGATTTCACCTATGTTTAGTTTTTCATTATTGTGAATTTTATATTCTTTTAAGTATTTAAAACATGGTAAGTTATTTTTTGCAAAATGTCCTATCATTGGTTTTGTTAACTTATTAGGATTTACTTCTTCATATCCTATTTGAATCTTTGTATATGTATTTTCTTTCTTTATATTTGTGATAGTGCATGGCCCAACCTGTAATAAAGTTACTGGTATAACAAATCCTTTATTGTCAAATAATTGTGTCATACCGATTTTTCTGCCTATTATTCCAATTGACATTTTTATTTATCCTTTTGATAAATCAGTTTTTATTTAATCTATTATCTTGTAATTTCAATTAATTTTCAAGTTTATCTATTATATTTTTATGTTTTGTTCGGTAATTATTACTTTACTGTTGAAAATATTTATTGCAATATAATTATGTAGTTTAATTAATTATAAATTAGGAGCTTTTCAATGACTAAAGTAGTAGGAATTGATTTAGGTACAACAAACTCTGTAATTGCTGTAATGGAAGGAGGTAAACCTGTTGTAATTTCTAATAAAGAAGGTTTACGAACAACACCTTCTGTAGTTGCTTACACAAAAAAGCAAGATAAATTAGTTGGTAATATTGCTAAAAGACAGGCTGTAATGAATCCTGAAAATACTTTTTATTCAGTAAAAAGATTTATTGGTCGGAAGTACGATGAGATAAAAAGTGATACTTATCAGTTGTCTTATGGAGTAAAAACAGATAACCAAGTAAGTATTAAATTAGATTGTCCAGCATTAAATAAAAGTTTTGCACCAGAAGAGATTTCTGCACAGGTTCTGAGAAAACTTGTGGAAGATGCTAGTACTTACTTAGGACAGTCTGTTACTAAAGCAGTTATTACAGTACCAGCTTATTTTAATGATTCTCAAAGACAAGCTACTAAAGATTCTGGTCAAATAGCAGGATTAGATGTACTAAGAATTATTAATGAACCAACAGCTGCATCATTATCTTATGGTTTAGATAAAAAAAGTAATGAAACAATATTAGTTTTTGATTTAGGTGGAGGTACATTTGATGTATCTGTCTTAGAAGTAGGAGATGGTGTTTTTGAAGTACTTTCTACTTCAGGGGATACTAATTTAGGAGGAGATGACTTTGATTATAAAATAGTTGATTGGCTTGTTTCTGAGTTTAAGAATGATGAAGGTATCGATTTAAGTAAAGACAGGCAGTCTTTACAAAGATTAACAGAAGGTTGTGAAAAAGCTAAAATGGAATTATCTAGTCTTTTACAAACAGATATTAATTTACCTTTTATTACTTCTACTGATACAGGTCCTAAGCATTTAGAAAAAAATATTACACGTATAAAGTTTGAGGAATTATGTTCAGAATTAATTTCTCGTTGTAAAGTGCCTGTTGATAATGCTTTGAAGGATGCACAGTTACAATCTTCAGATATTGATGAAGTTGTGTTAGTTGGTGGTTCAACTCGAATACCTGCTATACAAAACTTAGTTAGGGATTATATTGGCAAAGATCCTAATCAAAGTGTAAATCCTGATGAGGTAGTTGCAATTGGTGCAGCTGTTCAGGCTGGAGTTTTAGCTGGTGAAGTAAAAGATATCTTGTTGTTAGATGTGACTCCACTTTCTTTGGGTGTTGAAACTTTAGGAGGAGTAATGACCAAAATTATTGCTCGAAATACTACAGTGCCTACAAAAAAATCAGAAGTTTTTTCAACTGCTGTTGATAATCAACCTAATGTTGAAATTCATGTTTTACAGGGTGAACGAGAGTTTACTAAAGATAATAAAAGTTTAGGTACATTTAGATTGGATGGCATTATGTCAGCTCCAAGAGGAGTACCTCAAATAGAAGTAACTTTTGATATTGATGCCAATGGTATATTATCTGTAACAGCTAAAGATAAAGGTACTGGTAAAGAGCAGTCTATAACAATTACTGGTGCATCTACCTTACCTAAAGAAGAGGTTGAGCAATTAGTAAAAGATGCTCAAGAAAACGCTGACCTAGATAAGAAAAAACGTCAACAAATAGATTCAAAAAATAATGCTGATAGTCTTTGTTATCAATCTGAAAAACAGTTGAATGAATTAGGGGAAAAAGTAGAATCTAATAAACGAAAAGAAATAGAAGATAAAATTTCTTCTCTAAGAAAAGCTATAACAGATGAAACTTACGATGAAATAGATTCTTTACAGTCTGATCTTCAAAAATCTATGATGGACTTAGGTAAGCAGGTTTATGATAATAATTCTGATAATGCATCTGAATCTGAAGATACTGTTATAGATACTAATTCTAAAGAAGCCTAATTTTATTTTGCTTTTATTTTATACTGATTAAGCGGGTAACGCGATTCGAACGCGCGACATCAACCTTGGCAAGGTTGCGCTCTACCACTGAGCTATACCCGCATTTAATATATTTATTAGTAAATTAATATCAAAAAATCTTTTGTTTGTCAATTTAGTTTAGTTGATTTCATGTAGAATAGATTTTGTTTCTATTCTACAATTTTTAATTTATTATACGGTGAATGAGTTAAGAACACCTGTAATTATTACTATTCCAACCCAAACACCTATACTTGTATAAATTAGGTTTTTTGATTTTTCCCATTGCCCGGGTGATGCTAATGTTACCGGGATTCCTATTACCAATATTGTTGATAAGATAACTAGTGATAAAACTAATAATTGAATAACTATGGTCATTATTTGTTCCTTCGTCTTGATAATTTTATTATATTATTTGAATATATATTATACTTTATTAGTGTATAATACTGTTAATTAATCATACGATTCTCTATTATTTAATTATGTTTATATATTGCATATTATTATATTAATAGGATTGATACTTGCATTTGTTATAATCTTTTATATAAAGATTAATGTATATTTAGAAAGTGATATATTTGAAGAGGAATCATGTTTACAACAATATTTTTAACTAAATTACCTGAGGCATATATATTGTTTCGTCCTTTAGTTGATATACTTCCCGTAATACCTATATTTTTTTTATTGTTAGCTTTCGTATGGCAAGCTGCTATTGGATTTAGGTAGGCTTTAAATTTTGTATTAATATTATATTTTAGTTGATATTATTTTATGGTAGAACCTCTATTGTCAGGAATAGTTCTTGGCTTAATTCCTATTACTTTATCTGGTTTATTAGTAGCTGCTTATTTACAATATCGTAGAGGTAATCAGCTAGGTATATAATTTATTTAATTTCCTTTTGTACGTTATAGTTCTCTATGTGTAAAAACTGTGAGAACTAGTTTTTGATTCTACCAGCTTGATTTTTTTATTCCTGGTAGTAAACATTCATGTGCCATTTCTCTAAAAACGTGTCTAGAAAGACCAAAATCTCTGTAAAATCCTCTACTTCTACCCGTTTTCCAGCATCTATTTCTGTGTCTACATTCTAAGCTATTTCTTGGTATACTTTGTAGTTTTTTTTGTAATTCAATGCTTTCTTCAAAATTCTTATTTTGCTTTATTAAATTTTTGATAGCTTCTTTCTTTTTTTTATATTTTTGATTTAGTTTATTTCTTTTTATTTCTCTTTGAATCATGCTTTGTTTAGCCATAATTTTGATTTTTTTATGAATTGAATTTGGTATAATTATTGTATTTTTAAATGTATAATTTTAATAATTTAAAAACAAGAGGCAGTATAAGTTGGTTATACTGCCTCTTGTTTTTTAACTTATTAATAGTAATTTTGTTTTAATTTAACTTTGAGCTTGTAGATGAGATTACAAAAGCTGCGTATGTTAAAATATAACCAACTGAAAAATGAGCTAATCCTACTAGTCTTGCTTGTACGATTGATAAAGCAACTGGTTTATCTTTCCATTTAATTAAATTTGCTAGAGGTGTTCTTTCGTGCGCCCATGCTAAAGTTTCTATTAACTCTTGCCAATATCCTCTCCAAGATATTAAGAACATAAATCCTGTTGCCCATACTAAATGTCCAAATAAAAACATCCATGCCCATACTGATAAGTTGTTCATACCATAAGGATTGTATCCATTAATTAATGGAGATGAATTTAACCATAGGTAATCTCTGAGCCAACCCATTAAGTAAGTTGATGATTCATTAAATTGATTTGTATTTCCTTGCCAAATTGTTATATGTTTCCAGTGCCAATAGAATGTAACCCATCCAATAGTGTTTAACATCCAGAAAACTGATAGATAAAATGCATCCCATGCTGAGATATCACAAGTGCCTCCTCTTCCAGGACCATCACAAGGAAAACTGTATCCAAAATCTTTTTTATCTGGCATGAGTTTTGAACCTCTTGCATCTAGTGCTCCTTTTACTAAAATTAATGTTGTCGTATGTAATCCTAAAGCAATTGCGTGATGTACAAGAAAATCTCCTGGACCAATTGTTAAAAAGAGTGAATTTTTATTGCTATTAATTGCTTCTAGCCAACCTGGTAACCATATACTACTACTAGCTTTACTTGCAATATTGTTAGATTCGGATAATAAAACATTAAAGCCGTATAATGCTTTACCTGAGCTTGCTTGTATCCATTGTGCAAATACTGGTTCAATTAATATTTGTTTTTCTGGAGTTCCAAATGCTAACATAGTATCATTGTGTATATATAGTCCTAAAGTATGAAATCCTAGAAATAAACATACCCAACTTAGATGTGATATTATTGCTTCTTTATGTTCAAGCATTCTGCTTAAAACATTGTTTTTATTCTTTTCAGGATCATAGTCCCTGATAAAAAATATCGCACCATGTGCAAATGCACCTACCATTAAAAATCCTGCTATATATTGATGATGAGTATATAAAGCAGCTTCTGTAGTAAAGCTTTTAGCCATAAATGCATATGGGGGTAATGCATACATGTGTTGTGCTACTAGAGATGTTATTGTACCTAATGCTGCTAGTGCTAATCCTAGTTGCATGTGTAATGATTCAGTTATTGTTTCATATAGTCCGCTATGTCCATTTCCCAGTTTACCACTTGGAGGTGTGTGAGCTTCAAGAATATCTTTTAGGTTATGTCCAATACCCCAATTAGTTCTATACATATGACCAGCAATTATGAATACTACTCCAATTGCTAGATGGTGATGTGCCATATCTGTTAGCCATAAAGATTGACTTTGTGGATGAAATCCTCCCAAAAATGTTAAAATTGCTTTACCGGATCCTTCTGTTGTTCCAAAAATATGCTTTAAGGTGTCTGGTTCATTTGCATATTCAAACCATCGCCCAGTAAAAAATGGTGTTAATCCTTTTGGATGTGGTAATACTTCTGTGAAATTATTCCATCTGATATGTTCTCCTCTAGATTCTGGAATAGCTACATGAACTAAGTGACCTGTCCATGCTAATGAGCTTACACCAAATAGACCTGAGATATGGTGATTTAGCCTTGATTCATTATTTTTAAACCAAGATAAACCTGGTTTGAATTTTGGTTGTAAGTGTAGCCATCCTGCAAAAAGCATTACTGTCGATAGTACTAGTAGAAATAAGGCTCCGTTATAAAGATCATTATTTGTTCTCATTCCTATTGTATACCACCAATGATATAGTCCTGAAAATGCTATATCAACTGGATAAGAAGATCCATTTTTAGTAAATGCTTTGATTGCTTGTTGTCCAAAATGAGGATCCCAGATTGCATGAGCAATTGGTTTTGTTTTTAATGGTTCTAATACCCATTGTTCAAAATTGCCTTGCCACGCAACATGAAATAAATTTCCAGATGTCCATAGAAAAATTATTGCTATATGTCCAAAGTGTGAAGCAAAAATTTTCTGATATAAGTTTTCTTCTGTCATTCCATCGTGACTTTCGAAGTCATGTGCCGTAGCTATTCCATACCAAATCCTTCTTGTTGTAGGATCTTGTGCTAATGCTTGGCTAAATTTTGGAAATTTTGTTGCCATATGTTGTATCCTTATCCTACTGATATGATTCTTGCTAAGAAAAACGCCCAAGTTGTTCCTATGCCGCCTAATAAATAATGTGCAAGTCCTACTGCTCTTCCTTGTGTAATACTTAAAGCTCTAGGTTGTATAGATGGTGCTACTTTAACTTTGTTATGCGCCCATACTATTGATTCAATTAATTCTTGCCAGTATCCACGTCCACTAAATAAGAACATTAAACTAAATGCCCATATGAAATGTGCACCTAAGAAAATTAGTCCATATGCTGATAAAGATGAACCATAAGATTGAATAACTTGTGATGCTTGTGCCCATAAAAAGTCTCTTAACCAGCCATTAATTGTTATTGCGCTTTGAGCAAAATTTCCTCCTGTGATGTGAGAAATACTTCCTGTACTTGTTACGCTTCCCCATACGTCAGATTGCATTTTCCAACTGAAGTGAAATATTACAATAGATAAAGAGTTATACATCCAAAATAATCCTAAAAATACATGATCCCATGCAGAAACTTGACATGTACCTCCTCTTCCAGGACCATCACATGGGAACCTAAAACCTAAATTTGATTTATCTGGTATAAGTCTTGAATTTCTTGCAAATAGAAATCCTTTAACTAGTATTAAAACAGTTACATGTATAGTAAATGCATGAATGTGATGCACCATAAAGTCAGCTGTACCTAATTTTATTGGAGCTATTGCTATTTTATTTGCTATTGATATTGTATCTCCTCCAAATACGTAGCTTGTAGTTGCTAATAAGTTAGGACTTGTATTACTTGGTGCAAGAGTATGTATATTTTGTATCCACTGAGCAAATATTGGTTGTAATTGTATTGCTGTATCTGAGAACATATCTTGTGATCTTCCTAGTGCTCTCATAGTGTCATTGTGTATATATAGTCCAAATGAGTGAAAGCCTAAAAAGATACATAACCAATTTAAGTGTGATATTATAGCATCCCTATGTCTTATTACTCGATCTAACAGGTTATTGTAGTTTTTCGCTGGATTATAATCTCTAACCATAAATATAGATGCATGTGCTCCGGCTCCCACTACACAGAATCCTCCTATCCAAATATGATGTGTAAATAATGATAGCTGAGTTGCATAGTCTGTTGCTATGTAAGGATATGGCGGCATTGCATACATGTGATGCGCTACAATAATGCTTAGTGAGCCCATCATTGCTAAGTTTATAGCTAATTGTGCATGCCAAGATGTTGTTAGTATTTCATATATGCCTTTGTGTCCTTCTCCTGTAAATGGTCCCTTGTGTGCTTCTAGTATTTCTTTCATACTATGTCCAATACCCCAATTTGTTCTGTACATATGTCCAGCAACAATAAATAATACAGATAAAGCTAAATGGTGGTGAGCTATATCACTAAGCCATAAGCCTCCATTAACTGGATTGACTCCACCTTTGAATGTTAAAAAGTCAGAATATTCATTCCAGTTTAATGTAAAAAATGGCAATATTCCTTTAGAAAAGCTTGGATAAAGTTCACTCATTAAATTTCTATTTACCATAAATTCATGTGGTAAAGGTATTTGTTGTGGTGAAATACCTGCATCTAGAAGTTTATTTATTGGGAGTGCTATATGAATTTGATGTCCAGACCATCCTAAGCATCCTAATCCTAATAATCCTGCTAGATGGTGATTCATCATTGATTCAACATTTTGAAACCATTCTAGTTTTGGCGCAGCTTTATGATAATGAAACCATCCTGCAAATACCATTAATATAGACATTACAAGTCCGCCTATAGCAGTAACATATAATTCAAATTCACTTGTGATTCCTGATGATCTCCATAATTGAAAGAAACCAGATGTAATCTGTATTCCTTGAAAACCTCCTCCTACATCTGCATTTAGAACTTCTTGTCCTACTATAGGCCATACTACTTGTGCACTTGGTTTTATAATAGTAGGGTCACTTAACCATGCTACATAATTAGAAAATTTAGCTCCGTGAAAATACATACCACTTAGCCATAAAAAAATTATGGCTAATTGCCCGAAGTGTGCACTAAATATTTTTCTAGATATATCTTCTAGTGAGCTTGTATGACTATCGAAGTCGTGTGCATCTGCATGTAAGTTCCATATCCAAGTAGTTGTACTAGGACCTTTTGCTAATGTTCTTGAAAAGTGTCCAGGTTTTGCCCATTTTTCAAAAGATGTTGAAACTGGATTTTTATCTACTGTTACTTTTACTTTTTTTGTCTCTTGCTCTTTTGAGCTAGTTGTCATTGAGATTCTCCTCTCTGTAAGTTATGTAATCGTTGAGACAATGAATAAAACACTCACTGAACTTAGCTCTACAATAAACTGTAGATAGTGAATTTTTATTACTATGTCAATATATTATAGTTTATACTTTCTAAAAGCAGGCTATCTGTTAACAATCGTTAAAATCTCTATTTAATTTTTACTTTTATTAATGCTTGTCCACAATCTACAATATCTCCATCTTTAACTAATATTTCTACTACCTCACCTTTAATTTCTGATTCTATTTCATTCATTAATTTCATAGCTTCAATAATGCAGACTACCTGTTTTGGTTTAATAGTCTCTCCTATTTCTATAAAAGTATTTTCATTTGGTGCTGGTGATTTATAAAATGTACCTACCATTGGAGATACTATTGTTGAATATATTGTTGAAATTTTTTGTTTACTTTTAATATTATTAATTGTACTGATTTCTTCTCTGTTGCTAATATTAATTGAATTTTTAATTGGCTTCATCTTTTTATGAGTTTTATGATCAATTCTTTTTTCTAATTGCAATTCTGTTTTTAAGTTATTTCTATGAATTTTTGTTTTATTAATTATTATCTTAGTCTTATTGTCGTTTATTGTTATTTTGTTGATGTTGTTTTTTATTGTAGAATCGATAAATTTTTTGATATTTTGTGTTTTGTTCATTATAAAAAAATGTTATTTGATATTTTAGTAATATTGTTTTTATATTTCTTCTGGTATTATCCATACTCTATTTTTGTTTGTAAGCTGTATAATATTTATTTTTTTTTCTGCTGAAATTTTCTTATACCCTTTTAGCTTAAACTCTGTATACTTACTTATGCCAAGTATTTTTTTAATTTTTTTGGGTATAAATTTAATTTTCATTTTTGATAAGTTCTTTTATCATCTTATATTTTTCTATATTAATTTAGTATATGTTAATTAACATTTTTTTAATATATAATTGATTTAAAAGATAATTATTTTTTATATAAATATATTCCTATTTTACATTAATGTTAATAGCTGATGACTTAGATAAGCTTTTAGATATTTTACCTAATTTTATTAAGATTCCTTTAGGTAAACATCCGAATAAAAAATTTTTAATAGAAATTGTTATGGATTTAGGTAGAAGACCTGAAGCACGTTTTCCTAATGGGCCACAATACTTATCAACAAATAGTGTTTCCTGGTATGACTTAGATTTTTGTATAAAAAAAATACCTCATTTTAGTGGTGATAATAGATCTGGTATTGAATGTACTCTACATAGAATTAGTTCTATTAAAAATAGAAAAGGTAATATAATTGGTTTAACTTTTCGTGTTGGCCGTGCTATATTTGGTACTATTGGTTCCATAAGAGATTTATTATATACTAAACAATCTTTACTTTTATTAGGTAAGCCTGGAGTAGGTAAAACAACTGTTATACGTGAAATAACACGTGTATTGGCTGATGAAATGCAAAAAAGGGTTGTAATTATTGATACTTCGAATGAGATTGCCGGTGATGGTGATATACCTCATCCAGCAATTGGTAGGGCCAGAAGAATGCAGGTTGCTCGTCCAGAGCTACAGCATCAAGTTATGATTGAGGCAGTAGAAAATCATATGCCGGAAGTTATCATTATTGATGAAATTGGTACTGAGTTAGAAGCTTTAGCAGCACGGACAATTGCTGAAAGAGGTGTTCAGCTTGTAGGTACTGCTCATGGTAATTGTTTAGATAATGTAATTAAAAATCCAGTTCTATGTGATCTTGTTGGGGGGATTCAATATGTAACATTAGGAGATGATGAGGCAAAAAGACGTGGTTCACAGAAAAGTATTTTAGAAAGAAAAGCTTTACCAGCTTTTCAAGTTGCAATAGAAATTCATGAACGTAATAGTTGGGTTATACATGAAAGTGTTGGTGAAATTGTTGATAAAATCCTTCAAGGATCTTTACCTTTTTTTCAGCGTCGCCAATTTAATGCAGATGGTTCTATTTCTATTAAGTCTGAAAGTTCTAATCCGATAGATTTTATGGTAAATAAAAATCCTTTTTTTAAAGTTTTTAATAAAAATGATATTTCTCAAGGTAATTTATCACTTTTAGGGAATACTAATGTATTAAAGAGTTTATATGAATCTAATAAAAATTTTGAGAGTGCTAATATTTTGTTTAGTAAACAAAATTTTAAAAATAATTCTTGTAGTTTGTTATCTTTTCAATTGTATGTATATGGTATAAATATTAGACAAGTAGAATCAGCAATAAAACAACTAGGTTTATCTTTAGTATTAACTCGGGATATTCTTAAAGCTGATTATATACTGGGTCTTAAATCTAGTATTAAATATAGTAGTAAAATTCGTCAAGTTGCGAAACTAAAAAAAATTACTATTTATACAATATATAGTCATAATATTAATAGTATTAACAGGGCATTGAAGCAAATTTTTATAACTCAATCTACTTTTAATAATAATTGGTATTATTTGTGTATGCAAAAAACTAATTTGGAACTTAATGCTCTTATTGAAACTAGGTATGCTATAGAAAAAATTGTTCTTAATAATAAGGAGTCTGTTGAACTATTGCCGAGATATAGTAGTATCAGAAATTTACAGCTTACATTAATTAATTTATATAATCTAAAGTATTCTGTATTTGGTCAAGACTATAACCAGAAATTAATTATTTATCCCCATACATTTTAGAGATTAAAATTTTGTGTAGAAATATGGTAGTTTTTCAAGCTATAGATACAGGCATAGACTAATGTATTGATTATTTTTTATTTTAAGGATTTTTTATGTCGATTAAAGAAAAAGATTCAAAAATTTTTGAAACTGTAAGAAATATTGTTGCTCAGCAATTGGGTGTTGAAAAGCAATTAGTCACTTTAGAGGCAAATTTTGCTAACGATTTAGGTGCAGATTCACTCGATACTGTTGAGCTTGTGATGGCTATTGAGGAAGAGTTTGATATAGAAATTCCAGATGAAGATGCTGAGAAGATCGCAACATTAAATCAAGCAGTTAAGTTTATTGAACAAGCTGTTAGTTCAAGTTAGTTTAAGTATCTCTTTATACTCTATTTAGATAAAACGGAGAGGGTGGGATTCGAACCCACGGAACCTTGCGGTTCATCTGATTTCAAATCAGACGCAATAAACCAACTCTACCACCCCTCCATCAATATTAATTTAAATTATGATATCAAAAAAAGATTGTCATGACAATCTTTTTTCATAATCTTTTATTAAAGATTTTTTGTAAATTATTTATTCACTGAATTTTTTGTTTACAGGATTAGTATTTTTTCCTATATTATGTTCTATATTGCCTATACCTATGCGACCTTCGTTAACTTTTTCTGGAAATACTCCATCTTTTGGGTGTAGATATTGAACTTCTCCATTTGGAAAAATTCTGTATATTTTAAAATTGTTAATCTTAAATTTACTTTTTAATTGGCTTGAAAGTGCAAGACATTGTTCTTTTTTTGCCAAGTATAGTAAGTTATCACCTTCAGCCATAATTGCGGAACCACCCGTAGGCATTTCAAATATTTCTTTATTTTTACCATTCCATGTAATAGCATACTTTTCTTCTATTTCTGCTGATCTTAACCATCCGCCTGTACTTCCGCCAAATGTTGGAGATGGAATTTTAAAATTTATCGTGTTATTCATTTTATTTTTTATAATTAAATATTATTTAGATAAATTTTATTATTTTTTCTAATTTTCATCAGGAAAAGAAATAAAGCTTTACAATTATTTAATGGTATTGACTAAATTTTGTGACTCTATTGGTTTTATTAAGTATAGTTTTAATATATTAGTGCTAATTTTTAGATAAGCTAATAATTTTTTAAATATTTTTATTACCTTTTGTTCTTTACTTCTGTCTATTTCAAGTAGTCTTTTATTTTCTGTTGCGCATTCATCTAAGTATTGAAAAAACTCTGGCTTATCTACATTTAAGGCGACAGGAAATACTCTAGATGCATTTTCATTTGTTTTACGTATTACTTGCATATCGTATTGTCTTGCATCAAGACCTATAGATTTATAAAAGTCTGATCTTTGAAAGTCATTTAGATACATTGTTGCAAAAACACTTACTAAGAAGAATCTACACCAAAGTTTTGATTTTGTGTTATTTAGAAATTGTGGTTGAGATTTTAAAAGAGCTGCAAAAAAATCACCATGTCTATTTTCGTCCTGACACCAGTTTTCAAAAAATTTAAAAATAGGATATATTCTGTGCTCAGGATACTTTTCTAAATGCCTGTATATAGTTATATATCTCCAGTATCCAATTTTTTCTGATAAGTACGTAGCATAAAAAATGAATTTAGGTGAAAAAAATGTATATTTCCTACTTTTTGTTAGAAAACCTAAATCTAAAGATATATTGAAATCTCCAATTGCTTTATTTAAAAAACCTGCATGTCTAGCTTCATCTCGTGACATTAATAAAAAGCATTCTGCTAGTACTGGATTACTTTTACTCAATCTTCTTGAAAGTTCTTTATATAATAAAAAACCTGAAAATTCTGCTGTACAAGATCGCTCAAGAAATTCTATAAATAGAAGTTTTGTTTTATTATCAAGATTACTCCAAGACTTATTAAATTCCTCATCACGAATGAAATGTCTTTTGTTATAGTCGTATCTAAATTCTTGTAGAAGTGCTTCAAATTCTTCTGTATTTAAAGAAATATCTAAATTGGCCATTTCTTCAAAATCAGTTGTGTAAAATCTTGGTGTTAGTAAGGTTTCATCAATTTTTTGATTTGAGTTTATAGTACTTTGCATAAATTTTTTTTAATTAAAATTAATGATTTACATCTTATATTATTTATTAGTTTTATACTAACTTTAAGTAGTATCTTATTGATACATAGTTTTAAAAAATTTACAATTACTTAATATCAAATACATATTAATTAGGTAGTATATTATATCTTTTATAGATTTGTCCTATACTTTTTTATTAGATAATATATTAAATGTATATCAACGTTTTTTTATAAGGTTATTTATGATAGATATTATTAGTTTTGGATGGGGATCTTTATTAGCAGTTTTTACATTTTCTATTGCTTTAGTTGTTTGGGGTAGAAATGGTTTTTAGTATCAAATATATTTTAACTGTTAGTGTAAATAAAATTGAAATTAAGTATTAGGAGTTATAAAAATGTTATCAGAAATTATTACAGCTGCTTTAATTAGCCCACTTATGATTTTAATTGGTTTGGTATTGGGTTTTGTGTTTCTTAAAATACAAGGAGAGTAATTTTTGTTATTGTATTATTAAATAAAAAATTTAATTACTATTATAAATTAATTTATATATAGTTTTAATTTTTTATTTTACTTTATCAAATATTATTTAATTTTTATGATTGTTAAGCTATTTTGGTACTTTTTTAGTTTATTGACTATTTTTCTTATTTTAATTAGTAGTCCTAAATCAAATGGTTTAGGTTTGTCTAATAATCAAAATAAAGTTTTAAATTTTAGGTCTAGTCAAGTTTTTATTCAAAGATTAATTGCTTTCAGTATATTAATGTTTTTTACTTTTACTTTAATATCCTTATTAGTTAATTAGATATTGAAATTGTTTAGATACCTTAAATATATGTATTTATTTTATGTTTACTCCAAAAACTAATTGTCCTGTTCCTTTTGATCAGCAACCTTTAAATGAGTATTTACTTTTAAAGCGTTCTTGGTTGTTTTCTTGGTCTGTAGCTCCTCAATCTTCTTTCATTTCAGGATTATTTTCTTTTTTTATATTATTGGGTTTAATTCCCAGTATAATATTTTATATTTTGATGCCACTGAATAATTTTTATCAATTTTTATTATCAGATTTGTTTATTGATAATATTATTATCTTTTTTTTGTTAGTTAGAATTTATTTAGGATGGTCTTATATTTTAAAAAGATTATTAAGTGCAACTGTTTTTTATGAAGAGTCAGGTTGGTACGATGGTCAGGTTTGGGTTAAAACTTCAGAGTATTTGATGCAGGATAGACTTGTAGGTTTATATCAAGTAATGCCATTCGTTTTACGTATTAAATATGTATTTATTATAGTTTTATTTAATTTTGGTTTCATTTATTTCCTGAAATTTTTATTGGATAACTCTAATTACATATTGTATAATACATCAGTCGCGGGGTAGAGCAGTTTGGTAGCTCGTCGGGCTCATAACCCGAAGGTCAATGGTTCAAATCCATTCCCCGCTACTTAATGAATATATATTGGTTTTATGATATAATCATATTTTTTTTGTATTATGTAATATAATATTATTATGCATTTTCAAGTATCAGTTTTATATCATATTAAATTAATCTAACACCAACATGTCAAATAAAAATTATTTACAGGTCGGAGATAAAGCTCCAGATTTTTCTGCGAAGGCTGTTTATGAAGAAGAGTTTAAACAAGTAAAGCTTTCTAATTATTTAGGTAAATACCTTATTCTTCTATTTTACCCACTTGATTTTACTTTTGTCTGTCCTACAGAAATTATTACTTTTAGTGATTCATATGATAAGTTTCAATCTATGAACGCAGAAGTTCTTGGAGTTTCTGTAGATAGTGAATATTGTCATCTTGCATGGATGCAATTAGATCGTGATTCTGGTGGAGTTGGTGATTTAAGATATCCTTTAGTCTCAGATCTCAATAAACAAATGAGTTTGTCTTATAATATATTAAATGATGAAGGTAAAGCTTTACGTGGTTTATTTATTATTGATGTAAATGGAATTCTGCAACACTCAACTGTTAATAATTTAGAAGTAGGTAGAAATGTAAATGAAACACTGCGAATATTAAAAGCAATACAATATGTACAAAATAATCCTGATGAAGTATGTCCAGCTAATTGGCAACCTGGTGATCCTACTATAAAAAATAGTATCAATCTTTCAAAAGAATACTTTAAGTCAATTTAACTCTAACACTCTATGACTAATTTATATACTTGTTGTAAATTTGTAAAATTTTAACTACTATAGCATTAATATTATATTATTATTTTAAACAATTGTTCATTATAATTTAATTTGTACTCAATGTAAGGAGATCAAAATGTCTACAAATTTAGCTCAGCAGCTTCGTGAAGGGACAACTAAATCTCATAGTATGGCTGAAAATGTAAGTTTCGTGAAATCTTTTCTAGGAGGTCTAGTTGATAAAAGTTCTTATAGAAAACTAGTTGCTAATTTATATTTTATTTATGATGCTATGGAAGAGCAAATAGATCAGCATAAAGATCATCCTGCTGTTAGCGCTATTTATTTTCCTGAATTATATAGAAAGGAAAGCTTAATAGAAGATTTACAATATTATTATGGTACTGAATGGTTAAATCAAATAGAACCTTCTCCTGCTACACAGTCTTATGTTAATAGAATTCGTCAAGTAAGTTATACTAGTTCAGAGTTATTAATAGCTCATTCTTATACTAGATATATTGGTGATTTGTCTGGAGGACAAATTTTGAAAAAGATAGCTAAGAATGCCATGCAACTTCCTGATAATTTAGGTACTGCTTTTTACGATTTTGAATTAATTGACGATGAAGTGAAATTTAAAGATTTATATAGAAAATCTTTGAACAATATTCCTCTTACTAAAAAGCAAATAGAGCAAATTATATCAGAGGCTAATACAGCTTTTAATTTAAATATGAAAATATTTCAGGAGTTAAATTCTAATTTAATCAAGATTATGATTATGTTATTATTGTCTTCTATGAATAATTTTCGTAAAAAATTTTCATAACTTTTTATTTATATGTATAAACTAAAAACAAATAGATCAATTAATAAGCGTTTTAAAATTACTGCTAGTAAAAAGTTATTAAAACGTAGCTCTTCTAAAAGCCATTTATTGCAGAAAAAAAGTAGTAATAGAAAACGTAAATTACGTAAAGTAAGCTTGGTAAATGTACGTGATCAGTATAATTTCATTAATGGTTTACCTTATATCAAATTAAATTAGTATCTTATAGGTTATTTATGACAAGAATTAAGAGAGGGAATGTTGCTCGTAAAAGAAGAAAAAAAATACTTAAATTAGCTAAAGGATTTAGAGGTTCTCAATCTAAATTATTTAGAACAGCCAAACAGCAAGTATTAAAAGCTTTAAAGTATTCTTATATTGGAAGAAAGCACAAAAAACGTACTTATCGTCGTTTATGGATTATTCGAATTAATGCTGCTACCAGGTTATATAATTTGAGCTATAGTGAGTTTATTTATTTACTAAAGAAAAAAAATATTGCAGTTAATCGTAAAATATTATCTCAATTAGCTTTAATTGATCAGTCAGCATTCAGGTATTTTGTGGAATCTATAAAATAATTTAGCTGAATCTATTCAAAATATAATAACATATTAATATTAAATCTATGCTATTTTTATTATTTAATTGTTTCTTTTTTATTATGTGTATAGCTAATTGTATATGTTCTATTGCTAAGTCTTTTGCTTTTTGAATTGAATTTGTTTGCTTTATTATATTGATTGCTTCATCTAAATTATCTTTAAACTGAAACTCTTGATTTATAAGTTTATAAAGTTTTTGTTTTTTGTTTAAGGTAAATATTAATGAGGCTGTTAAATTGCCATTTTTTAAATCTAGTCCAGCTGGTTTACCTAATTCTTCAGATGTACTTACTATATCTAAAATATCATCTATTATTTGAAATGCTAAACCAACATGTTTTCCATATAAGTAAAAATCATTGTTTTCAGAGATAGAGTTTGTGTTTAGCAATACAGTTGCTTTACAACTGCATGCTATAAGTGATGCAGTTTTATAAAAAGATTTTTCTATATATTCATCTATGGAGATTGTATTATCAAAAGACTTTGTTCCTTGTTTTATTTCTCCTTCTGCAAAATCTGTTATAATTTTAGATATAGTTTTAACGACATTTAAATTATTTAAATTAGCTAAATACCATGATGATTGTGCAAATAAAAAATCTCCTGCTAATACTGCAATTTTATTGTTAAATACATTATGTACTGTATTTATTCCTCTTCTCGTATCACAGTTGTCTATAATGTCATCATGTACTAAGCTAGCTGTATGTATAATCTCTGTAATTTCTGCTAATCTTTTTTGTTCTATTGATATAATTTTATTTATAGATATAAATTTAGCTGTATTCAGAATGATAATTGGTCGAATTCTCTTGCCTCCTGCGATAAAAAGTTGTTCTGCAGCAGAGTATAAAATCGGGTTGTCTGCAGCAATCATTTTATTTAAATTATAATTTAGTTGATCTAATTCTTCTTGAACTGATTGAATAGGTAATTTTGAGTAGGGGTGTATTTTTATCATTTTTTTATATTTATCATTTTTTGTTAGATGTTACATTGTATATTATACTTTATTGATCAAATGAATTTATTTAATATATTCTTGCATTAACTATGTTACAATATCGTATGTGGTATTTTTAAGTTTTGTACAATTTATATAGCAATCTTTTAGGAGATATTATTACTAAAATGTGTAAAGAAAAAAATATAACGGCTTTGCCATTAACTTTTTTATCTAAAAGTATTGATAAAGAAAGTTTTCTTTCGACTGATGTTTTATTGTCTTTATATGAAGATATGTTGATGGGACGTAATTTTGAAGATATGTGTGCACAAATGTATTATCGTGGTAAAATGTTTGGTTTTGTACATTTATATAATGGTCAAGAAGCTGTTTCTACTGGTGTTATTAAATTATTACGTACTGAAGATTATATTTGTAGTACTTACCGTGATCATGTTCATGCAATCAGTAAGGGCGTGCAACCTAAGCATGTAATGGCTGAGTTGTTTGGTAAAGAAACTGGTTGTAGTAAAGGTCGTGGTGGTTCAATGCATATATTCGATGTAAAGAATAATTTTTTAGGTGGATTTGCGTTTATTGGTGAAGGTATTCCTATCGCTCTTGGAGCTGCTTTTCAAAGTGTTTATAGAAAACAAATTTTTTGTGATTCAGGGGAATTAAATGTAACAGTTTGTTTTTTTGGTGATGGAACGACAAATAATGGACAATTTTTTGAGTGTTTAAATATGGCTGTATTATGGAAATTACCTGTTTTATTTGTTGTTGAGAATAACCAGTGGGCTATTGGTATGGCTCATCACCGTTCAACATCTTATCCTGAAATACATCAAAAAGCAGAAGTCTTTGGCTTGCCTGGATTTGAGGTTGATGGAATGGATGTATTGGCTGTAAGAGAAGTAGCAGAAAAAGCTATAAGTAGAGCAAGATCTGGTAATGGTCCTACTTTGATTGAAGCTTTAACTTATCGATTTAGAGGACATTCTTTGGCTGATCCAGATGAATTAAGATCTCGTAAAGAAAAGGATGCTTGGCTTGTTCGTGATCCAATTAAAAACTTAAAAAGTTATATACTTGAAAATTCTTTAGTAGAAGTTAAGACCTTCAATGAAATTGAAATCAAAGTAAAAAATCATATAGAAGAAGCTGTTGATTTTGCTTTATCTAGTCCTGAACCAAATGTAAAAGAACTAAAAAAATACTTGTTTGTCGAAGATTAATGCCTTTTTGTTTTTACTTTAATAAATCAACTGAATAAATTAACAAAATTATGAATAAAATTTTTTTGTTTGATGCTTTACGTGAAGCTATTGATGAAGAAATGCAGAAAGATAAATCTGTTTTTATTTTGGGAGAAGATGTTGGACATTATGGTGGATCTTATAAAGTTACCAGAGATTTACATGTTAAGTATGGAGATTTGAGAATTTTAGATACTCCAATTGCTGAGAATAGTTTTATGGGAATGGCTATTGGTACTGCTATGACAGGTTTACGTCCTATTGTAGAGGGAATGAACATGAGCTTTCTTTTACTTGCATTTAATCAAATATCTAATAATGCAGGAATGTTGCCTTATACATCAGGTGGAAACTTTAGAATTCCTTTAGTTATTCGTGGTCCTGGTGGTGTTGGTAAGCAGTTAGGTGCTGAACATTCTCAAAGACTTGAGGCATATTTTCAAGCTATACCTGGTTTAAAGATAGTTGCTTGTTCAACTCCCTATAATGCAAAAGGGTTATTGAAATCTGCTATTAGAGATAATAATCCTGTAATATTGTTTGAACATGTTCTTTTATATAATTTAAAAGATGATGTGCCATCTGAAGAGTATTTTCTTCCTCTTGATAAAGCTGAATTAGTGAGGCCCGGTAATGATATTACTATTCTTACATATTCACGTATGCGTTATCATGTAATGCAATCTGTTGATACACTTATTGAATATGGATATGATCCAGAAGTAATTGATTTAATTTCACTAAAGCCAATAGATATTCAATCTATTGCTAAGTCAATTCAAAAAACTCATAAATTGATTATAGTAGAGGAATGTATGAAGACTGGTGGTATAGCTGCTGAAATTATAGCTCAAGTAAATGATTCTTATTTTGATGTTTTAGATTCTAACATTATTCGCTTATCTTCTCAAGATATTCCAACTCCTTATAATGGTAATCTAGAAAAAGCTACCGTTGTTCAGCCTCAACAAATAGTTGAAGCTGTTAAATCTATGTTTTCTTAGTTCTTTAGTATAAGATTAATATAAGTATTAGTTTTATACTAAAAATTCATTTCTGCTGCTTGTACTTTTTCCCATTGTTTCTTTTTAAGTACAAAAAATATTTGTGCCAAAGTTATACTTATAAAAAATAGGATCATGTTTTTAATTCTTGTAGGATTTTGTAATATTATTTCTGTTTCATTTTGACCAAATCCACCAGCATTTGGATCATTAGTTAGATTCTGTCCAGCAATAATTTTATTACCCTCTTTTACAATTAATGTTAATCCTTTTGGTACTTTTTCTGTAATTATTTCACCATCCAATTTCTCTATTTCTAGAGAAAATCCTCCTTTACTATCTTCTTGTATTTTTTTGAGTAATCCATTTGTATTTGTAGTAAATACATTATTGTTAGATTTATCTCCAGTAGGATATATTTGCCCTCTTCCTCTATTGCCTCCTACATATATTGGGTATTTTAAGAAAAATGTATTTTTGTCTTTATTTGGGTCAGGAGAAAGTATTGGAAAAGTAATTTCTTGATTATTTTTTCCACCGATAGGGCCTACAACTAAAATATTATCTTTAGATGAACTATAACTTTGTATATAGAAATTTTTTGTTTTATCTTTCATTTCTTGACTTAGTAAGTTTTTAGGGGCTAACTTGAAACCCTCAGGTAGTATTAATACTGCTCCTGTATTTAATGTTCCTTCTGTCCCATTTCCTAATAATTGTTTAGCTTCATTATTATATGGAATTGATACTTTAGCTTCAAAAATGCTATTTGGTAGAATAGATTTCGGTACTTCTATAGATACAGATTTTTGCGCAAGATGACAATTTGCACAGACTATTCTTCCAGTAGCTTCTCTCGGATTTTCGTATCCTTGTTGAGCATATATAGGAAAAGAGTTAGTTTCCTTTAATTCTATATTGCTCAAAGCAATTATACTTAAGAATATTAATGTAACCTTTTTTAGGTAAAATATTGTTTTATTTCTTATCATATTTTTATTATAACTGTAAGTACTTTTTATTATTTATAATAACATTCTATATTCATTCTTGAAAATAAAACTATAAATATTTACTTTAGTGTCTAGCTTTTTGACATTTTTATAGTTCTTACTACTATAATACCACTGAAATATAGTACGAGTAGGGTCGCTGTCATGAATAATTGTGTTATTGGATCAGTTGAAGGTGTTATAATTGCACTTATAACTGTTGCTATAAACGTAATGTATCTCCAATTTTTTAGCATATTCTCCCATTTTACTATATTGGTACTTCCAAGTATAATTTGTATTATTGGCAATTGAAAACAAAAGCCAGTTGTAAATATAGTTATAGATATAAAATTAAAGTATTCATCAAATGACCATACTGGTTCTATAATTTCTGATCCGTAGTTTATAAAAAAATTAAGTGTAACAGGAATTAAGATTTTATAAGAAAATATCGTACCTAAGAAAAATAAAATAAGTGATGAAATTGTTGTAGGTAATATGTAATTACTTTCTTTTTGAGTTAAGCCAGGTGATATAAATTTTAATATATTATATAAGGCAAAAGGACTACTTAAAATAAAAGCTAAGTATATTGATATTTTGATAGATACAAATAGATATTCTCCTGGAGCTAACTGCAAAAATTTTATTCCCAAAGCAGGTTGTTGTAATATCAGTGCTATATCTTTTGTATATAGCAAGCATAAACTTAATGATAAAGTAAATATACACAAAGTTGATAATATTCTATTTCTTAATTCTTGTACATGTTCAAGTATTGGCATTTCTTCGTCTTTTTGTTTTCTATTATTCATTTGTCTAATTTAAGTATTAAAAAAGTTTTCTTGATTCAAGCTAGTTTTTCCATTCAATTATATTATATTGTTAACTTTATTTTTATGTGCATTAATATAAGTATTTAAAGCTGAATTAATGTTACAGTTTTTTATTTAGGAGATATATATTTTCTATGATTGTTAAAGCTAGTGGTGGTAGTAACTTAGTTCAACCGAAATTATATAAAACAGCTTCATTGTCAAGTATTTTGCAGGCAGAACAACAAGACAGGTTTCTCGATTTAGGTGAACTTAATCAATTAGTTTCTTTCTTTAGTTCTGGCAATATACGTCTTGAAATAGCTCAACTGATATCAAGTAACGCTAATTTTTTAGTTTCTCAGGCTGCTAATAAAATTTTTGTTGGAGGCTCAACTCTTTCTTATTTAGAAAGACCTCAAGCTTCGTTTTTGAATACAAATATTTCTGATGAAGTTCCAATGTCTCAGCAGTTATCTGGTAATGCATCAACAAATTTTTTGAATAATATTTCTTCTTCTTTATTTGATGCAGGGGAAACTTTACCTCCTGGTTTTAAGCCTATTAGTGTTGTAAAGTATGGTCCTGAACGTATGAAAAAATCTTTACGTGATTTAGATTGGTTTTTAAGATACTTAACTTATGCTATTGTTGCTGGAGATACGAATATATTGTCTGTTAATATAAGAGGCTTAAGAGAATTAATAGATAATGCATGTTCTAGTGCAGCTGTTATAGTTGCTCTACGTGAGATGCGTAAATTATGTTTAACTTTATTTGAAGATAATTTAAGTAATAAACAATTAGTCGCAAAATATTTTAACATTTTAATTCTTGAGTTTGAGTCTTCTAAGTTAGGTGATAAAATTCGTAAAAGACAGTCAAAAGATTTACAAGGATTAAGGTTACCTCAGATTTATAATAAAGCTGGGGCATTTAGTCAAAGATTTATTATGAAAACAAGTTTATCAAATGCTGAAAAAGAAATAGTAATTCGGGCATCTTATAGACAAGTTTTTGAAAGAGACATCAAAAAAGCTTACAGTTTAACATTTAAAGATTTAGAGTCACAAGTTGTGACAGGTCAAATATCTGTAAAAGAGTTTATTCGTTTATTAGGAAAGTCTTCTATTTATAGAGATCAATTTAACCAAAATTTTGTTAATAGTCGTGTTATAGAGTTATCTTTTAAGCATTTCCTTGGAAGAGGTATAGGTTCTTTAGAAGAGTTTCAAAAATATTTTTCTGTTGTATCACAGCTAGGTATTAATGGTTTAGTTGATAGTTTAATTAATTCTCAAGAATACTCTGACTATTTTGGTGAAGAAACTGTTCCTTATTTAAGAACTTTGGGTGAAGAAGCGCAGGAGTCAAGAAATTGGGGTCCTCAATTAAGATTATTTAATTATAGTACTCCTTTTAAAAAGGTACCTGATTTTCTAACTCTTTTTGCAGATTATAAGTCTAAAGTATCTAATCAACATCCTTATGGTTTAAGTAATGATCCTTTAAGTATCCAATTTGGTGCTATATTTATTGATAATACTGTAGGTTTAAAAACAAAATCTTCTTTTCTTACTAGAGATACTAGACGTCTATTAGTTAGATATGGTCCAGGGATCTATAATCAAATTAGTAGTCCAAACTTAAGAAATTTTAAACCTAGTGTTATCTCGCCTTTTATTTTTAGTTCTAAAAATAAAAATTTTGATGTTCAGCAGTTAATATCTGCTGTGTATTTAAAAGTTTTTGGTAGGTTTGTATATACAGAAGAATTGTTATCTATCATAAAATATGAAAAAAAGTTCAAGAGTCAAGTTATATCTGTTCGTGAATTTATTAGATTACTTGTTAAGTCAGCATTATTTAGATCTTTATATTGGGACAACTTATATCTCTGTAAGGCTATAGAGTATATACATATAAAACTTATTGGTCGTCCAACTTATAGTAGGCAAGAAATAAATAAATATTTTGAAATAGCTTACAAAAAAGGGTATTATGCTATGATTAATTCAATATTGGATAGTTCAGAGTATACAGAATCCTTTGGCGACTTTATTGTTCCTTATGAACGTTATATTATACCTTCTGCTGCTGTTTCTAGAGGCATTTCCAGTAATTTTAAAATTTTTCAAAGTAATCTTATTGATTATAGCAATAGTAGAGTAAAATTAGATTCTATCAGTTTGAATTTTAAAATTAATCAAGGCGTAAATAAAAAAAGAGATCAGTTTAAAGTATTTAGTATTAATCAAAATTCTGATAGTTTTCATCGATTACAAGTTTTAAGATCTGCTTATAGGCAAGTTTTTGAGAGAGATTTAGGTACGTTAAGTTTTGGTCAGGAATTTATAGATTTAGAAAAATCTTTTCTTGAATTAAATATGGATGTAAAAAGTTTAATTGAGCAATTGGCTTTTTCTAATTTATATCTTAAAGAATTTTATAGTCCGTATCCTAATACAAAAGTTATTGAGTTAGGGACTAAACATTTTTTAGGTCGAGCACCTAATAATCAGTCTGAAATTAGATATTATAATCAAATTTTGGCTGCTAGAGGTTTAAGATATTTTATCTCAAATTTACTTGATAGTGAAGAATATAAACAAGTATTTGGTTTAAATACTGTTCCTTATCGTCGCTATCCTACTTTACCTGCAGCTAACTTTCCTAATACTGAAAGGTTATATGATTCTTTAACGAAGCAAAATAAGATTCTTATTGTGCCTAGCTTTAATCTTAAAGGCTTATATTGATTGAAGCTTCTGTTTAAAATTAAGAACTTTCTTCTTTTAGTACTTTGTCTTAAAATATATTGAGTAAATTAACTATTTTTTTTATTACAAAAGTTTTTTATTATGCTATGTATATATCTTTGGATAAAGTTTTCAAAACTCAACTACATAGATAAGCTATAGCCAGTTTTTTGTAATATATTTATTATATAAGGATTTTAACTAGTGAGTATTGTTACTAAATCTATTGTCAATGCAGATGCAGAAGCTAGATATCTTAGTCCTGGTGAGTTAGATAGAATTAAAAGTTTTGTTTTATCTGGTCAAAGAAGATTAAGAATCGCTCAAATCTTAACAGATAATCGTGAACTTGTAGTAAAACAGGGGGGACAAGAGTTATTTCAGAAAAGAACTGATGTTGTATCTCCTGGAGGAAATGCTTATGGAGAAGAAATGACGGCAACTTGTTTAAGAGATTTAGATTATTATTTAAGATTAGTTACTTATGGTATTGTTGCTGGTGATGTAACACCAATTGAAGAAATTGGTTTAGTTGGAGTTAAAGAGATGTATAATTCGTTAGGAACTCCTATTTCTGGTGTTGCTGAAGGTGTTCGTTGCATGAAAAATATAGCTTGTTCTTTACTATCTGGAGAAGATGCTGCTGAAGCAGGTTTTTATTTTGATTATACTTTAGGTGCAATGCAGTAATTATCAGCATCTATTTTGTGTAATTATAACTTCTCGAATTGATTAATTAAGATTAATATTAGTATTTTATAATAAATAAGGTAATATATTTTATGCAAGACGCAATTACTTCTGTAATTAACACAGCAGATGTTCAAGGCAAATATTTAGATGATAACTCTTTAGATAAGTTAAGATGTTATTTTCAAACTGGTGAACTAAGGGTTAGAGCAGCTGCTACTATTGCTGCTAATGCTGCAACTATTATTAAAGAATCTGTTGCTAAAGCTTTATTGTATTCAGATATTACTAGGCCAGGTGGTAATATGTATACTACTAGAAGATATGCTGCTTGTATTAGAGATTTAGACTATTATTTAAGATATTCTACTTATGGAATGTTAGCAGGTGATCCATCTATATTAGATGAAAGAGTACTAAATGGTTTAAAAGAAACTTATAATTCTTTAGGAGTACCTATTGGTGCAACTATACAAGCAATACAAGCAATGAAAGAAGTAACTTGTTCTTTAGTTGGTACTGATGCAGGTAAAGAGATGGGTTTATATTTTGATTATATTTGTTCTGGTTTAAGTTAGGTTCAGTTTATGCTTTGCTATTTTAATTAAAATAGCCTGAAGTGTAAACTTCAGGCTATTTTTTAATTATTGCTTATAATAGCTGCTTGTAATCTAGCTTTTGCTTTTCTTAATTCTTGCGTTCCTTCTATTTTTTCTTTGTTTGTTTCAGCTTCTTCTAATATTTTTGTTGCTTCTTCTAAACTATTTTTTGCTTCTTCTAAATTTATTACATTTACTTCTTCAGCACCATTTACTAATATTGTAATATTATTATTCTTAATTTCAGCAAAGCCACCAAGGAGTATGATTGGCTTCCATTCCTTTTTTATTCTAACACGCATTACTCCTATATCTAATGCAGTTAATAGAGGTATATGTCCTGTAAGTATTCCTAGCTGTCCTGTACTACTAGGCAAAATAATTTCTTCTGCATTTGCATCCCAAACTATTTTATCTGGTGCAATTACACGTATTTTTAGTGTCATATTCTGAATAATTTTATTTTAAAGTTTCTGCTTTTGCTATAGCTTCTTCTATATTACCTACTAAGTAAAATGCTTGTTCAGGTAAATCATCTAAATTACCTTTTAAAATCATTTGGAAACCTTTTATTGCTTCCTCTAAAGAAACATATTTACCTGGAGATCCTGTAAATACTTCTGCTACAAAAAATGGTTGTGATAAAAATCTTTCAATTTTTCTTGCTCTAGCTACAGTTAATCGATCGTCTTCAGAGAGTTCATCTAATCCTAAAATTGCGATAATATCTTGCAATTCCTTGTATCTTTGTAAAGTTGATTTAATTTGTTGAGCTGTTGAATAATGTTCTAAACCTACAATATCTGGTTGCAACATTGTTGAAGTAGATCCTAATGGATCTACAGCTGGATAAATTCCTTTAGCTGCTAAACCTCTTGATAAAACGGTTGTTGCATCTAGATGTGCAAATGTTGTTGCTGGTGCTGGATCAGTAAGATCATCTGCTGGTACATAAACAGCTTGAATAGACGTAATAGATCCATCTTTAGTTGATGTAATCCTTTCTTGTAGTGCTCCCATTTCAGTTGCTAAAGTAGGTTGATAACCCACGGCTGAAGGCATACGTCCTAGTAATGCTGATACTTCAGAGCCAGCTTGTACAAATCTAAATATATTATCTATAAATAATAAAACATCTTGTTTATTAATATCTCTAAAATATTCAGCCATTGTAAGCGCTGTTAACCCAACTCTCATTCTAGCTCCTGGTGGCTCATTCATTTGTCCATACACTAAAGCAACTTTAGACTCTGTTAATTTGTCTGCATCAATTACTTTAGATTCTTTCATTTCTTCATATAAATCATTTCCTTCTCTAGTTCTTTCACCAACTCCTCCAAATACTGATACACCACCGTGTGCTTTTGCAATATTATTAATTAATTCCATAATTAAAACTGTTTTACCTACACCAGCTCCTCCAAATAGTCCTATTTTTCCTCCTCTTCTATATGGTGCTAGTAGGTCTACTACTTTAATTCCTGTTTCAAAAATAGAGGGTTTTGTCTCAAGTTGTGTAAAAAGAGGTGCTGATCTATGTATTGGTAAGGAGTCTTCTGAAGTAACATCTCCTAATTCATCTACAGGTTCTCCTAACACATTAAAAATTCTTCCTAACGTAGGTATTCCCACTGGTACGGTAATTGGTTTCTCTGTATCTATTACTTCTGAGCCTCTTTTTAATCCTTCTGTCGAACTCATTGCTACAGCTCTTACTTTATTATCTCCTAATAATTGTTGTACTTCACATGTAATTGTATTATTCGGACCTTGTACTTTTAGAGCGTTAAAAACTTTTGGTAATTGTCCATTTGGAAATTCTATATCTAAAACTGGGCCAATAATTTGTTTAATTGATCCCTTAGTTAATGATTGAACCATAAATTGTTAATATCTATTTAATTAGTAATTAGCTAATTGACAATGTTTCTATTTATATTTTTTTAGTATCTTAACTAATTAAAATTATATAATATATTAAAAAAATTTAGTGATATCTTATATTTATTCCTCGAAATTATACTCACGACCTGTTGTTTTAAGCCAATTTTGTGCTTCAATATAATTATTGGGAGCTAATATAATTGCTTGTTTCCAGTACTGAGCAGCCTTAGTAAACATTTTTTTTGACATTTTTATTTTATTTTTATCTATCGCTTTAATTCCCTGATAATGATATATAACAGCTATATTATTCAAAGCCTGTGGTAAGTTGTTGTTTAGTTCTAAAGCCTGATGGTAATATTCGAGAGCTTTTGTATGCTCACCATTACTACCATATATTAGTGCAATATTATAAAGTATGTAAGATCTATCATAAGGATCTTCTTCTAATTGTAATGCTTCATAGTAATTTTCTAAAGCTTCTGCATATTCACCTTCTGACTGTGCAGACATGCCATCTCTATAATAATAAAATGCCTGTTTTTCTTCTTTACTCGTTGGTAAAATTTTTAACACTATATCAGCTAATATTGTGAATGTTTTATCAATAAAGTTATCATTTTTTTGTAGTCTAGGCATTTATACTTTTATTTAATTTGTATGTTAATTATTAATATAATTGTAATATTTTATAATCTTTGAAACTTTATAAATAATTTAATTAATCGTTATGGTAAGTATGGACTACAAGCAATATACTATTTTTCAAAATAGTTTTTATAAGATTACTTCTTCTCTTTGTAATTTAGAATACTATGAAGATATTTTATTTTTAACAAATCCTAAAATTCTTATTTCAAATATTAATAATTCTAATTTTTTAGTTGATGTTAAAGAAATTATTTCAGCTGATGATAAAAGTAGAAATACTACTTCAGTTAAATTTGATAAAAAATATAAATCTTTAGCTAATAATGATAATCAGGATTCTAGTAAATCTAAAAAAAATAAAAGTAAGTTAGGTAAAAGTAAAAATAGAAATGATAACAATGAAGTAAAAAAATTTACAATAATTAGTGATGATCTATTTACAAGTGATTCTAATAGTCGATCTGCACTTAAATTGCGTAAGAGTAATTTAAAGAATAAAAAAAATAGATCTATAATTGAAAATAGTTCTGATCATACAGTTGTTGAATATCTCGATAAAGAAGATGCTGATCACAATTTTATTTATTCTACTGAATCATCAAAAAATTTATTTATAGATAATCCATTATCAATTAAAGAGTTTTCGTTAAAAATTAATATTTCTGAAGCAGAAATAATTACTTATCTTTTTCTTAATAAAGGTATCTCTGCAACAATTAATGAAATTTTAGACTTTAATATGTGTAGTGATTTAGCTAAATACTATGGATTTAATGTATTGAGATCTCAAATTCATAATATTTCGTCTATTGTTAATGTTCCTAAATATGAATCTTCTTCTGTGATCAATGAGAGATCACCAGTTATTACTATTTTTGGGCATGTAGATCATGGAAAAACAACTTTGCTAGACTCTATATTAAAAACAAATTTAGTAGATAAGGAAAGAGGTGGTATAACTCAATCTATTTCTGCTCATGAAATTTTTCATCAATATAAATCTCGTGAATTTAAATTAGTTTTTTTAGATACACCAGGCCATCAATCATTTAAGTCAATGCGTTTAAGAGGTGCTACAATTACTGATATAGTATTATTAATTGTAGCTGTTGATGATGGATTAAAACCGCAAACTATAGAATCTATTAACTATATTAAAGACATGAGTTTAAAATGCATAGTTGTTTTAACTAAGTCTGATAAATTGATAAATAATGTCCAACAAATTAAAAAAGATTTAGCTACTTATGATTTATTGTGTGATGATTGGGGAGGGAATATTAATTGTATTGAGGTTAGTGCAATTAATAGTTATAATATTGACAAGCTCTTATCTCAGATTTGTTTAATAGCTGAATCTCAAAAATTGTTGGCTAATCCTCAAGATTTAGCTTCCGGTGTAATAATAGATGGATTTTTAAATAAAAAACAAGGCCCTATTGCAATTTTAGTTATTCAAAATGGTACTTTAAAGATGGGAGATATTATTGTATCTGAAAATGTATTGGGAAAGGTTAAAAGCATAGTAAGTTTTGCCGGTGGTAAATTAGAAGTTGCTGGTCCTTCCTCTGTTGTGAAAGTTCTATGTTTTTCTTCTGTACCAAGAGCTGGATCTACTTTTTTAGTATTTGATAATGAAAAAGAGGCAAAGAGATACTCTAATAATTATTTGAATCTTGAACCAAGTAGCTTACCTTTAACTATATTGAATAAAAGAATTAGTTTAACTAATCAAGTTAATCAAAAACAGCTTAATTTGATTATAAAAGCAGATACTCAAGGTTCTTTAGAAGCTATAATTGATTTATTATCTAATATTTCTCAACTAAAAGTTCAGATTAATATAATTACTGCTAGTTTTGGTAACATTACTAATAATGATATTCATCTTGCAATGACTACAAAATCATCTATTTTAGCATTTAATGTTAATGTACTTTCTAAAATTAATAATTTAATTAAACAATATAAGATCAATTTTAATATTTTTTATGTTATTTATGATCTTTTAAACTATGTACAAAGTTTAATGTTAGATCTAATTGACCCAGAGTATAATATGACATTAACTGGTAATATACTTGTTCAAACTATTTTTAAAATGAATAAAGGTTTTGTTGCAGGTTGTCTTGTTACAAATGGTAAAGTAAATTATACATCCTATATTTATGTATATCGCAAAAATATTATAGTTTATAAAGGGTATATCAATTCACTAAAGTATATGAAAAATGATGTTCAGGAAGTATTTGCTCCTAGTGAATGTGGTTTAATGTCAGATTTTCAAGAATGGCAGCAATCTGACTTGATAGAAGCTTATGATACAGTTGCTAAAGACAAAGAGCTTTGATTTTTATTATTCTTCTATTTATTTTTATTTATTCTTAATCTTTTTTTAGGAAAGGTAATAAAGATAGTATTCTAGCTCTTTTTATAGATTTAGTAATTTTTTTTTGTTGCTTTGAGTTTAGTCCAGTAGAACGACGTGACATTATTTTACCTTGATCGTTTATAAATTTTCTTAGTAGATCAATATCTTTATAATCTACTATATCTTTTGGTATATCATGAAAACTGTGTTTTTTATAAATATTTTTTATCATTTAATTTCTTTAAATAATTCATGTTTATTACAATAACTACAAAATTTTTTAATTTCTAATCTGTTTGGTGTGTTTCTTTTATTTTTACATGTTGTATAACGCATAATACCTTTTTTTCTTTGGTCGCCAATTGTTGTGCTTCTACACAAGCATTCTAATGTTATAATAACTCTGGCCCCTTTATTTTTACCCATATTTTGTAATGAAGTATGATTTTATAGAAGTTTTAATTTATTATTACATGAGCAGTTGATTTTATCAAGTTTTCAACAATAATTGTATATCTTTTTTTTATAATGTATAATAATAAAAATTTTAACTTTTTTTGTTATCTAAATAAAATTATAATCTTAGTTTTGTAATATGCCTCAGACTACATCTCATATTAAAAATAGTAAATTGATATTAAGAAATCGTAATAGTAATAAAAAATATAAAATAGCTATAAAACAATCTATCAAACAATATTTGTTGAGCGTAAAAAGTATAATAACTACTAATAATCAGGATACTTTAAAGCTTTGCCAAGATAATTTATCTACAGTGTATAAAAAAATAGATAAAGCTGTAAAGAAAAATATCCTTCATAAAAATACTGCTGCACGTAAAAAATCAAGATTAGCAAAATTATTAAAGTAAATCATTGGCTCCAAGAAATATTTATAAAACTTTATAAATTATAAAAATTACCGTTATCTATTTTAACTTGTCAATTTTCATTGAATTATTTAGTAATAAAAATAGTACTAATATAAATTAATCTATTTTATTATTTTTACAATTATTTTGTTGTTTTACTATATTTCTGGAGTTTTTTATGCTAAGAAAAAAAATTTCCGTATCTATAATACCTGATTTAGCTGATATACAAATAAAAAGTTTTAGACTTTTTTTAGATAAGGGCTTAATTGAAGTTCTAGACTCTTTTCCAGTTATTACTGATCCTACAGGTAAATTAGAACTAAAATTTTTTGGTCAAAATTATAAACTAAAATTTCCTCGCTATAGTGTTCGCAAAGCAAAAAGTAGAGACAAAACTTATAGTGTACAAATTTATATACCATCTAAACTGACTAGAAAAGATACAGAATTTATTAAAAAGCAAAAGAATTTCAACTACAATTATCCTTCAAGTCAAGTAGATAAGCATAAAAAGTATAGAAAAAGGCAAGTTTTTGTTGGTGATATTCCTTTGATGACAAATAGAGGTACGTTTATTATTTCCGGAACAGAACGCGTTATAATTAATCAAATAGTTAGAAGTCCTGGTATTTATTACAAAAAAGAATTAGATAAGAATAATAAATATATTTATAGTGCTAGTCTTATATCTAATCGTGGTTCTTGGTTAAAATTTGAAATTGATGCAAAAGATCAAGTTTGGATTAAAATTGATAAAACTCATAAGGTAAATGCATATGTTTTTTTAAGAGCAATCGGTTTAAGTAATCAAGAAATTATATCTCGTTTAAGCAGATATAAATTTATAATTACTGGTTCATTTGTTTATGAACAGAAAGAACTTTTTAAAGAAGTTGGTAAGTCTTCTGTTACAAATCTTACTGATGAAGAAGCTGTTTTAATAGTTTATAGTAAGCTTAGACCAAATGAGCCTTCAACTTTGTTAATAGCAAAACAAATGCTTTATTCACGTTTTTTTGATCCTCGTAGATATGATTTAGGTGAGGTTGGTAGACATAAAATAAATCAGAAATTAAACTTAAGAATCCCTAAGAATTTCAGAGTACTTTCTCCACAAGATATAGTTATTTCTATTGATTATTTAATTAATATTAAAGAGCAAAACATTGGCACTTTTGACGATATTGATCATTTAGGTAATCGCCGAGTTAGATCAGTGGGTGAATTATTGCAAAATCAAATTCGTATAGGCATTAGTCGTTTAGAGAGAATTATACGTGAAAGAATGATGATATGTGATTTAGAATCATTAAGTTTATCAAACTTAGTTAACCCTAAGCCATTAGTTGCTTCTATTCGTGAATTTTTTGGTTCTAGCCAATTATCTCAGTTTATGGATCAAACTAACCCTTTATCTGCATTAACGCATAAAAGACGAATTAGTGCATTAGGGCCTGGTGGTTTAAATAAAGATCGTGCTGGATTTGCTGTACGAGATTTGCATCCTAGCCATTATGGTAGAATATGTCCTATTGAAACTCCTGAAGGACCTAATGCTGGTCTTATAGGTTCTTTAAGTATTTATGCAAAAGTAAATAAGTATGGTTTTATTGAAACACCTTGTTATGCTGTAAATAAGTCTCAAGTTTTAAATTTAGAACCTTTATCTTATATTACTGCTGATCAAGAAGATGAATTGAAAATAGCGCCTGCAGATGTTCTACTATCACAGAGTATGTATATTAAAAATAAAAATATTCCTGTAAGGTATAGACAAGAGTTTACAACTTCTGCTTCTAAGCATGTTGATTATATAACTGTTTCGCCTATACAAGTTATATCTGCTGCAACTTCTCTTATACCTTTTCTAGAGCATGATGATGCTAATAGAGCTTTAATGGGTTCTAATATGCAGAGGCAAGCTGTTCCGCTTCTTTATCCTGAAAAGCCGTTAGTTGGAACTGGATTAGAATCTAAGGTTGCTAGAGATTCAGGTATTGTCGTGATTAGTAAAACAGATGGTATAGTCAATTATGTTTCTGGTACTAAAATTGGAATTCAAGATCCATCTGGTAAAATTATTCACTATCGCTTAAAAAAGTTTTATCGTTCAAATCAAGATACTTGTATTAATCAAAGACCTATTATTTGGCCTGGTGAAACTATTTTGAAAGGACAAGTTATTGCTGATGGTGCATCAACTGAATCAGGAGAAATAGCATTAGGGCATAATATTTTTGTTGCTTATATGCCTTGGGAAGGTTATAACTATGAAGATGCTTTTTTAATTAGTGAGAAGTTAGTATATGATGATCTATATACTTCTATTCATATTGAACGATATGAAATTGAATGTCGTCAAACTAAGTTAGGTGCTGAAGAAATTACGCGTAATATTCCTAATGTAAGTAATTCTGCTACATCTTTACTAGATAAGAGTGGAATAGTTGTTATTGGGTCTTGGGTAGATTCAGGAGATATTTTAGTTGGTAAAATTACTCCCAAAGGAGAATCTGATCAATTACCTGAAGGCAAATTATTACGTGCTATATTTGGTGAAAAAGCTAGAGACGTTAAAGATACATCTTTAAGACTACCAAATGCTGCTAAGGGACGTGTAGTTAACGTAAAAATTTTCAAAAGACAAAATGGTGATGATTTATCACCTGGCACGAATATGGTTGTAAGGATATATGTTGCTCAAAAGCGTAAAATTCAGGTTGGTGATAAGATGGCAGGTAGACATGGAAATAAGGGTATTATTTCTAGAATTTTACCAAGACAAGATATGCCATTTTTACCTGACGGAACACCAATAGACATCATTCTAAATCCTTTAGGTGTACCATCTCGTATGAACGTTGGACAATTATTTGAATGTTTATTAGGTTTAGCTGGTCAGTATCTTAATAAGCGATTTAAGATTGTTCCTTTTGATGAAATGTATGGTCAAGAAGCTTCCCGAGCATTAGTAAATAATAAATTGTATCAAGCAAGTATAGCTAATAATCAATCTTGGCTTTTTAATAAAACTTATCCTGGTAAAGTCATATTATTTGATGGAAGAAGTGGAGAACCTTTTGATAATCCAGTTACAGTTGGAAAAGCATATATGTTAAAATTAGTACATCTTGTTGATGATAAAATACATGCACGTTCTACTGGACCTTATTCTTTAGTTACACAGCAGCCTTTAGGCGGTCGAGCACAACATGGTGGTCAAAGGTTAGGAGAAATGGAAGTATGGGCTCTAGAAGCTTTTGGTGCAGCTTATACTTTACAAGAATTATTAACAGTAAAGTCTGATGATATGCAGGGACGTAATGAAGCATTAAATGCCATTGTTAAAGGTAAACCAATTCCTAGACCTGGTACTCCTGAATCATTTAAAGTACTTATTCGAGAGTTGCAGTCTTTAGGTTTAGATATTTCTATTCATAAAGTAGATTTTAGTAAACATGTAAGTGATAGATCTGTTGATAAGACTATTGAGGTTAATACAGATTCTCTTTTAGTTAAAGATGTCTTTTTGTATTAAGGAAATTAACATATGGCTCAACTTGAAAATTACTTTGATTATATTAAAATTAGTCTTGCATCACCTGATAAAATACGCTCTTGGGGTGAAAGAACTTTACCTAATGGCCAAGTTGTAGGTGAAGTAACAAAGCCTGAAACAATTAATTATAGAACTTTAAAGCCTGAGATGGATGGCTTATTTTGTGAACGGATCTTTGGTCCTGTCAAGGATTGGGAATGTCATTGTGGTAAATATAAAAGGTTTCGTTATAAAGGCATCGTATGTGAAAGATGTGGAGTAGAAATCACAGAATCTAAAGTTAGAAGAAATCGTATGGCATATATTGAGTTAGCTGCTCCTGTTACACATGTTTGGTATCTTAAAGGTAGTACTAGTTATATTGCTTTAGCACTCAATTTAACTGTAAAAGAAGTAGAAAAAATAGTTTATTTTCATTCTTATGTAGTTATTAATCCTGGTAGTAGTTATAAGCTTCAATATAAACAATTGCTTGAAGGATATGAGTGGCGATCTTTAGAAGATGATTTATATAGTTCTTATTCTAATGCTTCTGATATTGAAGTAGGTATAGGTGCCGAAGCAATTTATAAACTTTTAAAAGATATTGACCTTGTGAATGCTGTTACTTTATTGCGAGAAGAATCTTTAAACCCTCCATCATTACAAAAAAAATCATCAGCTAAATTTAATAAAAAAATGAAAAGGTTGCGTTTACTGGAAAATTTTATTGCTACAGGTGCAAATTTATCTTGGATGATATTTTTTGTTATACCAGTTATACCTCCAGATTTAAGACCTATGGTACAGTTAGATGGTGGTCGATTTGCTACGGCTGATTTAAATGAATTTTATCGTAGAATAATTAATCGTAATAATCGTTTATCACGTTTAAAAGCAATTTTGGCACCAGAAATTATAATTAGAAATGAAAAAAGAATGCTACAAGAAGCTGTTGATTCTTTAATGGATAATGGTAGAAGAGGTAGAACAGTTGTTGGTTCTAATAATAGGCCGCTTAAATCTTTGTCAGATATTATTGAGGGTAAACAAGGAAGATTTCGTCAAAATTTATTAGGCAAAAGAGTTGATTATTCTGGTCGGTCTGTAATAGTTGTTGGTCCTAATTTAAAATTACATCAGTGTGGCTTGCCTAAAGAAATGGCTCTAGAACTATTTCAGCCCTTTGTAATACATCGTTTAATTCTTCAGGGTTTAGTAAACAATATTAAAGCAGCTAAAAAACTTATACAGAAAAATGATATTATTGTCTGGGACGTACTTGAAGAAGTAATTTATGGTCATCCAGTATTATTGAATAGAGCTCCAACTTTACATCGATTAGGTATACAAGCTTTCGAACCTATTTTAGTTGATGGTAGAGCTATAAAATTACACCCATTAGTTTGTCCAGCTTTTAATGCTGATTTTGATGGTGATCAGATGGCTGTACATATACCATTATCATTAGAAGCTCAAGCAGAAGCAAGATTATTGATGTTAGCTCCTCACAATTTTTTGTCACCTGCAACAGGTTCTCCTATATTAATGCCCAGTCAAGATATGGTTTTAGGATGTTATTATTTAACTACTAGTAATCCTGCATCTAATAAGGGTAAAGACCATTTTTTTTCTAGTTTAGATGATGCTGTAATTGCTTATAACAATAATCAAATAAGTTTACACTCTTTTATTTGGGTTCGTATAAGTAATGGATTGCATATTCATCAAGATAAAAATAAATCTACTAAACAGGTCAAGGATTTAAGTGGTAATACATTGATTTATTATGAAAATTTAATAGTCAAAGTAGATTGTCAACAAAAATATTTAGTTAAATATATTAGAACTACAATAGGCCGCATTTTGTTTAATAGTGTAATTGAAGATTCTTTAGTTATCTAGTTGTAAAATTTAATCATAGAATAGGAATATTTTCACAATGAAAAAACATTTATCAAAAATTTATTTTTTTAATAAAGTAATTGATAAATCTGAACTTAAGTATTTAATAACTTGGGCATTCAGAAACTATGGAATAGCTAGAGCTTCTAATATGGCTGATCGTTTAAAGGATTTAGGTTTTTATTATGCTACAAAAGCAGGTATTTCTTTAAGTTTAGAAGATTTACGTATACCTCCTAGTAAACAAGAACTATTAGAATCTACTTTTAAATCAATACAGGATACAGATAAACGTTATAAAAGAGGTGAAATTACTGCTGTTGAAAGATTTCAAAAAGTTATTGATACTTGGAATTATGCTAGTGATACATTAAAGCAACAAGTTATTGATTACTTTAAGAAAACAGATCCATTAAATTCAATATATATGATGGCTTTCTCCGGAGCAAGAGCAAATATTTCTCAGGTGAAGCAGCTAGTTGGTATGAGAGGATTGATGGCTGATCCTCAAGGACAAATTATAGATTTACCTATTTTTCATAATTTTCGAGAAGGTTTAACGATTACAGATTATTTTATTTCTTCTTATGGTGCTAGAAAAGGTTTAGTAGATACTGCTCTTAGAACAGCTGATTCAGGCTATTTAACTCGTCGTTTAGTAGATGTAGCTCAAGATGTAATTGTTCGTGAGTATAATTGTAAAACATCAAGAGCTATTATTATTGAAGAAATGGTAGATAATCAAAAGATATTAATTTCACTACAGCAATCCTTGTTAGGTCGTGTTTTAGCTGAGAATCTAATTGATTATAACTCTAATCAAGTTATAGCTAAAGTAAATGAATGTATTGATACAAATTTATTAGAAAAAATTGAAAAACTTCAAATTCATAATTTATTAGTTAGATCTCCATTAACATGTTCATCAACTCGTTCCATCTGTCAGTTATGTTATGGTTGGAATTTAGCGCATGGTAGAATAGTTGATCTTGGTGAAGCAGTTGGAATTATTGCTGCTCAATCAATAGGAGAACCTGGAACTCAGTTAACAATGCGAACTTTTCATACCGGTGGTGTATTTACTGGTGAATTATCACATAACATTATTTCTGATGTTGATGGAATTGTTTGTTATCCACCTAATATTATTCTTAAGCCATCAAGAAATAGATATGGTGATAATGTTCAATTAGTGATAAATGATTCTTTTATTAATATTACTTTATCAGATAATAATTATAAAACTTTCTTTGTATTAAAAAATTCACTTTTACTTGTAAATGATCAAGATATTATAAAAAAAGGTCAAATAATATCTGAATATCCCGTAGATAATAAGCTGTCAACTGAAAGGGCTCAAAAATCTGTAGTTGCTGATTTTGCTGGTAGTATTCATATTAATAATGATTATAATATTAATGTTGGATCTAAACCAATTGATAATAGTATTGTAGTATGGATACTTTCTGGAGAAGTCTATAATCTGCCTAAGTCATCTACTTTACTGATATCTCAAAATCAAGCTATAGAAAAAAATGATTTATTAGCTCGAACAAATCTTTTAAATGAGACGGAAGGTAAAATTCATATAATTAAAGATAAATTTACATCTCCAAAAATACTTTTAGTAACTTCTTCTAAAGTATATACAAATGTAAAAGTATTCTATGAACTTTTGAATGATTATAAAAGATATTTTTTACAAACTGAAAATAATGATAAATTTCTTTTGAAATGTCATCCAAATAAAAAAATTGTAGATCAGCAGATAATTGGAGATTTAATTTCAAATGCATACAAGACAAAAACTGGTGGAATTATAAAATATCTTGATTTATCTGTAATAAAAATTTCAGATCAAGATATCTATGATATATACGACTCTGGTTATATTTTATGGATACCTGAAGAGACACATATAGTGAATAAAGATGTTTCTTTGTTATTAGTTGAAAATCTAAGTTTTATTGAGATAGGAGCAGAAATAATACAAAATGTTTTTGCTAATACAACAGGTTTTTTAGAAATAATTGAAAAAGATGGTATCATCAGAGAAATTGTTATTAAGCCTGGTAGATTAATAAAACTTAATTTAAATGATTTTGTATTAGAAAAATATAGAGGATTTTTAAGGCCTGGTGAAGTTCTTTTTAATTCTATTTCAAGTGATAAGTTAGTGTATTGGGAGTATATTAAAATTGCTAGCAATCATTTTATTTTATTAAGACCTGTCGTAATTTATTCACTGCCCTGTAAAGATTTAATTTTAAAATTTTCTGATAATTCTTTTGCAACTGATTTTGTTAATCTAAAAATGGTTCGTAGAACATATTTTAAAGATGGAGAAAGAATTAAATCAATTTCAGGTATTAATTTAGTATCTACTCATTTAATAATTGAGTTTAAAATGAATACTCCAAACATGAAATGTTATATGCAGTTACAGTCACTTAAATCTAAGTTGGAGGATTCTTCATTTTTTATTAAGTTTATTACAGCTGATTTTTTAGCTATTAAAGACTCTTTTTTTAGTAAAAATTATGGTTTATACTCAAAAACATCTATTTTAATTAGTGATGGTCAACATGTAAAATCAAATTCTATTATTTGCCAAACAGATATTTTTTCATCATTAAGTGGAACAATCGGTTATATAGAAAAAAGCAGTAGTGCTAATTGTAGAATAATGATTATTAGTAAATCTAATACTTCAATATTCAATATAAAAAATCATTCTTCATTAAAGGTAAATATTAATAGTTATATTTATGCAGGAGATGAAATTACTCAAGATCTAATTTCTAATGTTTCTGGATTAATTTTGTCTATTAATAAGGATGAAGTAATTATTAGAATTGGACAGCCTTATCTTATCTCACATGGTTCTTTACTGCATGTTAATAATTCTGGGTTAATACAAAAAGGAGAAAATATAGCAACATTAATATTTGAGCGTGTTAAAACTGGTGATATTGTTCAAGGATTACCTCGGATTGAAGAAATTTTAGAAGCAAGGAAAAAAGTGGATATATCATTTAATCCACATTCAATTTTAGAATATAAGTTTCGTTCCTATTTGTCTCAAGGTTTAAATGTATATAATGCATCAAGGCTAAGTGTTCTTGAAATACAATTACTCTTAGTTAAAGAAGTTCAAAAAGTTTATCAATCTCAAGGAGTTTATATCTCAGATAAGCATATTGAAGTAATTGTTAAGCAAATGACATCTAAAGTGAAAATTGAAAATGGAGGAGATACTAGATATTTGCCAGGAGAATTAATAGAGTTACATAAAGTTGAAATTATTAATAATTCATTAAAAATGAGCCAAAAAAAACAAGCTTCATATTATCCAATTTTACTTGGTATAACTAAAGCGTCTTTAAATACTGAAAGTTTTATTTCTGCTGCTAGTTTTCAAGAAACAACTAAAGTACTGACAGAAGCAGCGATCAGTGGTAAAATTGATCAGTTAAGAGGATTAAAAGAAAATGTAATTATTGGTAGACTCATTCCAGCAGGTACGGGTTTTAGTACTTATGATTTTAATAAGATTAATCATGATCTATACTCAAAATTATATAGCTTAAATAATACCTACTCTAAAAATGAGCATCATAGTTTAGCAGAAAAAAATTCAAGCTTTGATGATATTATTATTGATGATAGAGTAGCTCGTACTAATAATTGCTAAATTCTTGAATTTTTCTTAAATTATTTTTTATCTCTGTTAATTTAGTTAATCTTCTTAATGAATTCATCTCTCTTATTGTATATTGAAGCTTCTATTTTATGTTATCATTTGTTTAAAAGTAGTCATGAAGCATTTTACAAATTTGTTAGTTAAGTTATTAAAATTATATTTTATTTTTTTATGTCTATAGTATCTTTAGAAGAATTATTAGAAGCCGGTGTGCATTTTGGACATCAATCTAGAAGATGGAATCCTAAAATGTTTCCTTATATTTACACTGAACGTAACGGTATACATATTATTGATCTTGTACAAACAGCGCATTTATTGAATGATGCCTGTAATTTTGTGAAGCAATGTTCAAAAGAAGGAAAAACTTTCTTATTTTTAGGAACAAAACGCCAAGCTGCTGGTATTATTGAGAGAGAAGCAATTAGATCAGATTCATTTTATGTTAATCAGAGATGGTTAGGTGGAATGTTAACTAATTGGATTACTATAAGGTCTAGAGTAGAAAGACTCAATGAGCTTGAGCAAAAAGATCAAGATGGACTTATTGATGTTCTTCCTAAAAAAGAAGCCTCTGTAGTTCGTAAAGAGTTAGAAAGACTACGCAAACACTTAAATGGCATAAAGAGTATGAAAAATTTACCTGATTTAGTTATAGTTGTAGATCAAAGAAAAGAAACAACAGCTATACAGGAATGTATCAAGTTAGGTGTTCCTACAATATGTATTTTAGATACTAATTGTAATCCAGAAATAATTGATGTTCCTATACCAGCTAATGATGATGCTATTAGATCTATTAAATTAGTATTATCTAAAATATCTGATGCTATATTAGAAGGAAGAAATTCTTAATTTCTTTAGTGTATTAACAATCATAAAAACTTTTTACACTTACAATTATAATTATCTTCATTTTTATTGTTTTAATATTATAATATCTATGCATAACAAAATTTCTTCTGACAATATTAAAGAACTGCGCAATAAAACAGGCGCAGGTATGACAGCTTGTAAAAAAGCTTTAGAATCTTCAAATGGTGATATTGATATTGCAATTGAAACTTTAAGAAAAAAAGGTTTAGCTATAGCTGATAAAAAATCTACTCGCTTAGCTGCTGAAGGTTTAGTAGAAAGTTATATTCATGCTGGTTCTCGAATTGGTGTTTTAGTAGAAATTAATTGTGAAACTGATTTTGTTGCTAGACAACCTGAATTTCAGCAATTAGCAAAAAATATAGCAATGCAAATTGCTGCATGTCAATCAGTTAAATATGTTTCTATAGATGATATACCTAAGAATGTAGTTTTATATGAAAAAGAATTAGAATTACAAAAAGAAGATCTTGCTAATAAGCCTAATGAAATAAAAGTTAAAATAGCGCAAGGAAGAGTTGATAAAAGACTCAAAGAACTTTCTCTATTGGATCAAGATTTCATAAGACAAAGTAATATTACTGTTGAAGAATTAGTTAAGCAGCATATTTCTCTTTTAGGTGAAAATATAAAAATTAGACGTTTTCAAAGATTTCTATTAGGAGAAGGTTTAGAGTCAAAAAGTAGTAATTTTGCAGATGAAATTTCAAGCATGATTGAATCTAAATAATTGGTAGTTAATAAGTATATGAATATGTAATTAATTATAATGATATTATTAAGGTATATGATTTTAGATATAAAAACTAATTTTATATATTAAAATTATTAAAAATATCCTAATTATAGATTAATTAAAAAAAGAATATGTTTCAACAAAATAATTTTCACCCACTATATTTTTTTGTCTTATCCGCTGTGGAAGTTGGTAAACATTTATATTGGACTATAGGTAATTATAGTATTCATGGTCAAGTATTCATTGTATCCTGGATTGTAATTTCTACTTTGTTAGTAGTAGCTTTTTTGGGTACAAGAAATTTAGAGAGAATTCCTGGAAAATTACAAAATTTTATGGAATTTATCATGGAATTTTTACAGGATATTGCTAAAAATCAAATCGGTGAGCATGAATATCGTATTTGGCTACCTTATATTTCTACTATATTTTTATTTATTTTAGGCAGTAATTGGGCTGGCGCTTTAATTCCTTGGAAATTAATTAATTTACCGGAAGGTGAATTAGCAGCTCCTACAAATGATATTAATACAACTGTTGCTTTATCACTATTAACATCTTTAGCTTATTTTTATGCAGGTATAAGTAAAAATGGGTTATCTTATTTTCTTCGTTATGTTGAACCAACCCCTGTGTTATTACCAATAAATATACTTGAAGATTTTACTAAACCATTGTCTTTAAGTTTTAGGCTATTTGGTAATATACTTGCTGATGAATTAGTTGTTTCCGTTTTTACGTTATTAGTACCAATTCTAATTCCGTTACCAGTTATGATATTAGGATTATTTGCTAGTTCAATACAAGCATTAATCTTTTCCACATTATCTGCTGCTTATATCGGTGAAGCATTAGAAGGTCATGGTGATCATTAGTATATTATTATTGTAGTAAATCTTGAAGAGGTTTTTAATAATATTGTTGTTTAGTCTTAATTATAAATATAACGAAACATGTTAATTTTCTAAATTTTTATGAAAAAATAAATAATTATGGATCCTATTATTTCAGCAGCTTCTGTGATAGCTGCAGGTTTAGCTGTTGGTTTGGCTGCTATTGGACCTGGAATTGGTCAAGGTAGTGCTGCAGCAAATGCAGTAGAGGGAATTGCAAGACAACCAGAAGTTGAAGGAAAAATCAGAGGTACTTTACTATTAAGTTTAGCATTTATGGAATCTTTAACAATTTATGGTCTAGTAGTTGCATTGTCATTACTATTTGCTAATCCTTATACAAGTTAATTTTATGAAAACACTTAGTTTATTTATTAAATAAAGTAATAAACTAAGTGTTTTTAAGGTATTTATTGAAATCAATATATAATACCTGATTTTACTAAATTATAAAAAATTACATCAATGCATATAATTACATTATTACTAAGTGAGGCTTCTGAAACCAGTTCAAAAGGAGGCTTGTTCGACTTTAATGCGACACTTCCTTTAATGGCCTTACAATTTCTTGCGTTAACATTAATTTTAAATCTTTTATATTATAAGCCGATTATTAATGTTTTAGATGATAGAGAAGAATATATCCGAAATAGTTTAACAAATGCTTCTGCATGCCTTCTTAAAGCTGATGAGCTGACTAAAACATATGAATTAGAATTGGCAGAATCGCGTAAAAGTGCTCAAAAAATTATAAAAAATGCTCAAGAAGAAGCTCAGTTAATTGTCTCAGAAAAAATTAAAGAAGCTCAAAAAAATGCGGAACAATTACTTTTAGAAGCTTACGATCAGCTGAGTACACAGAAAGAACAAGCTTTAAAAAGCTTAGAAGTGCAAGTTGATATTTTAAGTGATCAAATACAAGATAAATTACTAAGTATTTAGCTTAATTTGATAAAAAGGATTAGGTAGAGAAATTAGTTTCTAATAGAAATATATTTATTACATATTATGCATATGGAAATTTTTAATGTTGTTGGACAAAATATTTTATATTCTGGACTTAGTTTTAATTCTAATTTTTTAGAGGCAAACGTATTCAATATTCTGCTTTTGTTGTTTGGTTTAATATACGTTTTGAAAAATTTTTTAGGTTCTATTTTGAATGATAGACAAAAAAAAGTTTTAGTTGCCATTCGTGAATCTGAAGAAAGGCTAGATCAAGCTAATATTAGGTTAGGTGAAGCAGAAAAACAATTAGCTCAAACACAGATTATTATTAATCAAATTATTAATGAGGCTGAAGCCACGGCAAAAAAAGTTCGCGAATCAATATTGGAACAAGGTAAATTTGATATAGAAAAATTAACTCAGTCAAGTAAAGTTAGTGTTAAATTTGCTGAAAATCAAGTTAGATTGCAAATACAACAACAAATTACATCTTTAGCTATCCAAAAAGTTACTGCTGGGTTTAAAAGTCAAATAAATTCTATGATGCACAGTAAAATAATAGATCAGAGTATTATGCAATTAGAAGGTGAAATTAACTTATGAGTAATCAAAATTTTGAAGAAAAAATTGCCCTTCCATATGCTGAGGCTTTAATTGCTCATGCACAAAGTTTAAATATTTTAGATCAGTATAAAAGTGAATTATCTTCTATGTTATTAATTTTATCTGAATCTAAAGATCTTCAAGCTTTTTTACTTAATCCATTGAATAGTAATTTAAGTAAAAAAGAAGTACTGAAAAAGTTGTTTGAAAATCAGTTTGATAGTTTTATTATGAACTTTTTATTAGTTCTAGTTGATAGACGTAGAATATTTTTTTTAAGCACGATCATTGAAAAATATTTAAAAATTACTTATTTATTGGAATCTATAACTATTGTTGAATTATATTCTGCTGTTGACCTGAATGAAGAACAGCAAATTGCTTTGATAGATAAGATTAAATTGATGACTTGCAGTAATGAAATTAAGTTAGTTGCCAAAAATGACTCTAATTTAATTGGAGGCTTTATAATTAAAATTGGCTCTAAAATTATAGATGCTAGTTTAAGGGGTAAGTTAAATAAAATTTCTCTATATTTAAATGCAAATTAAGTTTACTTTGCAATTTAAGTTTTAAAATAAAAATTTATAAATTATTTAAGGTATATGCTAAATATTAGACCAGATGAGATTAGTAATATAATAAGACAACAAATTGATAAATACGATCAGCAATTACAAGTTGCTAATATTGGTACCGTATTACAAGTTGGTGATGGTATTGCGCGTGTTTATGGATTAGACGAAGTAATGGCTGGAGAATTGCTTCAGTTTGAAGATCAAGATCAGACAGTTGGTATTGCACTAAATTTAGAAAGTGATAATGTTGGTGTTGTTCTAATGGGTGATGGTCGAAATATTCTTGAAGGGAGTTCTGTGAAATCAACGGGGCAAATAGCTCAAATTCCTGTTGGAGATGACTTTTTAGGTAGAGTAGTAAATCCTTTAGCAAAACCAATTGATGCTAAAGGGAATCCTATAACAAATGATAGTAGGCTTATAGAGTCTTATGCTCCAGGTATTATTGGACGTCAATCTGTTTGTGAACCTTTGCAAACAGGTATTACTGCAATAGACGCAATGATACCTATTGGTAGAGGACAACGAGAATTAATTATCGGAGATAGGCAAACTGGCAAAACTTCTGTTGCACTTGATACTATTATTAATCAAAAAGGACAAGATGTTATTTGTGTATACGTAGCTATTGGTCAAAAGGCTTCTTCTGTTGCTCAAGTTGTATCAACATTGGAGGAAAAGGGTGCTTTAGAATACACAATTATAGTTGCTGCTAATGCTGATGATCCAGCGACTCTTCAGTATATTGCTCCTTATACTGGAGCTACATTGGCGGAATATTTTATGTATAAAGGAAAAGCTACTCTTGTTATTTATGATGATTTAACTAAGCAAGCTCAAGCATATCGTCAAATGTCATTACTTTTACGTCGTCCTCCAGGTAGAGAAGCATATCCAGGAGATGTTTTTTATTTGCATTCTAGGTTATTAGAAAGAGCTGCAAAATTAAGTAATGAGTTAGGATCTGGTAGTATGACTGCATTACCAATTATTGAAACACAAGCAGGAGATGTTTCTGCATATATCCCAACAAATGTTATTTCAATTACTGATGGTCAAATTTTTTTATCTGGTGATTTATTCAATGCAGGTATTAGACCTGCGATAAATGTCGGTATTTCTGTATCCCGTGTAGGTTCTGCTGCACAAATAAAAGCAATGAAGCAAGTAGCAGGTAAACTAAAATTAGAATTAGCTCAATTCGCAGAATTAGAAGCTTTTTCTCAATTTGCTTCTGATTTAGATAAAACAACTCAAAATCAGTTAGCTCGTGGTCAAAGATTGAGAGAAATATTGAAACAGGCTCAAAATTCACCTTTAGTTGTAGAAGATCAAATAGCTATTATTTATGCTGGTGTTAATGGATATTTGGATAATATTGAATTATCTAAAGTTAGCGAATTTGTCTTTTCTTTAAGACAAGATTTACAAAACTCTAAGCCTGAATTTGGGGAAAGTGTACGAAGTACTAAAAAATTAACACCAGAATCAGAAGACCTATTAAAGCAATCAATACAAGATATTCAACAAACTTTCTCTGTATAAATCATGATAATTGATGCTTCTTTTATTTAAAATTTCTACACTTAGGATTATATATTTATATCCTAAGTTTGTTTTAGTAAATATTTATTAGATATTTCATAAAACATGTTCATATCCATACGTATCTATTTTTGTAGCTAAATCTGTATTTCCACTAATTTTAATTACTCCATTATCCATAATATGTACATAATCTGGTTTTACATATTCTATCAGTTTTTGATAATGTGTAATAAATAATATTGCTTTACTAGAATTATGGAGTTTATTTATATTTTCTGAAATATCTTTTAAAGCATCAACATCTAATCCAGAATCGATTTCATCTAGAACCGATAATTCACTCTGTAAGAGTGACATTTGTAAAATTTCATTCTTCTTCTTTTCTCCTCCAGAAAATCCTTCGTTAAGGGATCTATCTAAAAAAACAGGATCCATATTAATATTTTTCAGTTTTTTACTTACTAAATCAAAAAAAGTTAGTGGATCTATTGGTGCTTTATTTATTTGTTTTCTTTTTGAGTTATATGCTAAACGTAAAAAGTCAATATTACTAACACCTGGTACTTCAACTGGGTATTGAAAACCTAAGAAAATACCCATATGAGATCTACTATCTGGTTCTTCATATGTTATATCTTTATTCTTAAAAAAAATTTTACCTTTTGTTACTTTATACATTGGATGACCAGATATAACTTTTGCCAAAGTGCTTTTGCCTGATCCATTTTTCCCCATAATAGCATGAATTTCTCCTTGTTTAATACATAAATTTAAGCCTTTAATAATTAGTTCATTATTCACACTCACATTGAGCTCTTCTATTTTTAAGATTTCTTGATTTTTTTCCATTTATCCAATTGTTCCTTCTAATTTTAAATTTAATAAACGATCAGCTTCCATAGCAAATTCCATTGGTAAATCATTTAATATTTCTTTACAAAAGCCATTAATCATAAGACCAATTGCTTCTTCTACATTAATTCCTCTTTGCATAAAATAAAAGATTTGCTCTTCACCTATTTTAGAAGTTGAAGCTTCATGTTCTACTACACAATAAGGATTTTTCACTTGTATATAGGGAAATGTATTAGCCTGAGATTTTTGACTTAGTATTAATGAATCACACTGAGAGTAATTTCTAGAGTAGTGAGCTCTTGGACCTATTTTTACTAACCCTCTATAATTATTAATTGAGTAACCTGCAGATATGCCTTTTGAAATAATTTTACTTTTTGTACTCCTTCCTATATGAATCATTTTGCTTCCTGTATCGGCCTGTTGGTAATTATTTGTTAAAGCAATTGATGCAAATTCACCTATTGAATTATTACCTAATAAAATACAACTTGGATATTTCCATGTAATAGATGAACCTGTTTCAACTTGTGTCCAAAGTATCTTTGAATTCTTTCCTGTACATATACCTCTTTTAGTTACAAAATTGTATATTCCACCTTCACCTTCTAAGTTGCCTGAATACCAGTTTTGAACTGTAGAATATTTAATAGTTGCGTTATCAAGTGCAATTAGTTCAACTACTGCTGCATGTAATTGATTATTATCAAATTGTGGTGCAGTACATCCTTCTAGATAGCTAACATAGCTATTGCTATCTGCAATTATTAAGGTTCTTTCAAATTGTCCTGATTCTTTATTATTAATTCTAAAATAAGTTGATAGTTCTAATGGGCATTTTGTATTTGGTGGAATATAACAAAATGAACCGTCGCTAAATGTTGCAGAATTGAGTGATGAATAGAAATTATCTCCATTAGGTATAACTGAACCTAAGTATTTTTTCATTAAGTTTGGATACAACTCAATTGCTTCTGTTATAGAACAAAATATAACACCATGGCTCGCAAGTTCTTTTTTAAAAGTAGTAGCTATTGATACACTATCGAATACAGCATCTATAGCTACATTACTAATTCTTTTTTGTTCATCAAGTGAAATACCTAATTTTTCAAATGTTTCACGTATTTGGGGATCTACTTCATCTAGGCTTTGAAGCTTTTTTTTATTTTTAGGAATTGAATAATATAAAATTTTATTATAGTTTATAGAATTATAAAATAAGTTACTCCATTTTGGTTCCCTCATTTTTATCCATTTTTCATAAGCTTTTAATCTAAATTTAGTTAGATATGATGGTTCTTGTTTTATTTTAGAAATTAATTTAATAATCTTAGCGCTCAAGCCTTTTGGAAAATAAGCTGATTCAATATCAGTATGAAAACCATATTCATAAGGCTTGTTTATCAAAGAATTTAAATATTTGTTTGTTTTACTACTTTTAGTATTGTCAGACATTATGATTTACTATTTTTGCTTGATAGATTTTAATAGATACAATATAATACTTTTAAAACTATAACATGTATATACTTTATTTTTTTCCTTTCTACTAATATCTGTTCCAGATACTTAACATAAGTGAATATTTATTATTAATAAATATACTTAAAGAGTTATCTAAGTAATTATGAATATAAATAAAAAAATGATCTTTAGATACATTTTGTTTTGTTCTTATTCCTAAATAAATATTTTGAAAATTATTGATATTTTTTTCTAATATTTGATAATTAATGGAAATAGTAAATAATTTTAATTGTTGTTTATAGTGTTTTAAAATGGATTTCTTAATAATCTTGTTAAATACATTTTTTATTATAGCTTCATTTTTCATAAATATGAATAAATTATTAGTAGTTATGATATGAATGATATTTATTAAAAAAATTTTTTTGAAGTAATCAGGAATGATAAAAATAAAATAATGAATATATATTTTATAAATATAATTGTCTATGAAATAAATTTTTAAGTAATAGGGTAAATATATAAACTGTTTTAAATAATTCATGCCATTAAAAGAATAATCATCTAATAGAATAATATTCACAATAAAGTATAAAAAAAACAAAATTGTTTTTTGAATATATTTTATAATTTTAAAAATACAGATATTTACATATTTATTCATTAGTACTATAACTAGTAAAATTAAGCAACTAATGTGGTAATAGTATGGTAATAGTATCAGTATTACAAATGGTATAAAAGATAATATTTCTATATAAGACATAGTGTTATAATTGTATCTTTTTTTAGAGTATTTATACTGTATATTCATGATTTAATTAGATCAATTTATGTTACAATATAAATTGTATGTAGGTAAGTGGCGAAATTTGGTAAACGCATCATATTCAAAATATGACAACATTGTTTTGAGGGTTCGAGTCCCTTCTTACCTATTAACTTTAAGAAGTTTAGTAAGACTTTTTAATATATTAAATTATAATATATTTAATTTACATATGATAAAGAATAGGATTACTTTATATGGCTTTACTAATTCTAGGTGGCACTGGAACTTTAGGTCGACAAATAATTAGAAAATCTTTGAATGAAGGTTTTCAAGTTAAATGTTTAGTTAGAAGTTTTCGTAAAGCAGCGTTTTTGAAAGAGTGGGGAGCTGAGCTAATATATGGAGACTTAGTATTACCAGAAACAATACCATTGGCATTATTTGGAGTAAGTGCTATAATTGATTGTTCAACAGGAAGACCCGATAATAAATTTAGTCTAGAACTTGTTGAATTAAATGCCAAATATATTTTAATTGAATCAGCAGTTAAAGCTAATATTAAACGTTTTATTTTTTTCTCTATTTCAGGCACATCAATTTATTCTGATATAAAATTAGTAATGTTAAAAATTATGCTGGAAAGTCGTATCAAGGCATCACAATTAAATTTTACTATTTTTTGCATACCTGGTTTTTTTCAGGGTTTAGTTCCTCAATATGCTGTACCAATCTTAGATAAAAAATTTGTATGGATGACAAAAGAATTATCTTCCATATCGTATATTAGTACACAAGATGTTGCAACGATAGTAATTAGAAGCTTATCTATTAGCCAATTTAAGAATAAATACTTGCCAATAAATGGTAATAAATCTTGGAAATCTTCAGAAATCATTAATTTATGTGAACGTATATCGAACAGACGTGCTAATATAAATCAAGTACCAGTATATCTCTTATATTTTTTGCAAAAATTTGCTAAATTTTTTCAATGGACTAGTAATATATCAGATAGGTTAGCTTTTGCTGAGATATTGTCAAGAGGTCATAGCACTAATAAAGAAATGAAAGAAATTTTATATATTTTGCGGCTGAATAAAGAAGATATTGAGTCACTAGAGCTATATTTACAAGAGTATTTTGAACGTATTATAAAAAAAGTAAGAGAACTTAATTATCAGGCTTTAAGTGATGATAAGAAGATAAGTGATCTAGATTTTTAAATTAATTATTTATTAATTAAATAAATAATTCAAATTTAATTTATATTATATATTATGTAATTCTTACTGATAAGTATCTTCTATTTAAAAGGATAATTTTAATGCTAACTTTAAAGATCTTTGTTTATACAACTGTAATTTTTTTTATTTCTCTCTTTTTCTTTGGTTTTTTATCCAACGATCCTTCTCGTAACCCTAATAGAAAAGATTTAGAATAATCTATTAATTAAGAAATTATAGTGACATAAAGTATAGAATGTTACTATAATTAATATTTGATACATCAAAATTAATCAAAAACTCTTAATTTTTCTTAATGCGTATATATGAAGATATTTTTGCACCTAAATATTTATTCTGTAAACTTTTTATAAGCACTATAATAACTAATATATTAGTATTAGTAATATAAATGTATTCTTCTTGCTTAAACTTTTCTTTAAAATTCAATTTAATAATCTTAAATAAACCTTTACGAATATAATTTAAGTAAAAAAATATTTCTTGATATTTATGTATGTGAAAGAATTTAAAAAATAAATATTTGTTAATTTTTTTATAATAGATTTTATACTTTTTTCCTAACATATTTATATTTTGATTATATTCACTTTGTGCATAAAAAGAAGAATTAATATTTTTATTAAAGGCGATAAAGCTCTCATCACTTTTTTGTTTTCTATCTTTAAATACAAATAAATTCTCGTTTAAAAGCCAATTACCTGTTAAATACTTCAAGAAAAAGTCATATTGTGTCATTTTTGTATTATAAATTTTTATTGTATCTAGTAATGATTAATTTTTTTACTCATTAATTACATCTTCAATTTACTATTCTGTAGATATTAATTTTGTTAAAATTGATATTAATTAGTGAAAATACATATGATTATACTACGTACAAATTTTAAAGTAATGAAATATTGGAATTTAAAAAAAATTAATCAGTACGCCTTTGAAAAAACAGGAATAGTACCAAGATCTATGAGTAAACTATTTAATCGTTTTAAGCAAGAATTAAATCCTAATGCTGAGGTTGAAGCTATAGAAGATTTTAAAGCAGCTAAATATCAAACAGCTACTTCGGTAAAATATATTATTTTTTTATTTGTAAGTCCAATCTTAATTAATCAATTGTCTAAAATATTTATACTAGATCCTTTAATAAATCAAATCTGGAATAAAAAAAGTTCAGGTATTTTTTTAAATCTTTCTCAGGAGGAAAGGGCTTTTGCTGATTTACAAAGGTTTGAAGAAAAATTACATTTTGAGATTCTTATAGGTAAAATAGATCCATTATCAACAGAAAGCGTACAAAAAAAAATGTCCACTAAGGCATTAGAAATTGCTTTAGAGTATTCTCAAGAAAGTGCTGACGCTATTAAAAATATTATTGCTGATGTTATTTCAATAGTTATCTTTGTATCTATACTTATTATTAATAAAAGGCAGCTTTCTATATTAACATCATTTATCAATGAATCAATATATGGTTTAAGTGATACTGCAAAAGCATTTTTAATTATTTTATTTACTGATATTTTTGTTGGTTTTCACTCTCCTCATGGTTGGGAAATTGTAATTGAAGCTATTTTAAGACATTTTGGTTTGCCTGAAAGTAGAGATTTTATTTTTATTTTTATTTCTACTTTCCCAGTAATATTAGATACTATTTTTAAGTATTGGATTTTTAGGTACTTGAATAGAATATCCCCTTCAGCAGTAGCAACTTATCACAACATGAATGAATAAAATTTGTTTACTTTTTTCAAAAAATTTATTATATTTATAGACATGTTAAAAAAGCATCTGTGGCCGAGAGGCCGAAGGCAGCGGACTCATGTGCGATCCGTTTTTAGGTGTTAGGGGATCAAAAGATTTTCACCTAGCTAACTAAAGATTAAATGAACTTTGTTTTAATTAACTGTATTTTTTTTGTTAGCCTATGCTAACTATTCTAAATCATGAATAAATTAATTTGGTCAATTTAATAATATTTTAGCCTTATATATTATTAAATAAAGCAGATCAAATGAAAAACTGATATAACTAGTCAAACGAACCTTCGCTATAAATATTAATTAAAGTTGATTCTTATTTTTTAATAAATAAATCAGATGATCTAACCCTTAAGCTTAATTATTGTGAGTTAATATAAGCATGATTATTTATAGAGGTTATTAATATATAGAAAGGAGTTTAAGTCAGAAATTAAAAAAATACGGAACGGAGTAAATAAATAGTAAAACTTTCTCTAAAAGTTATAGGCAATAATTAAACTATTTATCAAGAAACAATAAAAAGCTACAAACTAAATTTTGTTATTTAGATGCAAACATATTGTACTTATTAAATTTATTAAATAGATATAAATGTATATTTCTTTAGTAAAAGATAGATCAACAAAGTATTTATTGGATATAAAAACTTCTTGGAAAACTTTTTGTTGGAGTAAAATATATTTGCGTATATTAATGCTAGTAAAACAAATATTTATAGAAACAAAAAAGCATAATCTGAATAAAATTTATAGGTTGCAGAACTATTTAATAAATTCTAATGAACTTAAAATATTTGAATTAAATAAAATTATATCGAAGATTTATTTCTTTTATTATAAAGTAGAAAAAAAAAAATGTATAGTAACAAGCCAAATAAAATTGAATTTAATTAATAATATTTTCAATATAAATATTATAAAATCTGAAGATTATGTTCTTATAAAAAAACAATTAAAAGAGAACTTAATTTTTGCATGTATTAAACCTGTATATCAAGCAAGATCAACTAAATTTATAAGTAAATATGAAAACCTAAACTTTTTAGATCATCTTATAAATAAACATAAAAAATATTATTATTCAAGTAATAGATTTATAACTAAAAAATTAACACAATATACTTATATTAACAAATTGATAGTAAATTTTTTGTATCAAAGCAGTTATTTAAATATAAATGAAATTTTTTATTCAAATAGACAATTATATTTATTTGATACAATAAAAAATACTAATTTTATTGATTTAATAAACCAAATTACATTCATTGATTTAGTTTGGTATAACTTTAATCAATTGAAAAATGAAGAAAGTCTAAAAACAATAAGCAATGTAAATTTAAACAATTTACCAATAAGTTTTATAACATATCTTAAGTTTCTTTTTTCAATAAAGAAATCTAGAATATTTAGTTATATATTTTTAAAAACAAATAATAATAGGTTGTTCCGTAAGTTAATACATTCATCTCAAAATTGGTATTATGCAATTTGTTCACTAGTTTCTATAAATCTAATCAATACATGTAATTTATGTATTAATCAAATATTACACTTACGAATACAAAAAAAGAAAGCTTCAAAGGATAGTATCCATAAAGCAATGTATAAAATGAATACAATGCTAAATAGATTCATTTATTTATGTAATGTAAATAAATATTATATAAATTACTCTAATTGAAGTAATTGATATAAATCTTTTATTCAATAAGAATTAAAATAATTTAAGAAAATTTTAATAAGTGGTAGCCGTATGAAATGAAAGTTTCAAGTACGGTTTTGTAAGAGGGATTTTATATAAAAAATCTACTCTAATAATCCGCCATCCCATCGGGACACCGCTGGTTCGACTCCAGCCAGATGCATCTAGTCAAATTTTAAATTATTTAACGTAAGTTAAAATAATTAAATAAAAAAAATATACGTTAACTCTTAATGAGGTAACGTATATTTTTTTTAATTGTACGCCAATAGCGGGTAGCGGGAATCGAACCCGCATCATTAGCTTGGAAGGCTAAGGTTTTACCACTAAACTATACCCGCATTTACCAATATATTTTGGTAATAATCATAACATACTTAAATCAATTTAACAAATTGTTTAACTACCTTCAACATTAATATTTAAAAATAAAGCTATTTCTCGAGCCTGTTTTTCTATATCGCTTATAGAGATTGGTTCTCCAACTTTTGTTAAAGGAATTTTCCTTTTATCCTTAAGACGTAAATATATCTCTCTTTTAGGTGATAAACCATCTTGTATACTGATTTTAATTGCTACAATATCTTGAACTTTGTATTTAAGTTTTAGTATACGGTTAGTACCAGGAAAACCAAATCTAAATATTGTTACTATGCCTGTATTTTTATTAAATTCGTTATATCCACTACCAATATCAAGAAATATCGTATACCAGAGAAATGTACTAATTAATATAGCAGTCATGCCATAAAATGTCATTATAGCTCCTTGAGGTATAAAAGAGATATCTTCCGTATTGAAATTATAGTTTATTTTAATATTGAAATAACTCATCAAACCTACCAAAAAAAAGCCTGTACCACCTAAAAGTATTAAAGATGCCCACCAATAATTACTGAATCTGCGTGATCCTTTTATTTTATATATTTTAATTTGCATTATAAGTCATTTAGTAATATATTTTAAGTAATAAAAAGAGTATTAATAATTTTTTTTATTATTAATCTCTAGTGTGTTAACGTAAAGTTTTAAATTAACCTAACAAATTGTAGACCAAAATATAATCCTAATGCTAAACCAGTAAATATTACAATAAATAGTATATAGCTGATAAAAATTGACATAAATTATTTTCCTCCCCAAAAACTACATTAATATACATGATATATAACATTTTGTCATTTTTGTTATAAATTTGTTAATATTTAAATATGAAAATTATTTTTTTTGTTAATATTCAGTCATAATTTAAGATAACTTAAGTAGCAAATATATTTTATTTATTAGATGACAAATTTTATTCAACCTTATAACAATGATCCTTTTGTTGGAAACTTATCAACTCCAGTTAGTACATCAAGTTTTACAAAAAGTTTTTTAAGTAATTTACCAGCTTATCGCAGAGGACTATCTCCACTTTTAAGAGGATTAGAAATTGGCATGGCTCATGGTTATTTTTTAATAGGTCCATTTGATAAACTTGGACCTTTACGTAATACTGATATTGCATTATTATCAGGCTTTTTATCAGCCGTTGGTTTGATTGTTATTTTAACAACATGTTTATCAATGTATGGATCTGTATCTTTTAATAATATAAAGAATGAGACAAAAGATGTTTTACAAACGACTAACGGATGGAGTCAATTTACAGCAGGCTTTCTAGTGGGAGCAGTAGGAGGAGCTGGATTTGCTTATTTACTTTTAGCTAATTTTCCAATTATACAAAATTTAGGGCTTTCATAACTAAAGTATAAAATGTATAACAAATTTATAAGTCAATTAAGCTAGTAAAGGGACTTGAACCCATAACCTGCTGATTACAAATCAGCTGCTCTACCAATTGAGCTACACTAGCATTTTAAAAATCAGACGGATACTAATTTAGTATAGTCTATTTTATAAGTAATTTATACAATGAGATACTACCATTGATATAAATACAGTGAATATTTAATCTTACAATATTAATTTTTTCTATTAATATTTTCTACGTAATAGTTTATTGTTTCATTTAAACATACAACTGACCATCCTATGGACATATCTATACTTTCATAAATATCTTGTTTATTATCAGTAAAATAGTAATCACTTAATTTAATATTTTTCTCATAATAAATATTTTTCATATCTGAAGACATTCATTTATTTCCTTATCAATTAAATTTAATCCATTTCTATAAATCGACTTTCCATTAAATTATACATAGAGCATCATATATTAGAAGAACTAATATATATAAAGAAAATTGTAACATATTTTTGAGATATTGTCACCATGCTCAATTAATAGTATACAGAAAAAATTTTTTATAAATTATTTTTATATATAGATTTTAATGCCTTTGTTGACAATTTAACTTTAATCCAGCAATTATTATTTAATGACCAAATTCTTTTTTTATGTAAATTAACATGCTGCATTTTCTTTGTTCTTATATGCGAATGAGATACGCTATATGCGTTATTCGCTTTCTTCCCGGAAATTTGACAAATTCTAACCATTCTGAGTGATATATAATTAATTTTATTTTATTAATAAGAAAGATTTTTCAATTATGCATTTTATAAATGCCTATTCAGTGTATTAACTAAAGTAGATCTAGGTACAGCTCCAATAACTGTATCTAGTTTAATACCATTTTTAAAAAACATCAAGGTAGGAATACTTCTAATACCATATTCAGCTGCTACACTTGGACTGAGATCTGTATTAACTTTAACAACTTTAATCAAATTTTCATATTCATGAGCTACTTCATTAATAACAGGAGCAATCATCCGGCAAGGACCACACCATGGTGCTCCAAAATCTACTAAAACAATTTTATTAGATTTTATCACTTCTGACTCAAAATTTGAATCCACAACTTGTATTATAGACAAAATATCTTTCTCCAATATTAATTACTTAATAATTTAATCGTAGCATAAAAAACCTTAAATTAGTTATTTATAGTAAAATTATATATGTTTTAATTACAAGTATTAATAATTCTTATCACATAAATAAATAAAACTTCAAATTTTTAGTAACAATATAGTGATAAATTTATATTTAAAGATAATCAAGTACAATAAAGCTAACAAATAAATTATAAGCGTTACTGTTCAAATGGTTAACTTTATATATTATGATACTGCCTTAAATTCAAGGAGGAGCAAATGTCTAACTCTGTAGAACAACGGACAAGAATTAAAAATGAACGTTATGAATCTGGTGTAATTCCTTACGCAAAAATGGGATATTGGGATCCTAATTACGTAACTAAAGATACAGATGTACTAGCACTATTTAGAGTTTCACCTCAACCAGGTGTAGATCCAGTAGAAGCATCTGCTGCAGTTGCTGGAGAATCTTCTACAGCAACATGGACTGTTGTTTGGACAGACTTATTAACAGCATGTGATCTTTATAGAGCTAAAGCTTATAAAGTTGATGCTGTTCCAAATACTTCTGATCAATATTTTGCTTATATAGCATATGATATTGATCTATTTGAAGAAGGATCTATTGCAAATTTAACAGCTTCAATTATTGGTAACGTATTTGGATTTAAAGCTGTAAAAGCTTTAAGACTTGAAGATATGCGTTTACCTGTAGCTTATTTAAAAACTTTCCAAGGTCCTGCAACTGGATTAGTTGTAGAACGTGAACGTATGGATAAATTTGGTCGTCCATTCCTAGGTGCAACTGTAAAACCTAAATTAGGTCTTTCTGGTAAAAACTATGGACGAGTAGTTTATGAAGGTCTTAAGGGTGGTTTAGATTTTCTTAAAGATGATGAAAATATTAACTCTCAACCTTTCATGCGTTGGAAAGAAAGATTCTTATACTCAATGGAAGCAGTAAACAGATCTATAGCTGCAACTGGAGAAGTAAAAGGTCATTACATGAACGTAACAGCAGCTACAATGGAAGAGATGTATGAAAGAGCAGAATTTGCTAAGCAACTTGGAACAGTTATCATCATGATTGACTTAGTAATTGGTTATACAGCTATACAAACTATGGCAATTTGGTCTCGTAAAAATGATCTGATTCTTCATTTACATCGTGCTGGTAACTCAACTTACTCTCGTCAAAAAATTCACGGTATGAATTTCCGAGTTATTTGTAAATGGATGAGAATGGCAGGAGTAGATCATATTCATGCTGGTACTGTAGTAGGTAAACTAGAAGGTGATCCTTTAATGATTAAAGGATTCTATGACACTTTACTTGAACCATATTTAGATGTAAACCTTCCATTAGGTATCTTCTTCCAACAAGATTGGGCATCTTTAAGAAAAGTAACTCCAGTAGCTTCAGGTGGTATTCATTGTGGTCAAATGCATCAATTGCTAGATTACCTAGGAAATGATGTAGTACTTCAATTTGGAGGAGGTACAATTGGACATCCAGATGGTATTCAAGCAGGAGCAACAGCAAATAGAGTAGCTTTAGAATCAATGGTTATTGCACGTAACGAAGGTCGTGAATATGTAGCAGAAGGACCTCAAATTTTACTTGATGCAGCTAAAACATGTGCTCCTCTACAAACAGCTCTAGATTTATGGAAAGATATTACATTTAACTATACTTCTACAGATACAGCTGACTTCGTAGAAACTCCAACAGCTAATGTTTAAATTAAGATAATAATTCAGAGCTAATAAGATTTAAAACATCTATAAAACGCCTATGTTACTAGAAGTTTATAAAATCTGTTAATAAAGATTGATAATTATAAGGAGTATAAAAAAGTGAGATTAACACAAGGAACTTTTTCCTTTTTACCTGACCTAACTGACGAACAAATTACAAAACAAATTGAGTATGCAATTTCTCAAAAATGGGCAATCAATATTGAATATACTGACGATCCACATCCTAGAAACAATTATTGGGAACTTTGGGGTTTACCTTTATTTGACGTAAAAGATACAGCATCGGTTATGTACGAAATTGCAAGTTGCCGTTCACAATGTACTGGTTATTATGTAAAAGTAAATGCTTTTGATAATACAAGAGGAGTTGAAAGTTGTGTACTATCCTTTATAATTAATAGACCTGCTGTTGAACCAGGTTTTGAATTAGTACGTAGTGAAGATATCAGTAGAAATCAAAAATATTGTTTCCGTAGTTACGCAACTAGTAACCAACCAGAAGGTTCTAGATATTAATTCATATAGATAATAATAAAACATAATGAAAAAGTATAAGAAGATAAGATTAAATCTTATACTTTTTCAATTAATAAAATATAAAATGACTACAAAACAAACAGAAGACACTTTATTAAATTTAAAAGAAGAATACGATAATACAAAGATACAAGAAATTATAGATGAGCTTGAACAAGAACTTATAGGATTAAAACCAGTAAAAACAAGAATTAGAGAAATTGCTGCATTACTACTCATTGATAGACTAAGAAATCAACTAAACCTTGTTTCTGGTAGTCCTGGATTACACATGTCATTTACAGGTAGTCCTGGAACAGGTAAAACAACTGTTGCTATGAAAATGGCAGATATTTTACATCGATTAAATTATATTAGAAAAGGACACTTACTAACTGTTACAAGAGATGATTTAGTTGGTCAATATATAGGTCATACTGCTCCTAAAACAAAAGAGGTTTTAAAACAAGCTATGGGAGGTGTACTATTTATAGATGAGGCATACTATCTATATAAGCCAGATAATGAAAGAGACTATGGTGCTGAAGCAATTGAAATATTACTTCAAGTAATGGAAAATCAAAGAGATGATTTAGTAGTTATTTTTGCTGGTTATAAAGAGAAAATGGATAAATTTTATGAATCAAATCCTGGACTTTCTTCTAGAGTCACTAATCATGTTGACTTTCCTGATTACAGCGCTGAAGAACTTTTACAAATAGCTAAATTAATGCTAGAAGAACAGCAATATAAATTTGCAGATGATGCAGATACAGTATTACTAGAATATGCAGGCAGAAGAATGAAGCAACCTCACTTTGCAAATGCGAGAAGTATAAAAAATGCAATAGATAGAGCAAGAATGAGACAAGCTAATAGAATTTTTTCTAGTGGAGATAAAATTTTAACTAAAGCTGATTTAACAACTATTCAATCAGAAGATATTTTAAAAAGTAGATTATTTAGTTAATAAAAAATATATTATAAGACTGTTGACAATTTACATCAAAATTATATACATTATAGAATATAGAAAATTTTCTATTTACCTAGGCGGTATGGCCAAGTGGTAAGGCAGAGGATTGCAAATCCTTTATCCCCAGTTCAAATCTGGGTGCCGCCTGAAGTTGTTCTTAAAGAAGTTAATATAATTACTGATAAGGGGATGTGGTGGAATGGTAGACACAACAGACTTAAAATCTGTTGATCTTTTATTGATCGTGAGGGTTCAAGTCCCTCCATCCCCATAAAAAAATATATTTTTTTATAACAAAAAATACAATATAATTTCTATATAAACTGATAATAATATTACTTGATTTAACTCTATATATGTGTATATGTATAAACTGTAGGCATATCAATAAATGTAGTATATATACTTTTATTAAACATCAACACTATAGTTATTGCTCTAGTAATAGTAATAAATTATTCAATCCAAATGATACTATAATTTATGTTAGCATTAATAAAAATCAAAAAAATATTCTACTGGATTGGGATCTAAAAGAATGTACATCATTTGTAGAAAAACCAGGTAACTGGCTTACATTTAATACAAATTAAGATATACTCATTCTATATAGACGTATTATAATAACTAAATGTTTTTTTCAAAGATTCAGTATTAACCTTAGAATCTCTGACTAAAGCTATTTTTCCTGTTCTTGCTATTTGAAGAATCTTATATTGAGATAATAACTGCTGTATAGCAAAAATTTTGCCGGGATCTCCTGTTACCTCTAAAGTTAAAGATGTAGATGATATATCAACTACTTTAGACCTAAAAATATTTGCAATTTCTAATAGATAAGACCTAGATTCATTTGAAACAAATACCTTAAACAAAACTAATTCACGTTCAATACAAGGTAAATTTGTCACATCTTTTACATCTATTATATTAATAAGTTTATGTAATTGTTTAATTAATTGCTCTATGGTTCTATTATCTCCTCTTACACTCATTGTAATTCTTGATATTCCTAGTTTTTCTGCTGGACCAACAGCTAAACTATCAATATTAAAACCTCTTCTGGCAAATAGTCCAGATATTCGCGATAAAACACCAGACTCATCTTCTACAAGAACAGAAAGTGTATGCTTCATTAACTTATTTTTATTCCTATAAATAAATATATATTTAATGTTATAACAATTTACATGTATTTACCAATAGTTTAAAATAGGCCTAAAATATTTACATATTACAATAAAGGTTAAATTAAAAGATATTTGAAAAAAAAATACGATAATGAATTTTTAGTTAATGAATCGATTAATTATCCTCAAGTACGCCTTATAGATGCTTCAGGAGAACAAATGGGAATATATTCATCCAAAGATGCAATAAATCTTGCTTTAGAGCAAAGCTTAGATTTAATTGTAATTAGTGATAAATCAGATCCACCAGTGTGTAAAATTATTGACTATGGAAAATATAAATTTAGTCAAGAAAAAAAAGCAAAAGAGGCAAAAAGAAAACAACATACCACAGTATTAAAAGAAGTTAAAATGCGTTATAAAATAGAAAGCCATGATTATCATGTACGAATTAATCAAGCATTACGTTTTTTACAATCTGGAGATAAAGTAAAAGCAACTATAATATTAAAAGGTAGAGAAGTGCAACATACTGATTTAGCAATTGAACTTTTAAATAAAATGGCAAATGACCTAAAAGATACTTCTAATATTCAACAATTACCTACAAAAGATGGTAGAAGTATTATCATGATTTTAACACCAAATAAAAAATAGTAATAAAAATATATTTTGCTTAAGTGGAATATAGTAAAATTACAATAAGCATAAACATAATTAATAAAAATAACAAGGAATTTAAAAATGTCTCGCTACAGAGGACCAAGATTAAGAATATCAAGAAGACTAGGAGAATTACCAGGATTAACTAGAAAACAAAGTAATAAAACATATCCAGCAGGAGAACATGGTCAACAAGTGCGCAAACCTTCAGAATACGCTTTGCGTTTAGAGGAAAAACAAAAAATACGTTATAATTACGGCTTAAATGAAAGGCAGCTCTTAAGAACTATTAAATTAGCAAAAAAGGTTCAAGGATCTACAGGTGTTATTTTATTACAAATATTAGAAATGAGACTTGATAATACAATATTTAGATTAGGTCTAGCGCCCACAATACCATCAGCTCGACAGTTAGTTAATCATAAACATATATTAGTAAATGATAAAATAGTATCTATCTGTAGTTATCAATGTAAACCAGGTGATATTATAAAAATAAAAAATAAAAAATCATCTAACCTAATAGTGAAAAAAAATCTTGACAATCCTGGATTAGCTAATTTACCAAATCACTTAGAAATAAATAAAGATACTTTAGTAGCAAAAGTTAACGGTATAGTTGAAAGAGATTGGGTAGGTATACAACTTAATGAACTATTAGTTGTTGAATACTATTCAAAAAAATAATACTCTTGTATGTATATTTACAATAAAAGATAAGTATATATTACTTGACTTATAAAAAGTATTTTTAACTAATTTACCAATTATTCGGTTGTCTACTAGTAAGTGACCAAAAAATTCTATGACATAAGATTTTTAAGTAAGAACCTTTATGAGATAACCAATAATATATATTAGATTGACCTGCTAAATTACCTATTAAGTATTTTTTTATAAAAATGTAGTTTTCTACTGAAGGTAAAAAGATGACATTACTAAAGGATTTTTGATACTGTTGATCTTTAATAAAAGATTCCAAGTTTGATACTGTAATTTGTGGATTTTTAGGTAAATTAACATCAGAATTTTCCTTTATAACTTTCTCCCAAGTATTTATAGCATTACTATAATTAAGAAAAAAAGTATTATTATTAGTATATTGATTATTACTTTTAATAAACTGAAGATTCTTGATTTTCAACTCTAATTTATTTTGAAAATTAGTTAAATTGATTTGATATAAAGGCTGTCCCTGAAAAAAAGTATAACCATAATTTTGCTTAGAATGAAACGAAATATTTTTATATTTACTGTACTCATAAATTAAATTACTTACTTCTTTTAAATCAGGAATTAATCTAAAATCTATTTTATTTAAATATAATGACTTTAATTTACTATATAAAAAAATACTAGAAGGTACAACTTCAATTTTAAGAGCACGAGTAGAATTAGCATTCTTATAATTAATATAATTTTTATACTCTATAGCATCATCATAATTTACAAATAATAAACATGTATAAGAACTTTTATTATTAGGAGTAGTAAAAAATCTACTGAAGATGCTATTATAAGGAATATTAAAACACTGAACATTAGATAAATAGTCTGTAGACTCAGACATAATAATCTCACTGTTATTATTAATTAAAATAAATAAAGGTAATGAGCTATTGACTAAAGTAAACGCATATTTACCAAAAGTGGACACTAAAGTTTTCTTAAGATCTGTAAAACCCAACAATTTAAAATTCAATAATTTTAACCACACATATTTTAAATAAGTATTGCCTTCAGATTTTGAATTATAAATAATAGAATTATTACGATTTATAGTTTGAATATGTATTCTTCCATTAATTAAATCCTTACTAAACTTATATAAAAAATTTCTATTTTGATTACTATCATAAACAGACAAACCCATCATCTTTAATTTATTTATATAATTATTAGTAAATTTATTTGTAGGAGATAAAAATACTGTTTCTTGTAAATACTTATTAATAAATTTTTGCCATATATTCGGGGACATTATTTTACTAAAGTTAACATGATTATCAGATAACTCTAAAGTTTTTTGAGAATGTTTATCATGAGAAGTAAATAAAATTAGATTGTTATTTAGGGTACGCTTTTTTATAAGAATATCAGAATTTTTCAAATAACTGTTTTGTGATAGCAAAAAACTCGTGCACTGATTTTTTTGAGATATCAAAAATAAAGTGAAATTAGATAAAATCATTAAAGTTAAATATAGATAATAATTATAAACACTATACATAAAGTATATAATAATACAAGAGATTAAAATAGGAATTAATATACTTAAAAACTACAACACTATAGGACTAGCTTAAAAAAATTTATTATCAAAATGGAACTGGTGGGATTTGAACCCACGTCCATGTTTGTAAAATAATTAAGTTACTTATCAATAATTAGTGTACTTTTTTAAATTTCAGATACTACTACTTTACTAAAAATTAATTGAATAAAAATAAGTATAATAATATATTTTTTTATCAATTTATAATTAGAGCAAACCTTAAAAAATATAAATTGTATTTTGATATTACAAACTATAATCGTGATAATTTATGCGTGTACTAAATTTCTCGAAAAAGCAACGATGTTATGTTTTGCAATTAATAAGAGTAAATTATAACATTATGTATTAATCATAATGCAAATTCAATTAAGACTTAAGATATACAAACATGTAGAAATCCTGTCAGCCCCTTAGGAGTATTATAATTATTTAATAAAGAAATTACAACAAAAATATAGTAATAATAAAATATAGGCAAGGAAGGAATTGAACCTTCGACAACCAAAGTCGGAATTTGATACTCTATCCACTGAGTTACATGCCTTAAAAAAGAGTCAACTATATTGCAATAGTATAACTTTAAAATTTGTACAAAAAACCAAAAATTTTCTAATTTTGTATATATTTTTGACATAAATTAAGTGAAATTTGAGCTTTAAATATCTCTCTACCCAAATAAATCTTATGTTCAGTTGAACAATTACAAATCTTAATATACCTTACAAGTAGTAATATAATTATATCAAAGTTATATAAAGGGACTAAAAAGCAAACAGGATAAAAAATTTTTTTTTTAGTCAAATTTGTATGTTCATAATAATAAATTGTAATAACTGTTTTACTTGTAGTAGATATAATAAAATAATTATTATCCATAAAAATACGAAAAAAGTAATTTTTGATACTATAATCTAATTATATTATACATGAATAACATGTACTCAAGGTTTCGAGGAAATCAAAAATGCAAGACGCAATAAGCAACATTTTAAACAAATACGATACTACGGGAAAATACTTAGATAAAGATGGGATACAAGAATTAAAAGAATACTTTAATACAGCAATAGATAGATTAACTATAACAAAAATAATAGCAAGTAATTCTTCTAAAATAGTAAAAGAAGCTGCAACTAGACTTTATTTTGAGCAACCAGAGCTTTTAAGACCTGGGGGAAATTCTTATACTACAAGAAGATATGCAACATGTTTAAGAGATATAGATTACTATTTACGCTATGCTAGCTACTCACTAATTGCTGGCAATAATAATATTTTAGATGAAAGATTACTTGACGGTTTAAAAGAAACATACTCCTCATTAGGTGTACCAGCTGGACCTATAGTAAGAACAATAGAAATATTAAAAGATATTGTAATAAGTGAAGTGGAAAAGAAAAACAATAATATAAATAATAAAAATATTTTTAATACTTCATTTGACTATATAAGTTTAAATTTAAGTGAACAAAACATATAGTTAATTAGTTATCTCTTTTAATATAATACATAATAATATTAAATTAAATTATACATAAAAGACATTTGAATAACTTATACGACAAAGTAATATTTCTTAGGAAAAAGCTAAAATACGATTTCATGTTTTTAAATATAAGTGTATTGAGTTTTATGCTCGGTTTTTTTTTTGCAAATATTCTATCTACAATACCAGCTCAAACAGGAGATTGGAATATTATGAGTGGATCAGTTATTGTAACTTTAAATGAAATCATAAATAAAAATATTTATAAAAAGGAAAGAATTCATCAATATACTTTATTACAACTATTAAATAACATAAAAATAGGTATTATATATGGTTTATTTGTTGATGCATTTAAATTAGGCAGCTGATAATCAAAAAAAATCAAACTATTGTACGATTAAAATATACAATAATTTAACTTATTAATTTAACTCAAAAATAGACTAAAGAAAAGAAATATCATCTAACATACCTAAAAATAAAGCTGGATCACCAGCTTTTGGTTTTTGTTCTTGAGGTCTAAAACAACGAACTGGACCAGACCAAGATAGATTTGGCATAAATTGCTTAGATAAAAAGCTATAATTTAAACGAGGAGTTTTTAAATTAAAAGGTACTTCACCTTTATTTCTTTGAAAAATAATTCTTCTTCTTTGATAAGGAACAGTATTGTCACCAAAATTTTCTAAGTACTCATCACAACTTAATAAAGTATCAATAAAGCATTCCAAACCCTTAGAACCTATTACAACAGACCATGCTAATTTTTCTCTATTATTATACACATCTCTACCTAAAATACGCTGAACACAAATTTCAACAAAGCGATAATTGTTATTCACATCATAATTTAAATATCTAAATTGAGAAGACATTATTAAACCCTTAATAAAATCTTTAATCGTAATCTGATTAAATCTTAATTGAGATTCTAAAAAAGTTTGACGAGTAATTGACAGTGTCTGATGTTCACTAAAAATTTGACGATAGGAAGCCCAAATTATTTCATCTATTTCTATAGAAGAAGGTAAATTTTTTGTTGTATACAACTTTGGCTGCTCTTCTCCAGCTAAATTTTCAAAACTATTTACTCTATGATTATGCGTAGATAAAGAATACTGTAAAAGAGGAATAGACATAAACCAATCTCCATCTTAATATTGAATTAATAAAAGTAATAAGTAAATTTACAATAAAATCACATAAATATAGAAAATATATTCATGATATAAAGCAAAAATTTTTCATTTACAATAAAAATTCATAAAACAAATTTTATAACAATATTATACTCAAATTTACGTTAACACAATAAATTTATCTAAAAAAAGATAAAAATACTACTCTCAATTTAGATAAAATTTTTACAAAAAATTCCATGAACAAATTAAATTTAGAACAAAAATTTAAAATAGCTGTATATGTAAAAAAAATTCAGAGCTTAAGTAGAGATAAAACTAAAAAATACTTAACAAAAATATTAAAAGAAATGATGATTAAAGACAATTTAATAAAATACTTTATAAAAAAATCAATTAACTAAATAAAATATTAATTAATATTAATTTGTTATGTATTTGATATGTATATCTTTTATATTATATTTCGATGCCAATAGACCAGCTAAAAAAATATAAAGTAGCTGAAACATCAATATTCTTTTATAGAATATAAAAAGAAAATAATAAATTAAGGAGAGCTCAATGCTTGATGCATTTTCTAGAGTTGTAGTAAATTCAGATTCAAAAGCAGCTTACGTAAGTGGTAGTGACTTACAAGCACTAAAAACATTTATTAGTGATGGAAATAAAAGACTAGATGCAGTAAATTATATTGTTTCTAACTCTAGTTGTATAGTTTCTGATGCAATTTCTGGTATGATTTGTGAAAATCCAGGTTTAATTACTCCAGGTGGAAATTGTTATACAAACCGTCGTATGGCTGCATGCTTAAGAGATGGAGAAATTATTTTAAGATATGTATCATATGCATTATTAGCTGGTGATGCTTCTGTATTAGAAGATCGTTGCTTAAACGGATTAAAAGAAACTTACATTGCACTAGGTGTACCTACTAATTCTACAGTTAGAGCAGTATGTATAATGAAAGCTGCTGCTGTTTGCTTTATAAATAATACAGCTTCTCAAAGAAAAGTAGAAGTTATTGAAGGTGATTGCACAGCTTTAGCTTCAGAAGTTGCAAGCTACTGTGATAGAGTTGCTGCTTCAATCAGCTAATAAAACAGAAAACTATTAAAATACTATATTCTAAGACTAAACTGAGGAGACAAAAATGAAATCAGTTATTACTACTACAATTAGTGCTGCAGACGCTGCAGGAAGATACCCATCTACTTCTGATTTACAATCAGTACAAGGAAATATTCAACGTGCAGCAGCAAGATTAGAAGCTGCAGAAAAATTAGGTTCCAATCATGAAGCAGTTGTAAAAGAAGCGGGTGATGCTTGCTTTAGTAAGTATGGATACCTAAAAAATCCTGGAGAAGCAGGCGACTCACAAGAAAAAATTAATAAATGCTATAGAGATATTGATCACTACATGAGACTAATTAACTACACTTTAGTAGTTGGTGGTACAGGACCTCTTGACGAATGGGGTATCGCAGGAGCCCGCGAAGTTTATAGAGCTTTAAACCTTCCTAGTGCAGCATACGTAGCATCAATTGTATTCACAAGAGATAGACTATGTATACCTAGAGATATGTCTCCACAAGCAGGAGTTGAATTCTGTTCAGCATTAGACTACCTAATTAATTCTTTAAGTTAAGTAGATATAAAAAATAGTGTTTTAGATTTTTTCAAAATCTAGAACACTATTTTTTTTTCGATAGAAGTTATATTATGAATTAAAACTTATAAATTATAATATTAATAATAATCACAAAAACTATCGTAATATAAAATGAACATATCTTCAATAGAAAATAACTTAATTAATACATCATTTGCTTTATTAATAGTAGGATTAATTAGCTATTGGTGGAATTTAACAATAAATCCATATAACAATATTATTTCGTTATGTAATATTTTAACAATTTTAATTAACTTAACTATTGCTTCATCTTTAATACTGAGATGGATTGAAAATAAATACTTTCCTTTAAGTAATTTATATGAATCACTAATTTTTTTGGGTTGGTCTATAACCTTTTTACAAATTTTTATAGAAAAGAAAACAAACAATAAATTTATAGGTCCAATTACAATCCCAATTGTATTATTTATAATAGGCTTTGCAACTATGTCTTTGCCTAATGAACTTAAATTAGCATCTCCATTAGTACCAGCATTAAAATCTAACTGGTTAATGATGCATGTAACAGTTATGATATTAAGTTATGGCACACTCATTACTGGCTCATTATTATCTTTTTTACTATTAATCATATCAAATAATAAAACAATACAAATAGAAGGAAATTCTACTCCGACTAATAGAAAAATTTTATTTAGATATCAACTTCAAAACACAAATAAAATTAACAATAATTTAAATAGACTTAAGTTGATAGAATTAATAGACAATCTTAGTTATCGTATTATAGGATTTGGATTTCCTTTATTAACAATAGGTATTATCTCTGGAGCAGTATGGGCGAATGATGCATGGGGAACATATTGGAGCTGGGACCCTAAAGAAACATGGGCTTTAATTACTTGGATAATATTTGCTATATACTTACACTCTAGAATAAATAATAAATTAGAAGGCAAAAAACCTGCTATGATAGCTTCTTTAGGATTTATTATTATTTGGATATGTTATTTAGGAGTTAATTTTTTAGGTAAAGGTCTACATAGTTACGGATGGCTAATTACTTAATATATCTTATATAAATAAAAAAAATAATTTATTTAAATTATAATTAATTTATTAGGTATATAATTATAATTAAATATTAAGGATATTATCAATGGATAACATCTGGTCTGCAAAAGTTGCTGCTGTTATGATAATTTGTAACTTATTAACAATAGGAATTGGTAGATATGCAATAAAAATGAGAAGCTTAGGACCTTCTTCGTTAGGAATAGAAGGACTTGGTCTTCCGGAATTACTTGCGACAACAAGTTTAGGACATGTTATTGGTGCTGGAGCAATTTTAGGTCTAAAAAGTATACAATATTTATAATAAGTAAAGTAAAAGGCTTAATATTAAGCCTAAAAAATAAATTATTTTTTAGGTAAAGAATATTCATAGAACTTACCTATTTTACGAAACTTCTCATACCTCCTTTTCCTCCTATCTACACTAGAAAGTAGTAACAATCTAGATAACTCGATAGTAAGCTTAGACTTTAAATAATGAAAAGCCTTATCAGGATCTGCTTGTGATCCTCCCACTGGCTCTTTTATCACGTGATCCACAATACCAAGTAGTTTTAGATCTGAAGAAGTAATTTTTAGTGACTCTGCCGCTGTTGGGGACTTTGTGCTATCTTTCCATAAAATTGCTGCACAAGCTTCCGGAGTAGCAACTGTATAAACTGCATATTCAAGCATGAAAATTGAATCTCCTACGCCGATTCCTAAAGCTCCACCAGAACCTCCTTCTCCAATTACTGTACAAATAATTGGAACATTAAAAGAAAACATTTCTCTCAAATTTACTGCAATAGCTTCTCCTTGACCTAACTCTTCAGCTTTAATACCTGCCCAAGCACCTGGTGTATCAATAAATGTTAATATAGGAAAATTAAATTTATTAGCATGCTGCATTATTCTTAATGCTTTACGATATCCGCCAGGGGATGCCATACCAAAATTTCTAACAACATTTTCTTTTGTATCTCTTCCTCTTTGATGACCAATAAACACAACTGATTTGGAATTAAAAGAAGCAATACCACTAACTATTGCGGAATCATCTGTTCCTCCTCTATCACCATGTAATTCAACCCAATTATCCATAATATTTGATATATAATCTAGAGTTGTTGGTCGGTCTGCCTGTCTGACTAAATGAAGTCTTTGCAAAGGAGTTAAAGAAGCAAACAAATAATATTTTATCTGATTCAATTCCGAATAAAGACTATCAATATCTTCTTTAATATAAGATAAATTAGTTATTTTACCAGAAGATATAATTATTTTACTCAATTGATCTAATTGAAATTCAAATTCTAAGATAGGCTTTAAAAAATTAAGAGTTAATACTTTTCTAGAAACCATAATTGATAAAAAATAATTTATTATTAGTTAAATTTAGACTGATAGCCTGAAAAAAAATATAAAATTAATTTCAGTATAAATATCTAGCAAAAATTAAAGCAATAGAGTCTATGAATAAATTTAATAAAGTAGATGAATTATAAATTAATAGCAAAATTTCGTCAGAGAGATAAATACCATTTTTTAGTAGTAAATAAAATAAACTGAAAAATCTTGGATCATCAAATCTTTGAGAAATTCTTGTTGTTGATCTTATTAAATCATCATAACTTATTCCTTTATAACCTTTAATATAAGAATTAGAAGTTATAAAATTTGACATATGAGAAGAATTTTTATGTAATACAACATCTTGATAAGATACAGGAAATAAAGAGTTTGATCTATTTATACTTATGACTATATCATTAAATAAACCCATTTGATTAGCTTCAAAAATAACATCTTTAGGGATCAAAATTTTAGAAGAATTAATTTTTACTAGAATAACTACTTTATTTACATGCAAATTAATTCGATAAATTGCACCTATTTTAACACCTCTATAATTTACAGATGTTCCCTCTCTCAAACCATAAGCATCATTAAATTCAACAAATAAGAAATACCCTTTTTTTTTTACGTTCTTAAAAGAAAAAATAAAAACCACCATAAAGAGTAAAAAAATTAATATACCTAAAAACTTTTTAGTATATTGATCTTTATTCAAATTTAACATATAAAATACGCCTCAAAATCATGAATATTAAATTTACTATTTATATATTAAAAAAGTTTTCCAAACAAGAAAAAGGTAATTTAGATAATTCACTTTCTATATCAGAAAATGAATTTAGAGAACTAAATAAAGATAAAGAATTATAAGTTTGATTAATATAATTAGACATACTAATAATATCAATTTCTTTATAGACAGCAGAGCCTATGCCTATACCATATGCACCATAAAATTTTGCTATTGGTCCAAAAATATTTTTATATCCCGAAGCAGCTATAATAGGTAAGTCAATAAATTCAGAAATAAAATAAGTAGAAAGTAATGAAGGAATAAATGAATTATGTAAATTATAAAAAGATGAGGGAGATTTTGTTAAATTTATATCAAACTTAGTACAATTTATCTTAGATATACCTTCAGTTTGAATAAAATTAATACCCAGAAGTTGCAAATCTTTCGCTAAACTAATTTGATCAGCAAGATTTAAATAATAAGGAATCGTAACACAAATATCAACATTATAAACTAAACACTTAATTTCTTTACTTAATTCAAGAATTTGTTCTTTATTAAGATAAATACCTTGATCATAAAAAAAATCATAATTACCTATCTCAACTAAATCTGCTCCTGATGATACTCCATTGTAAATATCTACTGGATCAATAGATGAAATACAAATAGGTAACCTAGAAAACGATTTTAACATTTTCACTAAATATGTATTAGAAGCGACATCTAAATATGTTGCGTTAGATAACTCTGCAGCTTTAGCTATTTTCATAACTTGTTGAATATTAGTATTGTGAATCCCTGTAATAACTTTTAGAACTGATTTAGTTTGAAATGCCTCTTGTAAACGACTATTAAATACTTTCATAAAAGTAAAATATGTTTATTTGTAAAATTAATACAAATATTATACAAAACAATTACTTAAAAATAAATAATATAACTTAAATCCAAGTAATAATTTAACATATATACCTAAAAAAATTAATAAGTTAAACCCATACTACGTGTAGTTTCAGCACCTAAATAAACTCTAACACTTAAAAAATCAGTAGGGCATGCAGTTTCACATCTTTTACAACCAATACAATCTTCTGTTCTTGGAGCGGAAGCAATTTGGGCTGCTTTACAGCCATCCCAAGGAACCATTTCAAGAACATCACAAGGACATGCGCGTACACATTGAGTACATCCAATACAAGTATCATAAACTTTTACACTATGAGCCATATGGTTTTAACTATTCCTATGATTAAATTTATTATTCTGACTTAATAAATAAGTAGTTATAGTTAATTGTACTATAAACTTTTATATAAATAGAATAATCATTATGATATGTTACAAAAAAATTTTTATAGTTATTTATTTTACAATACTTGCATAAGCAGAAAGCTCAATATTAGTAAAAGGTGTATTTTTTTCAGAAGGAGGAACAATTTGCCAAAAATAATTAATGTAATAATCCCACCCATCTAAAATTTTTCTCGCGTTTAGACTCTTAGTTTTAATTTCATATATTTCAATTAAATGCAACAATTGCTCTTCAGCTTCTTTTGTTAAAACTTTCTTAATTTCTACTATTTCAGAATTAACCTTAGAAATGAAATCATCTCCTTCGTCAAGAAAATAAGCCAGTCCTCCTGTCATACCTGCACCAATATTACGACCAGCCAAACCTAATACTACAACCAAACCACCTGTCATATACTCGCAAGCATGATCACCAACTCCTTCTATAACTGCTGATGCTGCAGAATTCCGTACAGCAAACCTTTCTCCAGCTTGACCATTCACAAATAGATAACCTCCAGTTGCACCATAAAGACAAGTATTACCAATTATTGCAAAATTAGATGATTCATTTTTATACTCTAAATAAGGAGAAATTATAATTTCTCCTCCATTCATACCTTTACCAACATAATCATTTGCTTCTCCAACTAAACTTAAATACATACCATTACAAATAAAAGCACCAAAACTCTGTCCAGCTGTACCTAAAAAATTAATCTGTAAACTACCTTGAAAACTCTGGTTACTATATTTTTTAGCAATAAAACCAGATATTCTTGCTCCTACTGACCTATCTATATTAGATATTTCAATACTTTTAGAAAAATTCAATTCAGAATTAATTGCATTAAGAAAATTATGATCACTTAAAATATAATCATCTAAAACATTACCATTGCCATGTACAGTATGATCAAACTTTAGTACTTTATTAGAATCTTGATAGTTTAATATAATACCTAAATCTAAATTATTAGTTTTTACAATTGAGATATTATTAAATTTAAGTAAACTCGTTAATCCAACAATATCTTTTAAGCTTCTATAGCCCAAATCAGCTAAAATAGATCTAACTTCTTCTGCCATATAAGTAAAAAAGTTTACTAAATCACCAGGTATACCAGGATATCGATTTCTTAAATCTTGTCTTTGTGTAGCAACACCAACTGGACAATTATTAGTATGACAAATTCTAGCCATTACGCACCCAGTAGCAATCATAGCTATTGTACCAAAACCAAATTCTTCAGCTCCCATTATAGCTGCTAAAACTATATCTTTCCCAGTTCTTAAACCACCATCTACTCTTAAAAGAACTCTATTTCTTAAGTCATTTTCAACTAATGTTTGATGTACCTCTGTAAGACCTAGTTCCCAAGGTATACCAGCATGTTTTATTGAACTTAGAGGAGATGCGCCAGTACCTCCATCATGACCTGAAACTTGTATTACATCAGCATTACCTTTAGCAACACCTGCAGCAATAGTTCCTATACCTACAGAAGCAACTAATTTAACAGATATTTTAGCATTAGGATTAATTTGATGTAAATCAAATATTAACTGAGCTAAATCTTCTATAGAATAAATATCGTGATGAGGTGGTGGTGAAATTAATGTAACTCCAGGTTTACAATTTCTTAAAGTAGCAATATAAGGACTAACTTTTTTACCAGGTAATTGTCCTCCCTCACCAGGTTTTGCACCTTGAGCTATTTTAATTTCTAATTGCTCAGCATTCACTAGATACTCAGGTGTAACTCCAAAACGACCAGAAGCTATTTGTTTAATTGCAGAACTTGCAATATCATTATTCTTTAATCCTTTAATATGAGAAAAACTTTGTGAAACACCAGAATTATTAACATCAACTATTTGTTTAAATCGAACAGGATCTTCACCACCTTCACCAGAATTGGACTTTCCACCTATACGGTTCATTGCTACTGCTAAAGTTTCATGAGTTTCACGTGATAAAGCACCTAAAGACATACCACCAGTACAAAATGTACTTAATATATCTTCAACAGAATCAACATCTCCTATACTAATAGATTTTCTATCACTAGATATTAATAATAAATCTCTTAAATTTGCAGGATCTCTATCCTGAAGTAAAGTTCTGTACTTTTCATATAATAAAGAATCTGCATTACGAACTGCTTTATGCAGCGTTTTTGACATTTCAGGATTATTAACATGATATTCTGCACCAGGTCTATACTGTACGTAACCTAAATTAACTAATTTTTTAGGCAATTCAGTTACAAATGCATTTTTATAAGTGAGTAAAGTTTGCTGAAATAAATCTTTACTATTAATACCTCCAAGCCTAGAAGTAGTATTTAAAAAAGATAAATCAATAATGTCATTACCTAAACCCAATATTTCAAAAATTTGTGCACCATGATAACTTGAAACTAAACAAATACCTATTTTTGATAAAATTTTCAAAAGACCTTTTTCTATTGCATTACGATAGTTATACTGTGAATCTTCAATAGTAATATTTGGTAATTTACCATTAGCCATGAGCTTTTGAGTTTTAGAATTTTTCCACCAATGACGAACTGTTAAAAATGCAAGGTAAGGACATATAGCACTAGCACCATAACCTATTAAGCATGCAAAGTGGTGAGTATTCCAACATTGACCAGTCTCAACAATTAAACTAACTTTATGCCTTAAACCTTTTGAAATTAAATAATGATGTACAGCACCTACAATTAATAGAGGAGGAATAAAAATGTTATTTTGATCTAACAATTCTATACGATCTGTTAAAACAATTATACTTACACCTTTTTCTATTTCAACTATACACTGTTTACAAATAATTTTAATCTGATCATCAAAACTAAATACAGAAGAATGTAATTCAAAAAAAGTGTTTATATAAGAAACGTTAAATATATCTTTAGAAATCAACAAAAGTTCTTGCTCATTAAGAATAGGAGAATTAATTATAATTGATTTAGCCATATTTTCATCAGGATCTAAGTAATTACCTTTAGGTCCAAGATGAGTAACAAGAGACATAACCAAACTTTCACGCAAAGGATCAATAGCAGGATTTGTTACTTGAGCAAATCGTTGTTTAAAGTAATCATAGATAAGATGAGGCTTTGTTGATAAAACAGCTAAAGGTATATCATCACCCATACAAAAAGTAGGTTCTTTAGCAGAGCTAGCCATATGTTCTATAACTAATTCAACATCTTCATTTGAATAACCATATGCAGTATGCAAACGAGAAATTGAACTTAGATGACTTGATAAACTATCTGTTTCATAAGGTTGATAATCAATATGTTTTCTTTTACTAAATAACCAGGATCCATATGGTAATTTATTAGCAATTGCTTTTTTAATAACTAAATTTTCTAAAATCAAGTTATTAATTAGATCTACAGAAATCATTTGACCAGGACCTAAACGACCTTTATGAATAATATGACCAGAATTATTATTTATAATACCTGCTTCAGATGAAAGATTAATTAAACCATCAGAAGTAATAAAATATCTAGCTGGTCTTAGTCCATTTCTATCTAATGTTGCACCAACTTTTTTACCATCACTAAAAACTACTAAAGCTGGTCCATCCCAAGGTTCTTGCAAATTACTATAAAAATCATAAAAATTACGTACTTCTGTAGAAGAAGAAAGAAGAGGTTGATTATTATATGCTTCTGGAATGAGTATCATTAAAGCTTCTTCTGGATCTTTACCCGACTGTATTAAAAGCTCAACAACAGAATCTAAATTAGCAGAGTCACTATTAAATAAATTGGTAATAGGAACCAATTCATCAGCATAATTTTGCCATAAACCTTCCTTGAATAAAGGTTCTCTAGATTTAGTCCAATTTAAGTTTCCTAATAAAGTATTAATTTCACCATTATGAGCAATACATCTCATAGGTTGAGCTAATGACCATTTAGGCATAGTATTAGTACTAAATCTTCTATGATATAAAGCAAAATTACTAACATACTTTTCTTCTTGTAAATCCAAGTAGTACTCAGATAAAGTTTCTGCGCGTACCATACCTTTATAAGTAATAGTACTAGAAGAAAAAGAACAAATATAGAAATCTTTATATATCTCAGGACTTGAATTACTTAAAACCTTCTCTACTTTTTTACGAATAACATATAGTATACTATCTAATGTAGCTTTATTAAAATTATTACAAGAAATTAAACATTGTAGAATAGATGGCTCAGTTTCTAAGGAATTAATACCTAAAACTTTAGAATTAGTAGGCACTATACGCCACTTAATAATTCTAAATTTATACTGACCTAAAATCCATTCAAAAACTTTTTTGATATCGTCAATATAATTAGGTGAAACAAATATCATTGCAACTCCAAGCTTACTTTGAAAATATTCAGATGAATATTCTGATGATGACAATAGTAAATTCCAAGGTATTTGTGTAGTAATTCCAGAGCCATCACCTGACTGCCCATCAGAACTACAACCACCTCTATGCTCCATGCATTCCAAAGCTTTTAAGGCAATAGATACAATTTTACGTGATGGACTATGATTAATTTGAGCAACAAAACCAACTCCACATGCATCTCTTTCATTTACTGCATGTGGAAAACCTAAAAAACGACCTAACTTATTAGTAGACTTTTTTGATACTTGCATATATAACTTTAAAATAATAATAAAAATACCGTAACAAAACAAAATAAATATAATTAACTAATAGAAAACTTAATCATATTTAAGTAAATAAATGAGAAGATAAATGAATTTCTAAATATATAAACTATTATTTTTATAGTATTGCACATATTTCTATAAAACGTACAAATTAAATAAAAAGGTATTAATCATATTATTAATTAAATGCAAAAAACTTATTATAAAAACAAAATTGACTTAAAAAGTATTACATATAAAACAGAAGAACTTTTAGAAATAGTTAATAATAGATATAAAATTACAATACAGGTTGCAAATAGAGCTAAAAGAAGAAAATATGAAGATATTGATATAATTGATGATCCTCTTAATAAACCAATTATAAAGGCTATAATAGAAATTGTTGATGAAATAACAGAACCAGAAATACTAGAAGAATAGTTTTTGCAGAAAAAAAATAATTTAATATTTTGTAATATAAAATCTCTATAAGTATTATAATATGATGTCAAGAATACAATATAAATAGATTCTTTTCAAAAAGATATAAAGTAGGAGAAAAAATATGCTGGACGCATTTGCAAAAGTAGTAGCTCAAGCCGATGCAAGAGGTGAATTTTTAAGCGGCAAACAAATTGAAGCTCTTCAAACTATAGTAAATGAAGGCAATAAAAGACTGGATGCTGTAAACAAAATTAACTCTAATGCTTCTGCAATTGTTACTAATTCAGCAAGATCATTATTTGCTGAACAACCTCAATTAATTCAACCTGGCGGCAATGCTTATACAAGCAGAAGAATGGCAGCATGCCTAAGAGATATGGAAATAGTTTTAAGATATGTAAGCTATGCAATGATTGCTGGTGATTCAAGCGTACTAGATGACAGATGCCTAAATGGTCTTAGGGAAACTTACCAAGCATTAGGAACACCAGGATCATCAGTAGCAGTTGCTATACAAAAAATGAAAGAAGCATCTATAAGCTTAGTGAATGAAGCAAATGGTGTAACTAGTGGAGACTGCAGCTCACTAATTGCAGAATTAAGTATATACTTTGATAGAGCAGCTACAGCAGTTGTATAAAAAAAACAGACTTAAGCCAAAAGATAATCAATCTAATTCAAGGAAAAAGATATTATGAAAACACCTATTACAGAAGCAATAGCATCAGCAGATAGCCAAGGAAGATTCTTAAGTAATGCAGAATTACAATCAATTAACGGACGTTATCAAAGAGCATCAAACAGTCTAGAAGCTGCTAAAGCTTTAACATCTAATGCACAAAGGCTTATAACAGGAGCTGCACAAGCCGTATATACAAAATTTCCTTATGTAACTCAAATGCCAGGCCCAACTTATGCTTCTAGTGCGATAGGCAAGGCAAAATGCGCAAGAGATATAGGATACTATCTAAGAATGACAACTTATTGCCTTGTAGTTGGTGCAACTGGACCAATGGATGAATATTTAGTTGCTGGACTGGAAGAGATTAATCGTAGTTTTGAACTATCTCCTAGTTGGTATATAGAAGCAATAGAGTATATTAAAAATACTCATGGTTTATCAGGACAAAATGCTAATGAAGCAAATACTTACTTAGATTACGCAATTAACGTACTAAGTTAATTAAAAATTAAAAGTACAGTAAAACAACTGAATTTAAAATAAGAAGAAATCTATTAAATTCATCATAGAAATAATTAAAACACAAATTTTAATTATTTCTGATTCAGTAAACTTTAAATGTAGCAAAATATTAAAAATTATCGATTCTATTAAAACTTAGATTAACTAATTGAACATCAAATAAATGATTTTATATGTATAAACAAAAAATTTATCCCATCATATTAACAATTTTAGACGGTTGGGGATACTCAGAAAATATGAAAGGCAATGCGATAAGATTAGGGAACACTCCAAATATAAACAAAATATTTAGCGATAACGATTTAGCCTTTTTAAGTGCATCTGGAGAAGATGTAGGTCTTCCTGCAAATCAAATGGGAAATTCTGAGGTAGGACATACAACAATAGGCTCGGGTAGAGTTATTAATCAAGATTTAGTAAGAATACAAAAATCAATAAATACAAAATCATTTTTCAAGAACAAAATACTTGAAAACATATACAATGAAGTATATGAAAGAAAATCTAAACTACATATTATAGGCTTATGTTCTGATGGAGGAGTACACTCTCACATTAATCATCTCTTAGCAATTATAGATATGATAAATCAAAGTAATAAAAAAATTGATGTACATTTACACTTAATTACAGACGGAAGAGATACTAAACCAGAAATAGCGATAAAGTTTCTAGATATCATAGATGAAAAAACAAGAAATCAAATTTACATTAATATTTCAACTATAAGCGGCAGATACTATAGTATGGATAGAGATTGTAGATGGTCAAGAACAGAAAAAACATATAAAATACTAACTGAAAAAACAAACAAAAGTCAACAATATAATTACCGTCAAATTATACAACATTTCTATGAACAAGGTATATCAGACGAATTTATACCACCAACAAAAATAGATAATTCAACAATAGATGATAATGATGGAGTACTTTTTTTTAACTTTAGGCCTGACAGAATTAGACAATTAATACAATCACTAGCCAAACCAAATTTTAAAGGCTTCAAAACAAAAAAAATAGAGAACTTATTATTTACTACTTTTACAGAATATGATCCAACATTAAAAATACCTGTAATATTTTCAACACCAATGTACAAAAATTTTCTAGGTGAATTAATATCCAAGAATCAAATTAAACAACTAAGATTAGCTGAAACAGAAAAATATGCACATGTAACTTACTTTTTTAATGGAGGAATAGAAGAACCATTTCCTGGAGAAGATAGAGAATTAATACCAAGCCCAAAAGTAGCAACTTATGACCTACAACCTGAAATGTCAGCATACAAAATTACAGAAAGTCTTATAAATGCTTTAAACAAAAATATATACAAATTAATAATTATTAATTATGCAAACCCAGATATGATAGGTCACACTGGCAAATTAGAAGCAACCATACAAGCAGTTGAAGTTGTAGATATTTGTATAGGTAAAATATTAAATACAGTAAAAGAACAAGAAGGTACATTAATTATCACGGCAGATCATGGAAATGCAGAATATATGATAGACTCAAATGGACAAAAGTGTAAATCTCACAGTACTAACTTAGTTCCTTTTGTTATAACTACAAATAAACACAATAAAAAATATACTTTAAATAATAAAGGAAGTTTAGCTGATATTGCTCCAACCATATTAGATATATTAGAAATCAATGTACCTAAAGAAATGAGTGGTAAATCTCTTATTATTAACAAATAAACGTAAAATTTACCAGAAACAAAATAATGCTTATTTACAATATAAAAACTAAAGTAGTATGTATCATATCAATAACGAAAACACAAAAATTAACTAAAATACCTAAAATAACAAGTTTATATGAAGGATCGCATACTAGATTAATACAGTATCAAGCTAGCTCTATAATAAATATAGCAAGCTTACAAAGAAAAAACTACCATATAGAAAAAAAAAAACTTAGGTACGTCTGGTTAAAAAACTCTTTATACACAAACATAACATTTGCAAGATCATTATGGAATCTAATAAAGAAAGCAAATATTATAAAAAATATAGAAAAAAATAGCCCTATTGGCTTATCTTTCATTAAATATCAACTAGACATACATAAAAAGTTTCACGAAATATATTATTGCTACTGTAAAGATTTTGAGAATATCTTAGCAATCAAAAAACCGATATGGGGAAGAAAATATACAATAATTAATTCAAATAACTATAACGTCATAATACAAGAATTTTTTTCACAAGATATTATATTTTAAACAACACTTATTATAACAAAACAATGATTAATTTATTCTCATATAACTCTATCAATCAACATAAAAACACTATAAAAAAAATTAATGAAATGTATAAACATATTAAAAGTTATCCAGATGTCTTACTAGCAGAACAGACAATAAAACTCAAAAAAATGCTAAGTTCTTCTGATATTAAAAATAAAAAAATTTTAACCGAGGCATTTGCAACATTAAAAGAAGCAATTTTTCGCGCAACAAATTTAGAACTTTTTGATGTGCAATTATTAGGTGGAATTATATTAAATAATGGTAATATAGCAGAAATGAAAACAGGAGAAGGAAAGACTTTAGTAGCTTTACTACCAGCATATCTTAACAGCTTACTAGATGAAGGAGTACATATTATAACAGTAAATGATTATTTAGCTGAAAGAGATGCAAATTTAGCAAAAAAAATTTTTTCATACCTAGACATTGAAGTTGGTTTAATTACACAAACAACAACAAGTAAAGAAAGAATGAATGAATATAAGTGCGATATTACGTATATAACTAATAGTGAACTAGGATTTGATTACCTCCGGGATAATATGGCAATACATCAAAATGATATTATACAGAACGTATTTTCTTATGCCATAATAGACGAAGTTGATTCTATTTTAATAGACGAAGCTAGAACACCATTGATTATCTCAGGAGCAACAAAAATACAGAAAAATTTCTATCATAATGCTGAAGAAGTCTCAAAAGTATTAGAAAAAAATATTGACTATAATGTTGACGAAAAATCTAAAAATACTATTTTAACAGCACAAGGCATAAACAAATGTGAAAAAATATTAAATATTAATAACTTATATGATATTGAAAATCCTTGGATAAAATATATTATTAACTCTCTTAAAGCAAAAGAACTATTCTTAAAAAACAAAGATTACATAATAAAAGACAACCAAATTACAATTGTAGACGAATTTACAGGAAGAATAATGATTGGAAGAAGATGGAGTGATGGACTCCATCAAGCAATAGAAGCAAAAGAGAATATAGATATTGAAGCAGAAAATAAAACTTTAGCATCAATTACATATCAAAACCTATTCTTACTATATAAAAAAATATCAGGAATGACTGGTACAGCTAAAACAGAAGAAGAAGAATTCAACAATATATATAAAATGAATGTAATTAATATACCAACAAATAAAAAATGTCTTAGAAAAGACATGCCAGATTTAGTATACAAAAATGAGTATGTAAAATGGCAATCTATTGCTCACGAATGTCTAGACATGTATAAAATAGGTAGACCAACATTAATTGGTACTACTAGTATTCACAAATCAGAACTTTTATCAACTATGCTAAAAGAACTAGAAGTACCACATAATCTACTAAATGCAAAACCAGAAAATATAATACAAGAATCAAAAATAATATTAGAGGCTGGAAGAAAAAATACAATAACAATTGCAACTAATATGGCAGGAAGAGGAACAGATATAATTTTAGGTGGTAATATAGAAAAAATAATAGAAGAAGAGATAAAAGAATATATAAAAGAAACATTTAATAATGTAGAAAATGATTTAAATGATACTAAAATTAACTCTATAATAAAAAAAATCAAGTTATACTCTACAAATAATATAGAAGATCAGAAGCTTATAAAACTAAATAAAATATATAATGAATTAGAAAAAAAATACACAAAACTATGTAAAAATGAAAAAGATTACATATTAAACTTAGGTGGACTATATGTAATTGGAACAGAAAGACATGAATCAAGACGTATTGATAATCAACTTAGAGGAAGGTCAGGTAGACAAGGTGATAAAGGAACATCAAGATTTTTTTTAAGTTTACAAGATAATTTATTTAGAATCTTTGGAGGCAATAAGATAGAAAATATAATTAATAACTTAAATATTGATAATAATGCACCAATAGAATCAATACTATTAACTAAAAGTTTAGATGCTGCGCAAAAAAAAGTTGAAGCTTATTTCTATGATATAAGAAAGCAACTTTTTGAATATGATGAGGTAATTCATAATCAGAGGAAAGCAATATACAAAGAAAGGAAAAAAATACTAACTCACGTATTTACTAGAGATTGTATAATAGAATATGGCGAACAAACAATCAAAGAAATGTTAAATATTTACTTTAAAAATAAAAAAGAAGAAAAAATTTTAAAGGAAATAATTAAATTACTAAATATAAAAACTGATACACAAGAGCTAGCAAACATGGGTTCTATTCAGTTAAAAAGTTACCTTAACGAACAATTAAGAATCAGCTATGACCTTAAAGAAGTTTATTTAGAACAACTAAGACCAGGACTAATAAGACAACTAGAAAAATATTATTTACTACAACAAATAGACCAAGCATGGCAAGAACATATTGATAAAATGAGCTTGCTTAAGGAATATATAGGATGGAGAAGCTATGGACAGCAGGATCCCCTAGTAGAATATAAAAATGAGGCATTTAATCTATTCATAAATATGATTACATATATAAGACAAACCGTAATATACTTAGTTATGCGATCTAGATTAATCATAGAACCATAATATTGACATTTTAATTAAAATAATCTATATTTAATAGAGTCACTAACATAAATAAAAAGCAAGTGCCCCCATCGTCTAGAGGCCTAGGACATCTCCCTTTCACGGAGGTAACGGGGATTCGAATTCCCCTGGGGGTATTAACATCAAGAGCAAAAATAAATATGAATATAATTCATATGAATGAAAGTAAGAAAAATTATAAAAAAAAACCAATAGATATTTTACTAACTTAAAGTAGCAGACTTCATTTTACGACAAAAAGATCTTATAGAATCCATTAAAAGCATCTTTGAATCAATAAGATAATTAGATAATATTTTTGTAAAAGCACTACCAACAACTATACCATTTATATTAGGTTTAGACTGTATTATATGTTTAATTTGATCAGGATTTGAGATACCAAAACCTAACATAAGCATCTTACTACTATTAAGAATAAGTTCACTAGAGATATAATCGATATTTTTATCTATAGAATCTCTCATACCTGTTACACCAGTACTGCTAACAAGATATATACAACCAGGAGACTTATCTAAAATATCAGAGATTCTCTCACTAGAACTAGTCGGTGAAATAAAAAGTATTAACTCTATTTGATATAATTGACAAATACTTATCAGATAATCTGACTCTTCTAATGGCAAATCTGGTATAACAAGACCTTTTACACCAAATTGAGATATTTGAGCAATAAAGTTCTTTATACCTTTAACTAAGATTGGATTGTAATAAGTAAATATAATAATAGGAGTATTTATTTTTAAGTATATTTCATCGAGTATTTCTATAATTTTATCGATATTTACGCCATTTTTTATAGCAACCTTGGAAGCTTCCTGAATTAATGGACCGTCAGCTAAAGCATCAGAATAAGGTATTCCTAATTCAATAAGATCTGCTCCTTCTTTATCAAGAATATATAGAGTCTGTAAAGTCAAATCAATGCTTGGATAACCAGCAGTAATAAATGGTATAAATGAACAAGCTGATTTTTTAAAATTTTGATATAAAACATTCGAAATGTAATTCATAAATGCCCGAATTAATTAAATTAAAAATTATTTGATTTAAAGGAGTGGGTTGCCCGGGACTCGAACCCGGAACTAATCGGTTAAAAGCCGAGTACTCTACCATTGAGTTAGCAACCCATCTTACTAAATAAATACCATAATACATAAATTATCACAACCAATATCAATATGACATGTTAGATACAACACTAAAAAAACTAAAAAAATATATTATAAGCTTTATAGAAAAGAAAAAAATCACATCTATATTAGTCGCTCTTTCTGGAGGTCAAGATTCTATACTATTAATAAAAATTATAGAATACGTAAACGAACTTTATAAAAAAGAACTTAAAGTATCATATGTTTATGTAGATCATCAATGGAAAAATAATAGCTATAAGCAAATCGAACATATAGTTAACTACAGTAAATCAATACAAACAAAAATTATTATTTATCAAATTTATCGAACTAACATATCAGAAAACGAATGCAGAAAGCAAAGGTATCATATACTCAAGCAACATGCAGTAAAATATAATTACAAATTAATTATCACAGGACATAATAAAACAGATAAAATAGAAACCTTTTTTCAAAATATTCATAGAGGATGTGGAATAGAAGGTCTAACCAGCTTAACTGTAAATAATGAAATAGATGAAAAAATTTTTATACTTAGACCTTTACTTGAAATTAATAAAGAAAATATATATTGGCTATGTAAAAAACTTCAATTACCAATATGGTCTGACAGTACAAATTATATATATAAAATTAGGAGAAATCGAATGAGATATGAACTAATACCATACTTAAATAATTTTTTTAATAAAAAAATAACAAACAATATCATCTCGTTAATAAAACATTACCACTATGAAAATGAATATATCAAGCAAAATATAATTAAGTTATACTTCAAAAGTATACATAAATTAAGAATAGCGCTAGATCATCAATATCTATCAAAACATCATTTTAATCTACAAATTAGAACGATACAGCTATTTTACTTACATAATTTTCAATTAAATTTTGATAATAAAAAAACTATCAAAATTATTACAAAAATAAATACAAATTTACATAAAGTAAAGGTGATCCAAGAAGATAAAAATTTTGTACACATGCTGAATAAAACATGGCTTTATGTAGAAATTAAAAAATAAGTAATTTTTATTAAAATTTATACTAAATAAGAAAAAAAACTAGAAAGAAATACTATAATTAATGTATAAAAAATTATTTTAGTTTAGTAAATATAAATAACAGATAAAGCGAAAGGAATTAAATTATGATTAACTGGCAAGTTATTGGACAATTAGTTTCACTAGGCATAATCGTTCTTGTTGGTCCTGCTGTGATAATATTACTTTCAATCAATAAAAGTAATTTATAAAAAATCAATTTTAAAATTATACTTTAAACAAGAAATTTTAAGAGAATAAAAAACTAAAAGTAAAGTCAAATGAGATAATATAGTTCAACTAATTGATTGCAATAAAGTATTTACATCAAGTGACTGATTACTACCGGCAAAATCACTATCTTGAGGTAAAAAAAGCATACAATGACATTCTCTTCTTTCTCGCATAGGTACACAAGGACAATTCCAATATGCATTTGACACCTCAGTAACTTTGTCGTCATAATGACGACAAGGACAAAGAGGAGCTCCATACTGATCTTTATGCTGAGCAAGACCTTCTATAACAACAGCTGTTACGCCAGGATCTATACAAAAAAAAGTACCTGTTCTTTTAGCATAAGCTTCAGAAAATTTTAACATAGCATCAAAACTCACCGGCATATCACTCAATTTACACATATTTTTTCCAAAATAAAATTATATTGTACAATAACTCTACAAAAGTAGAGACAAAAAATAATTAGTCATCTTCATACTGTCAACAAAATGTTAAGATAGCAAAAACAATAAATTAAAATTACATATAATAAGCATATATTATAAACATTAAAAATAAAAGTAGAAATTATATGACATCATCATATTTACCTTCCATCTTAACTCCTCTTATAGGTATACTATTTCCAGGACTAAGCATGGCATTATTATTTATATATATCGAGCAAGATTCTATTTCATAATAATTAAAATAAACCATTTCATATATAATGTAATTATATAGATGGTTTATCTCTTAAATTTAGTTAATAAAAATAAATTCTTACCGACTTTAATCAAAATTTTAAAGAGAAGATCCTATACCTGAATAAGAACCATAAATAAAAATCCCTAAAACGGCAATAACAGCTATACCACCAACAGTAGCTACTAACCATAAAGGTACTCTACCTGTATTTGACATGTAAATTAATTCTCCAATAATTAAATTATAAAACTTCACACTAACTGCATAAAAAGCCTACGCATAATAATTTCTATAAAAATAACTAAAAAACTTAATTAAAAAAGTAACTAGAAAATAAGACAGCGAGAACAAAAATCAAAAGTAAACCCCAAAATAAAGATGTACGATTTAACTCTACAGGCTCTTTGTTAGGATTAGGACCACTCATAAACATATACCTCCTATCTTTGAATAAACTGCATAGATGTAATAGCGCCTAAAAAAAATACTGTTGGTATAGCAATACCATGAATAGTTAACCACCTAAAAGTAAAAATTGGATACGAGATGGGTTGATTAGAAGTCTTTTTAGTCACAAATATCTCCTCTTTAAATACCTTTTGTTAAATCTTCAAGTTCTTGCTTAGCACTAAAACGATCATTTACAAGAGGTACCTGTTGACGATCCTGAGTAAAATACTCATTAGGTCTAGGAGTACCAAAAACATCGTATGCTAAACCTGTACTAACAAATAACCAACCTGCTACGAACAAAGCAGGAATTGTTATACTATGTATAACCCAATAACGAATACTCGTAATAATATCAGAAAAAGGACGTTCTCCGGTTGATCCTCCTGACATAAATAAAACCTCCAAACTAAAAATATATCAATAAAACAGAAAATAAAATATATGGTCAGATCATATATATGATAATATTGTAATATATATAAGATTTATTTTATTATATAGTAAATATTCTTCTCAAAGAAAAAATAAAAAACTCTTCGTTTATTTAAAAAAAAGCAAATGAACTAGTCAAATTATCAAATAAAAAATAAGATAATATAAAATTTAACATAAAAATACAAAGAAGCGAAGTTACAACAGAAGATGTAGTAGATAAGCCAACACCTCGAGAACCACTTGAAGTAGTAATACCCCAAACACAACTAATAATGGAAATACTAAAACCAAAAATAATCATCTTAAAAAATGATTTAAGAAAATCATAATAAATATTCATATAAAATAGATGACTAAAAAAAAAGGTAGGATTAATATCATATAAAAGAAAACAAATAAAAGAACTACTGATAAAACTTGTTAGCACAGAAAATAAATTCATTAAAGGAAGTATTAATAATAAAGCTATTACACGTGGCAAAACTAAATAACTAATTGGATCAATTCCTAAAACAAATAAAGAGTCAATCTGTTCAGTAATAACCATAGTAGCTAACTCAGCAGTATACAAAGAACCAATTTTACCGATAACAATAATAGACGTTAAGAGAGGAGACAACTCTCTAATAAATGAGATAGCTAACATAGAGCTTACTAAATGAACAGCATTTAAATATAAAAACTCTTTTACTACCTGCAAACTTAAGACAAGACTAATAGAAAAAGAAGTTACAATGCTAATAAACAAGACATCTAAACTAATATAGTGTATATACTTCAATAAATTTATATAGTTTAAATATTTAAATACTAAAGGATTAATTAAAACAATAAATACTTCAAAAACTGCTTTAAATCTACTAGAAAATCTAATCATACAAAAATTTAAATAAAAACCATTATAAAAGATTGATTTTTTAATACTAATACATTAATATAGTGTTGCAGAGTTAAGTAAAGGGCGGTTAGCTCAGTGGTAGAGCGCCTGCCTTACAAGCAGGTGGTCACTGGTTCAAGTCCAGTACCGCCCAGTGAAAACAAACTACACTATCAATAAAATCAGCAAGGGCTTATCGTCTAAGGGATCAGGACAGGGACCTTCTAAGTCTCTAATGTAGGTTCGAATCCTACTAAGCCTATACAGAAAACAAAATAAATAAATTATACTAAAATATCATTTACAACTTGACTAACTTTTGTGCCCGAATCTATAGTATCTAGAGGATCTTTACGTAGTCTATGACGTAAGCATAAAGTAATAATTTGCTTTACGTCATCTATATTTACATCATTTTTTCCTTGATATGAAGCAAAAGCTCTGGCAGCCCTATTAGTCACAATATCACCTCGTAAACCATCAACATTTAATACACCACAAATTTGGGAAATTTTAACTTTTAAATCATAATCAATGGTTACATTGCTTAATCGATTCTGAGCATCAAGAATAGATTCTTTCAGTTCATTTTGTTTATCAGTAAATTCCTGAATACATCCATAAGGATCTTGATCAAACTTAGATCGTTGTTCAACAATTTCTACTCTTAAAGATGCATCTCGTACGGTTCTTATTTCTGCATGCATACCAAACCGATCTAGCAACTGCGGCCTTAATTCTCCTTCTTCAGGGTTACCTGAACCAACTAAAACGAATCTTGAAGGATGCCTAATAGAAATTCCTTCTCTTTCAACCGTATTCCATCCAGATGCAGCAGCATCTAATAAAATATCAACAAGATGATCATCTAGTAAATTTACTTCATCTACATAAAGTATCCCTCTATTAGCTTTAGCTAGTAAACCAGGATCAAAACTTTTTACTCCTTCATTTAAAGCTTTTTCAATATCAATAGTCCCACATAGGCGATCTTCTGTAGCTCCCAAAGGTAAGTCAACCATTGGTACTTTAATTAAATGAGTTGCAACATCTACACTATTTTCTATCTGCGTCTTAACGAAATCAGACATAAGATCATAATCAGAAATATGAGAATTAAAAAAATCATCACTTACGACTTCAATTTCAGGTAAGAGATCAGCGATTGCTCTAATCGTAGTTGACTTACCAGTTCCACGATCACCCATTATCATTACACCACCTATTTTAGGATCGATAACATTTAATATTAAGGCCAGTTTCATTTCTTCTTGACCAACAATAGCAGTAAAAGGAAAAACAGGACGCATCTGATTTTTGATTGTATTCACAATATCCTATAATATCAAATAAATTTCATTAATAGTATTACTATACTAAATTAAGATTAATTAAAAATTCAATAAAGATTATTATTTTAAAAGATGCATAGACTTAAAAAGTATATAAGTAGCATCTATAAATTTTAATATAAACAATTAACATATTTTAAGAATATAAATCTGTACCTAATCGTATAGCCAAAATAGCAGATACTAAAGCGAACAATAAAGCAATAAAAATTTGACTATCAGTAATCATAAATAAAACTCCAACAATAAAGAAATTAAATTAATAAAAATATTCCAACAAGACACAATATAATATTATATTAAGCATAAACGCGAAAAAAATTATATGATATTAAATAAATTTAATAAACACTAATAGATTCTACATCATAATTCTTAATTGTTAAATATCTAATAATATTTTCATTAAAACGCATAGATTTTTCTAAAACTGAAACCAAATCACCACTAGCTTTATAATTCATCTGTACATATATACCATCATAATATTGAGTAATATTATAACTTAAATGCCTTCTTCCTCTGTGCTGTACAACAATATTATTAGCACCTTTTTCTTTCAACAAAGTTTTATAATAGTTAACTAAAGATAAATTGGAATTCTCAGTTACATCTGGCTTTAAAACATAGATAGTTTCATAACTATTTAAAAATGTCATATCTTAATCCTTATTAATAAAATACTATATTTAATATAAATTTATGGCGTATCAATTTGTATTTTAACAGCTTGAGAAATTACTGGAATATTTGCATACCTTCCTTGTAATGACTTAACAAATGCATAACTAATTGTAGATAACACAAACCAGAATAAAGTATTACATAATATTAAACCATATAAACTAACTCTAAATTCGATAGGAAGTGCTCTAAAGGCGGAACCTAACAAAGAATTAATTAAAAACAGTAAAATTGCTTGTAAAACATTAAAACGAACAAAAGGACGATTTGGGATAGGGCTTTTTGACCTTACAAATAAATAATATAAAACAAAAAAAGTAATAAAAGCTAAAGCTGGGTGAGTAACATAAAAAATTACTAAAGGCATAAAAGTTTTTTTATATAAACTCATCAAACTAAAAGGATAATCAGGTAAGACTTGTTGACCAAAATTTTGTAATCCCTCCATAAGCGGTAAGCCATAAGGAAATATAGATACAAATCTATCTAAAAAAGTTACACCATAAAAATTATCTGTATAATTTTTTAAAAAAACCAAATACATTTGATAGCAACATAAAACAAAAAGCAAAATAAATGCTAAACTAGTAATAAAATAGAAGAGATAAGTAAACATGTTACTAATATTGTCAAATAACTAAATAAGAAATTATAAAATTTATATTTCATAAATAAAACTATTATAGTTTAACATCAAATTCAATTAAAATTAAAGAATAAATACAATTTTAAACGCAATTATTTATGATTAAAGAAAATTCAAACAAAAATGATAAAGAAGATAAGTTCAAGATTGCAAATAAAATATTTGAATCAAGATTAATGTTAGGTACAGGCAAATATAAAAATATACAAGAAGCCATAGAAAGTATAGAAGCTAGTAAATCGTCAATTATTACAGTCGCTATTCGTAGAATACAAAATGTAAAAACAATTGGTAAAAACAATTTAATAGATTATTTAAATTGGGACAAACTATGGCTCTTACCAAATACAGCAGGATGTGAAACAGCTGAAGAAGCAATCAGAATAGCATCTTTAGGATTTGAATTAAATCAAAGGATAGGACAATCAGATAACAAATTTATAAAACTAGAAGTAATTTCTGATTCAAATTACCTATTACCAGACCCGATTGGAACACTAAAAGCAGCAGAATACTTAGTAAATAATAACTTTATTGTTTTACCATATATGTATCCAGACCCTATTTTAGCAAAGCAATTAGAAGATATAGGATGCCATGCCATTATGCCACTAGGATCACCTATTGGATCAGGCCAAGGACTACAAAACTTATATAATATAAAAATCATTATTGAAAATGCTAAAATACCAGTTATTATTGATGCAGGAATAGGTAAAACTAGCGAAGCAAACCAAGCTATGGAAATAGGAGCTGCTGCTGTTTTGCTAAATACAGCTGTAGCTAAATCTAAATCTCCCAAAATAATGGCCGAAGCAATGAAATTAAGTATAGAATGCGGCAGAAAATGCTACTTAGCAGGTATAATGCAGAAAGAATTAAAAGCTCAAGCTAGCTCTCCAAATACTGGCATATCAAAATTAATATAATGTAAATGATAAATGATTATTATAATAGATAACTACGACAGCTTTACGCAAAATTTAGTACAATATACAGGAGAATTAGGATATCCAATAATAGTTATAAGAAACGATAAAAAAATACTGAAAAAAATAGAAACAATTCAGCCAACACACATAATTATTTCACCAGGACCTGGTAAACCAGAGGATTCTGGGATATCATTAGAGATCATAAAAAAATATTCAAGCCAAATTCCTATACTAGGAATTTGCTTAGGTCACCAAGCAATAGGTTATATATATGGAGCAGTAATAAAAAAACTCGAAAAACCAGTTCATGGAAAAACTGATCAAATAATAAATAACCAAGAAGATATATTTCAAGACATACCAAAAATATTTGAAGCAACACGATATCATAGCCTTATAGTAGATACAGCAACTTGTCCTAATAATCTAAAAGTAACAGCTTGGACAAAAGATGGAAAAATTATGGGATTACAGCATGAAATTTACACAAAACTTAGGGGAGTTCAGTTTCATCCCGAAAGCTTATGGACTAAAGAAGGTAGAAAAATACTAAAAAACTTTTTATCATCTTAGTATACTGGTTATTTTATAAGGTTTCTTTAGAGTATTAGATAAATAAGAAATATAAATTTTTTGCAATAAAGTAACATTTTGTTCAAAAAATAAAGTTGCTCTATTCGTACAACCAAAAAACTCTAAAAGGTCTAAAGTTTGATAAATCCAAATTTGAGAATAAGATAAGTAACTCATAAATGTTGTAATAATCATAACAAAAAAACCAAAATAAACTAAAGGTATACCAGGATCAAATTTAATTTGTAAACCTGTACTAGAAATAATATCTTCAATCGTATAAGGTACAGAATTAATATAAAATTTTTCTCTTAAAGAAACTTCCTTAAGAATTACACCAAAATCATTACAGATTAAAACTTTATTATCCAAATTCATTAAAATTAAAAAAAGTTCCTGCTGCTCAGAAACATAAAAATTCGATATCCAAATAGATTCTCCATTACTAATTTTCTTAAAAAGTTTTTTCTGAAAATAATAATTACTACCTACACGAATTCTAATTCCATTCAATTGCCAATTAGTTTGATAAAATATCATTTGCTTAATATTTAAAGGTCCATTAACATATATTAATTTAGCATCAGAAGCTTTTTTATTATTTAAATAAACTGAAAGTTTTGAAAAAAATTGTTTAATAGAACCATTGTTATTATATTGGATATAAAAATCATCAATATAACCAAATAGATCTAAAGGTAAATTGCTATAAAAACCAGAATAAACTAAATTTTTCAGGTGAAAAGTTTCACCAACAGGAACAACTTCTTGTAAGACAAAACTAAATAGGAACCCATAAACTGATCCAAGAAGCACTGCAATAATACTAAAATGAACAAAAATAGGCGCAATTCTACCAAATAAACCTTTATAGGCATATATTGAACGACTACGACAAAAAACAAAAAAATCTAAACAAATTAATGAATAAACAACATTAATGAATGAGTAATTTAACTTTAAATTATTATTAAAATGATCATTACTAGAAATTAAATTCTTTTTACTATAAATAAACTTCCAACGTCTAGCATTTTTTAAACTAGGAAGCTGCGTAGTAAGGCTACAAGAAATTAAACTAGCAACTAAAATAATTATAAAAAAAATAAACCACCAAGTTCGAAATAGATGATCTAAACCCAAAAATAGAATCAAAGAGGTAGATTCTGGATAATTAGCTATATAATATAAACTATCTTGTTCTTGTTCTAGTATAGAACCTAAAATACAGAAAACAATAATTAAAGATAAAATAAACAAAGAAAAATTTAAATTAGCTAACTTTTTAAAAAACTTCCAAAAAAAGTTTTTTAGACTAAAATTATTCATAAGATAATTAAGAAATAAATTAATATGAACAAATTATATCAAGAAAAACAAGAAGCTTATTTAATATTGAGGCAAAATAGAATTCAATAAAGAAAATAAGGAAAAAATAAATAAGAAAGAACCTCCAAAAGAAGATATAAAATCCCAGAAATATGAAAGCATCTTTAAACTAGTAAAATATAACTTAAAACTAAAAATTAAAAGTACAGGACTAATAAAACCGATAATATAGATAAAAAAATACATAAATAAAGTTAAAATATTATCAATATTCTTAAGCAAAAAAGATAAAATGAAGAAAATATATGTATTACAAGGCAAAGCACTAAAACCCATTATTAAGCCAATAAAATAAGTATTAAGAAAAATATTTTTATTAAAGGAAATATTTTTTGGTAACTTTAAAGAATTATAAATACTTGAAAAACTAATAATATTCATTAAATCCAAAGATAATAGAATAGTAAATAAATTAGAAAACAAAGCAAATTTACCTACAAAAAGATAAAAACCAATTACATTTGTTGATAATATAAAAATAAAAGAACTTGTAGATAGTCCTATACTAAAAATAACAATATTAGTTAAAGAATTTCCTCTAACAGAAATATAAGAGAAAGCTAATGGAATCATGGAAATAAAACATGGAGTAAAAACAGTAAGAATCCCAAAAATGAAAAAGATCAAAATTAGAAATAAACTACTTGAATTGTTAGATAATAATATTAATTTAGATAAATAATACTGACAGTAATAGAGTATAATAGAATATCTATCAAAGAAAACATTTAAATCAATATACACTTTAGTTTATTTTTATTATTCAATAATACTATTATGTTTTGGAAGTATAAAAAAACTCCCCAGGAAGGATTTGAACCTACGACCAATCGGTTAACAGCCGATCGCTCTACCACTGAGCTACTGAGGAAACTCATAGAATTCAATATATAATAAATAAATAAAAAATACAATAAAAAAGATAATGAATAAATATTGTTTTTTCAAAAAAAAAGTGCTATATTTATCCTAGTATACTAAAAAAATGCGGACGTGGTGAAATTGGCAGACACGCTAGATTTAGGTTCTAGTGAGATTATCTCGTGAGAGTTCAAGTCTCTCCGTCCGCATAAAATACTTAAAATCTTTGCAAAGTTAAACTAATAGAACCATTACTCAATATATTTTCTTCAACAGCACAAAAACCTTGAACAGAACCCTGATCTATTACAGTATTATAAGCATACTGTTGAAGAAGCCGATCCATAAAATAATTGAAATCTATTTCTAAATGCCATAATGCGAAATCAGCAACAATAAGGTATTGATCATGATGCCATTCAAAACTACACGCTGGCAAATCGTTTTTATTTATACCCAGATCATAGACAAATAGAATATCTGTTTTACTTATAGAATCATTAATTAGTTGATCTTTATGATCTAAAAAAATTTTATAACTAAAACCTAAATCTACAATCGTTTTTTTTAATACCTCTAAATCAGTAATACTTGTTTTAATTTTGCTAAAATGTGACATAACTTAGTCTATAATAATAAAAGAATAGATAGAATTACAATTATTATATTAAAAAAAATAATAAAAAATTCAATAGAGTACTATTTCTTCATATAATCATTAACTTAGTGAACTAAGAACTTTTTTTAGTTAAATACTTTACATGTTATAATTAATGTTGTAATAATGTAAATAACAAGTCAAAAAAACTTGGGAAGTATCTAAATAAAACTTAATTAATAAGATAAATAAATATGACTGTTACTTTAGAAAGACGCGAAAGCGCAAGCCTGTGGGAACGTTTTTGTACTTGGATTACTAGCACTGAAAACCGTTTATACATCGGTTGGTTCGGTGTTGTAATGATTCCAACACTATTAACTGCTACATCTGTATTCATCATTGCATTCGTTGCTGCACCTCCTGTAGATATTGATGGTATCCGTGAACCAGTAGCTGGTTCTTTATTATACGGCAACAACATTATTTCTGGAGCTGTAATTCCAAGTTCTGCAGCAATTGGTATCCATTTTTACCCAATCTGGGAAGCTGCTTCTCTAGATGAGTGGCTATATAATGGTGGTCCTTACCAACTAATTGTACTTCACTTCTTACTAGGTGTACTATGCTACATTGGTCGTGAATGGGAATTAAGCTACCGCTTAGGTATGCGTCCTTGGATTTCAGTTGCTTTTACAGCACCTGTAGCTGCAGCATCAGCTGTTTTCCTTGTTTATCCAATTGGTCAAGGAAGCTTCTCTGATGGTATGCCTCTTGGTATCTCTGGTACATTCAACTTTATGCTTGTATTCCAAGCTGAACATAATATCTTAATGCATCCTTTTCATCAACTAGGTGTTGCAGGTGTATTTGGAGGCTCTCTATTTAGTGCTATGCACGGATCTCTTGTAACTTCAAGCTTAATTCGTGAAACTACAGAGAATGAATCAGCTAATAATGGATATAAGTTTGGTCAAGAAGAAGAAACTTATAACATTGTTGCAGCTCATGGCTACTTCGGTCGTTTAATTTTCCAATACGCAAGTTTTAATAACTCTCGTGCATTACATTTCTTCTTAGGACTATGGCCAGTACTAGGTATCTGGTTTACATCAATGTCTGTAAGTACAATGGCTTTCAACTTAAATGGGTTTAACTTCAACCAATCGGTTGTTGATAGTCAAGGTCGTGTAATTAATACTTGGGCTGATATTCTAAATAGAGCAAATCTAGGTATGGAAGTAATGCATGAACGTAATGCTCACAACTTCCCACTAGACTTAGCATCTCAAGAATCTTTACCTCTTGCTTTAGTTGCACCATCTATTAACGGATAAGTAATTTAACTGATAAAAGCAAAAAATTGATAAAATAGATTAAGCTATAGTAATTTTCTAATTACTATAGCTTTTTATTTTTTATTGTTCTAATTAACAAATGATTAATAATCAATATTATATGTAAAACTTACACTATATTTAATTTTTAATACTTAGTAAATTTAATGTAAAAGTGCAAAGGCATAATATAATTTGCTTTTGGATGAAAAAAACGTAAAGGGTATGTTTCATTAAAAAAATAAAAATATTTATCTAGAAAAGAGCAAGAAACAACAAAAAACTTATTTTTCAACAATCTACTTTTATTAAAATACCGATCAAAGAACAAATACCTAATATTTTTATTTACATAAGATTGATTATTAAAATAATAATTTGACATACTGAAAAAAAACTTAGATTGAAACTCAAACTCACTACATTGCTTAATATTTCTTAAAGATTTACTAGAAGAAACTTGAAATACTTCACGAAGACTTTGACTTTTTCGTCTACGAGTTAACTCTAATAAACCTAACTCTGACAACTGAACTATTTGAGGGCAACAATCATCACCACTAAGTAATTTATTAAAACTTTCAAGTAATTTAATTTTATCCCTTTGAGAAGACATATCAATGAAATCGATAACAATAAGACCATTTATATTACGTAAACGTAATTGATAAGAAATTTCTATAGCGGCATATAAGTTAATTCTTAAAACAGTATCTTTAGAACTATTTAATTTATTGAAAGAACCAGAATTTACATCAATCACTGTTAAAGCTTCATAGCTTTGAATAAAAAGATAGCCACCTTGCCAAAGATTAACTTTAGATTTCAGGGCATTCTTAATTGTACGTTTAACATAAAATTTATCCAATAAACACAACTGTTTATTATATAAATATACTTTTGTAGTAATACTAGGAGTAACATAAGACCATTTTTTTAAATAATAATAGATTAAATCTAAAAATAGCCTAGAATCTACTACTATTTTACTTATCTTTCTTTCGTAAAAATCCCTAACAACTTTTTTTACTAAATCTTCATCTTTATATAAAATTGATGGCAAATTAGTTAGTATAAATTTTTTTTGCAAAAAGGACCACTGCTCAATTAAAGAACTAAGATCATGTAAAATAAGAGATTCAGATACTCCACTAGCACAAGCCTTAATCAATAAACCAGTTGATTTAGGCTTAATTAAAATAGCTAAAGAATATAAATGTAAACGCTCATTAGAATCATAAATATGATTTGAAATAAAGACCAAGTTACAAAAAGGCATCAATACTATATATTTACCATGCAAATGAATATTTGCTGTTAATCGAGGTCCCTTATTAGATGTTGGCTCTTTGATAACTTGCACTAAAAGCATTTGATTCACAGATAGTACATCACTTATACGAAAAGACTGAATATCTCTCTTTAAACTTTTGACGTCACTCATATGAATAAAACCACTTCGACAATTTTGACCTAAATTAACAAATGCAGCATTAATGCTGGAAAAAATCTTATTTACTTTACCAATATAAATATCATTTAATTGATAAATCTTATTGACTAAAATAATTTGTTGAACTTTACTTCCATGTAACGTAACTGCAAGATTGTTAAAATAAGAAATTATAATTTTTTTTACCATCAATATTAATAATAAAAATTCATTTAGATGAATTTATTTTGTTTTATAGAATATTTTACGATTTTTTAAAATTACCTTGGTACTACATTAATATAACGCCTCTTAGAAGCACAAATTTGAAAATGAACAATACCATCTACTAATGAATAAATAGTATAATCTTTACCTTGACCAACATTAATTCCTAATTTAAACTTACTTCCTCTTTGACGAACAATTATATTACCAGGTTTAACAATTTGACCACCATACTTTTTAACACCTAATCTTTTAGAGTTAGAGTCACGACCATTTTTAGTACTACCACTACCTTTTTTATGTGCCATATATTATTAATGCTTTTTATTTAATATGAATAAAAAGATATTCTAAGCAAGAATATCTTCAATAAAAACTCTTGTCAATTTTTGTCGATGCCCTCTTCTAACACGATTATTTTTTTTAGGCTTAACTTTAAAAACTGCAATTTTATCATCAGTTAGATGCTTTAATATAGTTGCTTTAACAGAGACATTATGTAAGCAAGGACTACCAAGATCATAATCATTATTACCTTTATTAAGAAAAAGTACTCGATTGAATTTAATTACATCTCCAGGTGCAGCAGATATGTAATTTATATCATAAAATTTACCAGGTTCAATAATAATTTGATTTCCGCCAAGATCAATTACTGCATAAGTCATAAATTAAATTTTAGTATATTATTTAAAAGTATATAATCGGTCAATGAACAATCCAAGATATTATAGGAAAATCAAAAAAACAATGTAAAATCACATTTTTTTATGTTTTCAAAAAATTTTTTTCTATAAAAAAATGAAGAAATACACAAAGTTTGGTAACCTAATTTATTTGTAGATGTTAAACTATTTCCATCAAGTACAAATCCATCAGGAAATAAAAAACTAGAGCCTTTTTTTAACTTACCATAGGTAGGTCCAGGTATCAAGTTATTAGATCTAGCCTTTTCTAAATAAAAAGTACCATATCGTTCAGACTGTACAAGAAAAAATTCATAATAATTCAAAAATTTTAGTGCATAAATACGACAATCATATTGATTTATAATTAAACCTGTTTTCAAAACATGCACATAAAGTACGTAACTAAAATTCGTTCTAGAATATTTTTTTCCTAAATCTAAATAATATTTTAATCCTATAGGTGCATATATATGTAAAGACTTAACTCTTCCCGTAAGATTTAATGTTGACAATAGGCCAAATAAACCAGAAATATTAAGAATATGTAAATTAGGAATAATAATTTTAGATAGATTATTAATCTTAAAACTTTGGTTTAAAAAATTAAATTGTGAACCTTCATTACAATTAAATAACCAAGTATCTTTCACAGCAGGAAGTTTAAATAAAAAACTTATATTTTTTTTCCTAAAAATATAAGAATGAAAATCTAAGTAACGCAAAATCATGAAAATTAAATATCTTTTTTTTAAAAAATAAATTGTAGCATTTATATGTAATCTTGTAAGGATTTATTATAAATAAAACTAGTAGACTTACCAGAAAGTAATGACTTAGCTAAAGACAAAGATTTATAACTAGAAATTAAAGCTTTATTCATCCACAAAGATTTACGTGCCTTAGATTTAGATTTAGAAGTTCTTTTTTTAGGAACAGCCATATTATAAATATAAAATAATAATAAATATAAAAAGTAGAAAGTTTTATAAGAACTTCCTAACTTTATAAAAAATAATTTATGCAAACATTATACTACATACTACGAAATTGCTGAATAGCAACTCTACCAATATTGTAAATAGCCCAAGAACCAGCAGCTAATAAAGGGGTAAATACAATTAATAATCTAATATCCATATTATTATTTCCTTAAATTTTTAATAAATCAATTTAATATAAGAATTATATCTATATATATTATAAATACTATACTGAAATCATAATTAATATATCAAAAAAATAAATATTGTACTATAAGTGAAAAGTGAACAAATAATATTTAAATACAATTAAATGAGAGACTTACCATTTACACTAGATCAATTAAGAATTTTAAAAGCAATCATTAAAGAAGGTAGTTTTAAAAAAGCTGCAGATAGTTTATACGTATCACAACCAGCTATTAGTCTACAAATTCAAAACCTAGAAAAACAATTAAATATACCTTTATTTGAAAGAACAAGTAAGAAAGCAACTTTAACTGAAGCTGGAAATATGTTACTTCGATATGGTGGTAGAATATTAGCACTATGTGAAGAAACATGTAGAGCATTAGAAGATATACAAAACTTACAAGGTGGATCCCTTGTAATAGGTGCTAGTCAAACAACTGGAACATATTTAATGCCAAAACTAATAGGACTTTTTCGACAAAGATATCCACAAGTAAATGTACAACTTCAAGTACACTCAACTAGACTAATATCTTGGAGTGTAGCTAATGGACAAGTAGATTTAGCAGTAATAGGCGGAGAAGTTCCCAATGAGCTTAAAGATGTTTTACAAATTACTTCATATGCAGAAGATGAATTAGCATTAATTCTACCAGTATCTCATACTTTTTCAAAAGTTTCAAACATACAAAAAGAAGATTTATATAGACTAAGATTTATAGCTCTTGATACTCAATCAACAATTAGAAAAGTAATTGATAAAATACTATATCAACATGATATAGATAGTAGTAGATTTAAAATTGAAATGGAGTTAAATTCTGTAGAAGCAATCAAGAATGCTGTTCAATCAGGCTTAGGAGCAGCATTCGTTTCAGTATCAGCAATTGCTAAAGAACTAGAATTAGGAATTGTACACTGGGCTAAAATAAAGAATGTTACGATAAAAAGAATGTTATCTATTATTATTCACCCAAATCGATACAAATCTAAAGCTGCTGAAACATTTAGTAGAGAAATTTTAACACTATTTGTAACGCAACACAAAAATTAAGTCTATTATTAATAATTAGTTATTTTCAGGAATAAAAACTGAATTAGACTGAAAACTACCAATATGAACAAAAGAAACTCTTAATTTTAACCACTTTATGAAATCTTTATCTAAAGAAATTATCGCAGCAATAGATTTATTTATATTATTATTATTAAGTGAATTCTCTAAAGTATGATAAAAATATGGATTCAAGATAAACCAAAAATCTATTTCTTTATTAGAACTTTTATAATAATTAGTTCTTTCTCGAAGTATTTCTTCTATAGGTTCTTGATCAAGAAAAAAGCCTTGACTAGCAACTGCAAAATGATAATTGTACATATAAATAATTAGAAAAAGAATAAATAAAGTATATTAATAATTGTAATACAAAAAAAAAAGATGATGAAGTTTTTATAAAATTTTTTAGAATATAGAAATAATGCATGAATAATTGATTTTAAATAAAAAATGGTAAAATATTGGCCAACACAGCAAAGTATTTATCTAAATAATAGCATAGTAGATCTATTTATAGAAACAGAAAAAAAATTTACATTAGGACAATACAACAAAAGTAAGCAATATTTATACCTAGATATTTTAAGCATAATTAACCGTAATAGACTTTTTAGTTATATTATTAATGATTTCAAAAAACTAATATTAGACTTAATTGAACTAGATTTAAGCATACAAGAAATTAATAGAATGAGTAGTAAAATCAGAACTATATTTATTCAAAAAGTATCTCAAAAATTTTTATCACGATTAAGATACAAAAAAATAGAATTAAAATGTAGAATAAAATCAAATAATAGCTATAATGACTTAATACAATATTTACTCATTTATCTTATATTTGGTTCTTCACTAATCGACCAAAAAACATTTGTATTTCAACCAGTTTATACACCTTATAATCATGTAAAAATATTACTAGAAAATTTCATTATACAAATAGGAAATAACATTATAAAAGATATTATACATAATTTAGATAATTCACCACAAATTAGCAATTTTTTGAAAAATCAAAATGTATGCAATAGACTCTATTCTTCGAATAGATCGATCATTCTATTTTTAAATAATTTAAAATGGCAACATTTTCTGCAATCTTATATATATGAGGTTAAATGTTTTTATAGTGAACGTCAACAAATTTGGATCTTAAGCTCACAAGGAATTATAACAAAATATATACATATATCGAAAACAGAAAAAATTAAAAACCTTAACCAATTGAAATTATTATTTATATTTTGGTTAGAAGTTAAGGATTTAACTATTCCTAAAATAGAAAAATTAATTATACAGATAGGAAAATACTTTTTATATTCTTTATTAAACTTATTAAGTAATCTTTTTCTAATTATCATCAAAACTGTAGTTTTTTATTTAAGTAAATAGATGTAATAAATAAAAAAATATATAATTATAAATAATATAAAACTAATTAATGAAAGTAAATTCTTTCGAACAATGAATGAAAAACATGCAAAGCAAAGAAGAGTACATTAAAGAACAGACAAAAGCTATTTTTTCTAAAAATGATAAAATTATATCGAGTCATACTGAACAAAAGCTTAATAATATACTGAAAAATGAAATAGGAAAAGAAATAATATTATCAACTATTATTGAAAGAAATAAAAAAATAGTAGACCATACTAGTATAATGGACGGTTTTATATATCAAAAAATACTAGAAAGCAAAGACAGTAAATTCATAGAAAAGTTACTAATACAACTACCTAACGGTATCATAAAAACAGGCAAATCAGCAAAAATTGACTACCAACCTCTACAAAAACTACTAATAAATAAAAATTTTCAAGAAGCAGATAAATTAACACAGAATTACCTCTGTAAACTAGTAGAAATAAAAACAAAAAACTCAAAAAACTGGCTATATTTCACTGATATTCAATTTATACCTAAAACGGAACTATTTCAAATTGACTTATTATGGAAAATTTATTCACAAGGAAAATTTGGCTTTTCGGTACAAAAAGAAATATGGATTAAATATAATAAACAGTGGGACAAACTATGGGAAAAAATCAAATGGCTCAAAATTGAGAATGGAATAATGAAAAGATACCCACAAGAATTTACTTGGACAACAGAAGCACCAGAAGGACACTTACCACTATTTAATCAACTAAGAGGAACTCAAACTCTTGTTTATTTATTTAACAGTATAGACTGGTAAATAATATTAAAAAACACTTCATTCAACTAATTATTTTTGGGATTTAATTAAACTAATTAGTTTTATAAAAATTTCAAATAAATACTGAGAATCATGCGGACCAGGACTAGCCTCAGGATGATATTGCACTGAAAAAAAAGGAGCTGATTTATGAAAAGTAGCAGAAATGGTCATATCATTGAGGTTAAAGTATTTAGAAATTAAACACTTAGACAAATTAATTTTTATACTATCATTACTTTCAACAACAAAGCCATGATTTTGACTAGTAATTTCTGAGTAACTTTTAAAGCCAGAGGGGTGATTTAAACCTCTATGTCCAAACTTCAACTTAGAAGTACTCGCACCAAAAGCAAGATTAAGTAACTGATGTCCCATGCAAATACCAAAAATAGGAACATTACTAAAATTGACAACTTTTTGTACTAGATTAACAGCATAATTAGCTAATAAAGGATTTCCTGGACCATTAGAAAATAAAATAGCATCCGGCTCACATTTTAAAATAGAATTATAACTAGAAGTTGCTGGCAAAATGCATACATTACAACCCAATGAGACCAACTCTCTTAAAATATTAAACTTCAAACCAAAATCTAATACGACTATTTTATAATTACAAGATTTATAAAATAAACTATTAGTATTAATATAAAAAGAAGGAAACAAATTTAAATTATAGGAAGCTTTATTAAAAGTTGTATATTTATACTTGTTACGAACAGTTATTTTACGAATTAAATCTAAACAATTAAGGTTTTTAGTGGTAAAATTAGACACTTGATTAAAAACATTAAGACTGCATAAACAAGAGCCCATAACACCTGAAACTCTCAAATGTTTTGTTAATGATCTGGTATCTAAACCCCAAATATGAGGTATTCTTTTTTGCAATATATAATCCTTTAAAGAAACTTTAGACCTCCAATTACTTGATAAAAAAGATATATTTTTAGCAATTAAAGCTTTAATATGAATAAAATTCGATTCACTATCACTTTTATTCAAACCTGTATTACCTATCTCAGGATATGTAAATACAACCATCTGACCAGAATAACTAGGATCAGAAATAATTTCTTGATAACCAGTCATTCCTGTGTTGAATACTATTTCACCAAAATAACTTGATAAATCAAAGAAGGACCAACCTCTATAAGTAGTGCCATCTTGCAAGGACAAAACTGCTGGGTATAAACTATATGACATGAAAATATAAATATAAAAAACGAGTAAAAATGGTTATACCAAATTTGACTCGTACGTTAATAAATCAATTACCAAGAATTATTTTGTGCTTGGCTTAATACATAGTTAGCTACGTTCATTATTTCTTCTTCAGATAAACGTTCAGAAAAAACTGGCATCCCATTCGCACCATAAGTTACTTGAGTAATAATACCTTTGATACTAGCCTTCTTATTCTTATCTAAATGTTCTAGACTTAAAGTTTTCTCAGGATTAACTAAGTTATTACCACCAGCATGACAACTAACACAATTTTGCGAAAAAACCTGTTCACCAGCGTCTAAATCTACAATAAGCTCTTCTGAAAATACTAAATTATTACAAATAGACAATAGAGCTAAAAAGCTTAAAACTAAAGAAAATAAAAATCTCATTATCACAAACCCTGTTAAGTTTAATAAATAAATCAGTTTCTCCTGAAACTTTCATACAATTTAATTATATCTTTTTTTTTATATATATTATTAGATTAAGTAAAAAAACTAATAATAAATTTTACCTCCTCCCCATTTTTCTTGAACTACTGTCGGTTGAAGAAGAATATAACCAGCCATAGAAAGTAAATCTTCATCTGTTAGATTTTTCATTTTAGGAAATATTTCTGCACTTTTAATACTAGGATGTAATTCAGCTATAGAATTTTGACCATCATAACTTGTTGGATCTTTCATATAATCAATTAAATTAACTATATTATCTCGTGCAGGAGTAGCTAAACTTAAAGACTCTGGCTCTAAACCAATATTAGGATTTGTTTTTGTAATGCCTCCATTATGACACTGAGCACAAGAATTATTAAATAAACGCTTACCCCTTTTAACTTGCTCTGGCGTTAAAGTAATAGTCTTTTTAGAACTATCTAAAGTAACTGTTCTAGTAGCTTCATCTAATTCTACTGAATAAACTGACGGAATGAAAAAACTGAACCATAGAGATACAGTTACACATAATACATAAATAGTGTTTTTTTTAATCATAGTGCACTCACTTAATACAAAAAAATAAAAGTCATCGAGATTTATTAAATCTATTAACAATAAATAACATAACAACTTAATTAATAAAGTTTAATAGATAAATAAAAAAAGTTCTCAATACTACTATGACATATATATTACAATATAGAACAAAGAATATCCCTTAAAATTAATAAATAGAATTAAAATAGAATGAAAGCAATTTATATAATTGATTACGCATTTGAGTTCTAGAAACAATTAAGTCAATAAAGCCATGCTCAAACAAATACTCAGAAGTTTGAAAGTTATTTGGCAGCTGCTCCTTAATAGTTTGTTCAATAACTCTTCTTCCTGCAAAAGCAACAACTGCACCAGGTTCGGCAATAATAATATCGCCTAACATGGCAAAACTTGCAGTAACACCACCAGTAGTAGGTGAAGTAAGTACTGTAAAATAAGGCAAATTAGCTTTACTATGTCTATACAAAGCAGAAGATACTTTAGCCATCTGCATCAAACTTAGCATACCTTCTTGCATCCTAGCACCCCCAGAAGCACATAAGATAATTAAAGGCAATTTTGAAAAAGTTGCATATTCAATTAACCTTGTAAGCTTTTCGCCTACAACAGATCCCATACTTCCACCCATAAACCTAAAATCCATAATACCACAAGCAACCTTAATATTATGTATTAATGCAGTACCAGTTTGAACAGCATCTGATAAACCTGTATTAGCTTTCATATCAAATAATCTTTGACTATAAAGTTTCCGATCAGAAAAACCTAAGGGATCAGTTGAAGACAGATTATCATCAAAAGGATTCCAACTGTAATTATCAAAAAGATACTTAATTCTATCATTACTAGATGAGGGAAAATGGTGATGACATTTAGGACATACTTTATAATTTAATTCTAAATTCTTATAATACATTAAAAAACCACAATTACTACATTTAATCCATAGATTTTTTCTTACAATAACATTAGATGTTTTGATATTAACATCACTAAGTAAATTTCTTTTTTTAGCTAACCACTTTGATAAGGACATAATATACTTGAAGGATTCGTTATAAATTAATATATTCAAATTAAAGATATAAATAAATAATAAAATTAATTTATTTTACTATTCATTTATTAAAACAATTCTCTTAAAGAAAAAAATCCAGACTAATCACGTAAAGTTTTATCTTTTTGGCTAACAAAAAGTAAAGCTAAGCTAATAGGTAAAACAACTATTAAACTTCCTAAAAGTAAACTATTTAAAAAGCTTGATAAAGATGAAGTCATTAAAATATCCTTAATACTATAAATAAACAATAATGAGTTTATAATAAAAATCATAAATAAGATTATTATACTCGTATTTTAATGAATATATACTTTATTTTTAATAATAATAAGAGATATCACCAACGCATTACAATAGTTCCCCATGTTAAACCAGCACCAAAGCCAGCTATAACTATAATATCGTTACGAGATATTTGGTTAGATTGAACTGCTTCATTTAATGCTAAAGGTATAGAAGCTGCCGACGTATTTCCATATTTACTTAAATTAGAGATTACTTTATCACCACTAATAGAAAGCTTTTCAGCAACTGCCATTAAAATACGTTCATTTGCTTGATGTAATAAGAGCCAATCTACATCATCAACAGATAAATTAATGTCATTAAGGCATTTTAGTATACTCAAAGGTACTTGTGATACAGCAAATTTATAAACTTCTTTCCCATTCATAGAAATATATTTAAAAGATCCTTGGCATAAATTCAAAGTAGGATGAGGCTCAAGATTTTCTTCGTAGGAAATAGAAAGATAATCTGCATAATTTCCATCAGTATTTAAATGGAAATTTAATATGGAATTAGAAACTGAACTACATGATTGAACAATCACTGCACCAGCAGCATCTCCGAATAAAATACAAGTACTGCGATCAGACCAATCAACCCACTTAGATAACGCATCAGCACCAATAACTAATATATTCTTATATGTACCAGTAAAAATGAATTGAGAAGCTGTTATAATACCAACAACGAAACCAGAGCAAGCAGCAGTTAAATCAAAAGCTACAGCATTAACAGCACCTATTTCATTTTGAATCTTACTAGCACTTCCAAATAAATCATTAGGACTTGAAGTAGCAAGAATAATCAAATCTATTTTCGCAGGGTTCATAGATATATTATCTAATGCCTTTATAGAAGCTTCTATAGCTAAATCTGTTACAGATTTACCAAACTCTGTTAATAACCTTCTTTCTTTTATTCCTGTTCGAGTGAAAATCCATTCATCAGATGTTTCAACAATTGAACTCATCTGTTCATTACTTACTTTAACAGAAGGAATAGCAGAGCCTGTAGAAATTATTTTCGCTCCTTGAATCATATATGATTTCATATGAATTTAATAATAGACTTAGATATTAATGTTCAAAATAAATATTCTCCAATAATTTTATGTTAAATGTAATTTTATACATAAGATAAAATAATAGAAACCCGAAATAATACCTAAATAAGATAAGCTAATTGCTGCTACTTTTCAGTCCTGACAAAATTTACTTACTATTTATATATAATTTCGAGCTTAAAAAAATTATAACATTACAAGCAATATCAATCAATAGCTATATAAACTAATTAGACATACCATGTATTATAAAATCAAAATAAGGAATAACAATATTACATTGAGATTCTGATAAAAACTCTACTGAGGCCTTTTTTAGACACTCTACAGAATCTATCATACCTAATATTGGAACACCTAAAGAATTATACATTTCTTTAACACCAATTACACCTAGTTGTTCAATCGAATCTTTTTCTCCAGATAATACACTATAAGTAACTAATCTTAAATACCAACCATAATCACGGAGACACAAAGATCTTTTACGTGCACCTTCTGCATTACCTCCAGGCGCAATATACTCTGGGTGTATTTGAAAAATAGCTTTACTAGCTAACTTAATAATATCTTGTTGATTATCTCTTAAAGTACATACAATATTAAGACGTTCATCTACATTACTAAAATAAGATTTCAATATACTTAATTCACCAATACTTGGATATCTTAATTCATTATCTGCATCAATAATAACTTTAGTTATTATGCTCATACGAATATCTATAATTTTAAATTGTTAATGTTTAAAAGATATATTATCAAAATACACTTAAAAATATCGACAAAAAACACTAATAACATATAGTTTAAAATTCGAGATACAATAAACTAAAATGAAAAAGATAAAATATCAGGAAAAAACCTGTTAATTTCAATAATAAAACCCGCTGTAAAAGTTATCCAAATTGTTCCTATAACTGGTGCTGTAGATAAATATTTCATAAAATTATTTTCCATAATTATTCCTTACATTAGTATATACACTATTAAATAGAAATTAGCGAGGTGAAACTGTAATATCTTTATCAGATGCTAATAACTTACCACTATTAAACTCTTGCAAAGCTGCTAAAGGCCAAGTAAAACCAGATAAAGAAAACTTTAATGCTAATGGAACATCTATAATAATTTCATTCTCTGTGGGCTTATTAAGCTTAGAAACTGCTTGCAAATAACCTCTTCCAACCCATCCAATCCAACCGGTTATGTAAATAAAAAGAAGACCTGGTAACATAAAATCCCCTGCATGATTCCATCTACCATCAGCTATTAAATGAGGTAAACCTTCATTTCCGCATAAAATACCGGCTTTACTATAATTTTCAAATCTAGCTTTTGTTTGCTTAATTTGATTTTTGATTGCTAAAGCAGGAGGAGTACCATCATTATATTTAGATAATCTATTTTCTAATTTCTTGATAGTATTACTTAATCTTTTATTAAAAGCAGGAGATTCTTTACAAGGTATTAACCCAGCAACATCTGCGTGTACTGGACTAAAATTCCAACAAAGAAACACCGAAACCAATAAAATCATTAATTTTTTCTTCATTATTTATTCCTCTAGATACAAATTCAATAATTAATAACAAAAAAGTTACATTTCATAAAAAATAAAAAATAGGCTATACTATAAAATCATAATATATAAAAATTATATATGTACAGAAAGTAACATTTTTTGAACATAATAAAATACCAACATTAAAGAATGAAATAATTAAACTAATGACATTTTGGAAATTTTTTTTTAACTATAAAAACTCAACAAAATATGATAAAAAGAACGAAACAAAAACTCAAACACTACTTATAAAAAAAATTAGAAAAAACAATAAAGAAGAAAACATATACTTCAGTACATGTAAAACAGTTAACTTAGAAAAACTTGAACAACTTTGTGATGCTGTAGGATGGGTACGCAGACCACTTAAAAAAGTTAAATTTGCGCTAGAAAACAGCTTCTTAATTATATCAATATTTTACGATGAAGGAGTAAATCAGAGATTAATTGGCTTTGCAAGAGTAACATCAGATGGATCATTTAATGCAACAATCTGGGATGTAGTAGTACATCCTGAATTTCAAGGTAACGGACTAGGTAAACTTTTAATGAATGAAATAATAAAAGAACTTAGAAAATACGATATAAGTACTATTACTCTATTTGCAGATCCAGAAGTTATTAAATTTTACAAGCATATAGGCTTTATAATAGATCCAGATGGGGTAAAAGGAATGTTTTGGTACCCAGTTTAGTTAACATAAAGCTAGACAAATACGTAATTCTTATATAAAATAGCATCTATACTGACAAAAAAACACGGGATATAGCGCAGCTTGGTAGCGCGCCTGCTTTGGGAGCAGGATGTCGCAGGTTCAAATCCTGCTATCCCGATATTTAACAAATATAATATCAATCAATAAACTGTAATGGTATAGCAAAACTAGGATCTAATATTAATATTTTATTTAACCATAATTTAACTTTTTCTTTATAATTTAAACTATGATAAATTTGTACTAAACTTAAAATAAGGTCAATATTATTAGGGCTATAAGATAAAGCTTCTAAATAATAATACTCAGCAAGAGTGAAGAAAGATATTTTACTATAAACAAAACCAAGAGATCTATATAACATCATTTTATTTTGAATCAGATGATTATTTTCAAGAAATAATTCAGACAAAGCTATGCACTTAGAATAGTCTAAACGCATTAAGTCAAGAGCAAAAAAGTATAAATAGTCTTCTTCCACAAAAAGAATTTTTTTTTTAAAAAAATAAATAAGATTGATAGACTTTAACAAGTAAAGAGCAAATACCTTAAGTTGTAAAGAAACAAAAAAAGAAAATGTACATAATACCAATAAAACGATAATTAAGTATAAATAAAATAAGAAATTATAGCTATACACAATTTAATCCAAAATAAAATATAATAATACAAAACGATAATATACAAATTAACATAAATCAAGATATAATAAAAAAAAGTAAAGTCAATAATAAAAGATAAATAATGAAAACAGTTAGTAAACTAAAAAGAAAACGTAAAAACGGATTTTTGGTGCGAATGAAAACACAAGCAGGTCAAAAAGTAATTACATTAAGAAGAAGAAAAAAAAGACATAGCTTAATTACACATTAAAATATTAAACTCTATCCAAATAGATAGAGTAAATCAATAAAAAAGGTTTAAAAGATTAATGTATATTGAGAAAGAAATAAAAGAAACTATAGCATCAAATACACACTTAATTTATATTTTTACAACAGAAGAGGAAAGATTAGAAGAAATACTAATAGAATTTAACAAAAAATATTTTACAGGATCAGTATTAATATGGGACTTTATAGATGGGTACAAAAACCAACCTAATTCTTCTTCTTCATGTAAACAGAATCCATTAGAAGCATTAAGAATGATAGAAAAAAATCATAAAACAACTAAAGAACTATTTTGGCTAAAAGATTTTGACTTATTTTTCAATGATATTAGTATCACTAGAAAGATAAAAAACTTATATAAATGGCTAAAAAAAAATAAACAACATATTTTTTTCAGTGGCACCAGTAAAAAAATTCCATATAATCTAGAAGAATGTATTGAATGTATTAAATTACCACTACCAAATGAACAAGAAATAAAACTAGAAGTCAATAACTTTCTTACTAAAACGAATATATCCTTATCACAATATGAAAACATTATATATAAAACATATACAGGCTTTTCTATAAGAAAAATCAGGTTATCATTACTTAAAATAATCGAAAAAAACCTTACAATACAAGAAATTATCAATAATATATCTTTAGATAAAGAAAAAATTATAGAAAAAATAGAAGGATTAAAATTTTGTTATATAGATTATAAAAATATAAACTTAGGAGGATTAGACAATCTTAGAGTATGGCTAAAAATTAGAAAATTAGCATTCTCAAGGAAAGCAAATGTTTATGGAATACAAGTACCAAAAGGACTTCTATTAGTAGGTATACAAGGCACAGGAAAATCATTAAGCGCTAAAACAATTGCCAAAGATTGGAACCTACCATTACTTAAACTGGATATAGGCAAAGTATTTGCAAGTAAACTAGGTGAATCAGAAAATAGAATAGAAAAAATTATCGAAATTTGTACAGCTATAGCTCCTTGTATATTATGGATCGATGAAATAGATAAAATCTTTACGAACCAAAATAATAATGATAGCGGTACAACTCAAAGAGTAACTAACATATTTTTAACTTGGTTATCAGAGAAAAAAGATGCAATATTTATAGTAGCAACTGCAAACGGAATCGAGAATATGCCAATAGAAATGTTACGAAAAGGAAGATTTGATGAAATATTTTTTGTAGACCTACCAAAATTTCAAGATAGAATGCGGATATTTCAATTACACCTAAAAAAAATCAGACCAATTACATGGAATAAATATAATATATACTATTTATCTAAAATAAGTAGTGGATTTTCTGGAGCTGAAATTGAACAAGCACTTATAGAAGCAATGTATTTAGGCTTTCATGACAAAAGAGAATTTACAAGCAGAGATATTATTACATCAATTAGATCTATTATTCCAATTTCTAAAATACATAAAAGAAAAATGTCAGAATTAAGAGCATGGGGATATTCAGGTAAAGTCAAAATAGCATAGTATTATTATAATGGATATCAAATTGTCCTGATATTGAACTACTTTCCCGGAGAGTGTCCTCTCAAGTATCATCGTCGCTGCAGAGTTTAACTACCAAGTTCGGAATGGTTTGGAGTGGGTCCACTGTGCTATAAATATCAAGACATAAATTGTATTATTACACTAATTTAAATTAATAGATTAGATAAATATTTAAGTTAAAAATTAAGCTTTTGATCTATTAGTACGTCTTAGCTGAATGCATTACTACACTTACACTTAACGCCTATCAAACGGTTAATCTAACCGTGATCTAGAAGAGTACTCATCTTGAGGTAGGCTTCCCACTTAGATGCTTTCAGCGGTTATCCAATCCATACTTAGCTACCCAGCGTATACTGTTGGCACAATAACTGGTACACCAGAGGTATGTTTCTCCCGGTCCTCTCGTACTAAGGAGAACTCCTCTCAATACTCTAACGCCTGCACCGGATATGGACCGAACTGTCTCACGACGTTCTGAACCCAGCTCGCGTACCGCTTTCATGGGCGAACAGCCCAACCCTTGGGACGTNCTACCGCCCCAGGATGCGATGAGCCGACATCGAGGTGCCAAACCTCCCCGTCGATGTGAACTCTTGGGGGAGATCAGCCTGTTATCCCTAGAGTAACTTTTATCCGTTGAGCGACAGCCTTTCCACTCAGTACTGTCGGATCACTAAGGCCGACTTTCGTCTCTGCTCGACTTGTAGGTCTCGCAGTCAAGCTTCCTTATGCCTTTACACTCTACGACTGATTTCCGACCAGCCTGAGGAAACCTTTGCACGCCTCCGTTACCTTTTAGGAGGCGACCGCCCCAGTCAAACTGCCCACCAGAAAATGTCTCTTGGCCGGATTACGGCTTCAAGATTAGAATTCTAGTTTAATTAGAGTGGTATCTCACTGATGGCTTCTTTGCACCCGCAAGTACAATATCATAGCCTCCCACCTATGCTGCGCAAAATAAACCCAAATTCAATTCCAAGCTACAGTAAAGCTTCATAGGGTCTTTCTGTCCAGGTGCAGGTAGTCCGCATCTTCACAGACATTTCTATTTCGCCGAGTCTCTCTCCGAGACAGTGCCCAAATCGTTACGCCTTTCGTGCGGGTCGGAACTTACCCGACAAGGAATTTCGCTACCTTAGGACCGTTATAGTTACGGCCGCCGTTCACCGGGGCTTCAGTTATCAGCTTCGTTAAATAACTAACCAACTTCTTTAACCTTCCGGCACTGGGCAGGCGTCAGCCCCCATACATTGTCTTAAGACTTCGCGGAGACCTGTGTTTTTGGTAAACAGTCGCTTGGGCCTATTTATTGCAACCCTACGAGGGTACCCCTTCTTCCGAAGTTACGGGGCTATTTTGCCGAGTTCCTTAGAGAGAGTTATCTCGCGCCCCTTAGTATTCTCTACCTACCTACCTGTGTCGGTTTAAGGTACAGGTATTTATTACTTAAGATATGATGAGATTTTCTTGGAAGTGTGACATCAATCACTTTAACACCGTAGTGTTTTGTACTCACTGCTTAGCTCAAAGTATTTTCACTACTAATCTTAGCCTCGCTAGTTTAAACCGGTAACCAACATCCGGATGATTTAGCCTTCTTCGTCACTCAATATCAGTAATAAATAGTACAGGAATATTAACCTGTTATCCATCGACTACGTTTTTCAACCTGATCTTAGGTCCTGACTCACCCTTCGCGGACGAACCTTCCAAAGGAAACCTTAGGTTTTCGGGGCATTGGATTCTCACCAATGTTTTCGCTACTCAAGCCGACATTCTCACTTCTGATTCGTCCACACTCACTTACGTTAGTGCTTCAAACTACAACAGAACGCTCCCCTACCGATGTAAAACATCCCACATCTTCGGCGAATCGCTTAGTCCCGTTCATTTTCGGCGCAAGATCACTAGACCAGTGAGCTATTACGCACTCTTTAAAGGATTGCTGCTTCTAAGCAAACCTCCTGGTTGTATAAGCATTCTTACTTCCTTTACCACTTAGCGATTACTTGGGGGCCTTAGATGGTGGTCTGGGCTGTTTCCCTTTTGACAATGAAGCTTATCCCCCACTGTCTCACTGGTTGACTACACACTTAGTATTCAGAGTTTGCCTTGATTTGGTACCGCTCTCGCAGCCCGCACCGAAACAGTGCTTTACCCCTAAGTTATAGCATCAACCGCTGCGCCAAAACGCATTTCGGGGAGAACCAGCTAGCTCCGAATTCGATTGGCATTTCACCCCTAACCACAGCTCGTCCGCTGATTTTTCAACATCAGTCGGTTCGGACCTCCACTTAGTTTTACCCAAGCTTCACCCTGGCCATGGTTAGATCATTCGGGTTCGGGTCTATAAACAGTGACTTACGCTCTATTAAAGCTCGCTTTCACTGTGGCTCCGATATTCTCTATCTTAACCTGCCACTGCCTATAAGTCGCCGGCTCATTCTTCAACATGCACATAGTTAGACGATAAAGTCGTCCTTCTACTGCTTGTAAGCTTACGATTTCATGTTCTATTTCACTTCCCTCCCGGGATTCTTTTCACCTTTCCCTCACGGTACTTGTTCACTATCGGTCATTTAGTAATATTTAGCCTTACGAGGTGGTCCTCGCAGATTCACACGGGGTTTCACGTGTCCCATGCTACTTGGGATACAGTAAGAGTTATGCAAAGTTTTAAGTTACAGGACTTTCACCTTCTATGATACAAGATTCCAATTGATTCACCTAACTATACATAATCACTAAATAACTGTCCCTCTACCCCACTAAAACGTATTAAAGTGGTTTGGGCTTATCCCGCTTCGCTCGCCGCTACTGAGGGAATCGCTTTTGCTTTCTTTTCCTTTAGCTACTAAGATGTTTCAGTTCGCTAAGTTCGCTCTTATTCGTCTATATATTCAACGAACAGTATTAAAGAGTTGCCTCATTCGGGAACTTCCGGGTCTTAGCTAACTTCCAGCTCACCGAAATATTTCGTTGGTAGTCACGCCCTTCATCGCTTCTAAATGCCAAGGTATCCATCGTAAGCCCTTAGTTGCTTAATTTTAGACAAGATATTTATTTATCTTTTAGGAATACTACAATATATTATTCAAACATATGAAATCTGCTTTAATAATATGCAGATAATTTTCATTTTTGGAGATAAGCGGACTCGAACCGCTGACATCTGCCTTGCAAAAGCAGCGCTCTACCAGCTGAGCTATACCCCCTTTTGATGTGGGCTATCCAGGATTTGAACCTGGGACCTCACCCTTATCAGGGGTGCGCTCTAACCAACTGAGCTAATAGCCCTACTAATTAATTAACGATCTAAGGTTATTATCCCTAATAAGGAGGTGATCCAGCCGCACCTTCCAGTACGGCTACCTTGTTACGACTTCACCCCAGTCACTAGCCCTACCTTAGGTACACTTAAATAAGATTGTAACTTTGGGCATGGCCAGCTCCCATGGTGTGACGGGCGGTGTGTACAAGGCCCGGGAACGGATTCACCGCCGTATAGCTGACCGGCGATTACTAGCGATTCCACCTTCATGTAGGCGAGTTTCAGCCTACAATCCGAACTGAGAATATGTTTATAGATTAGCCGAACTTCACAGTTTAGCAACTTTTTGTCATACTCATTGTAGCACGTGTGTAGCCCAGAACATAAGGGGCATGCTGACTTGACGTCATCCTCACCTTCCTCCGGTTTGTCACCGGCAGTCTTTCCAAAGTACCCAACTAAATGATGGCAACTGAAAACAAGGGTTGCGCTCGTTGCGGGACTTAACCCAACATCTCACGACACGAGCTGACGACAGCCATGCACCACCTGTGTTCGTATTCCCTAAGGCACTTACTATTTTCATAATAATTTACGACATGTCAAGTTCTGGTAAGGTTCTTCGTGTTGCATCGAATTAAACCACATGCTCCACCGCTTGTGCGGGCCCCCGTCAATTCCTTTGAGTTTCACTCTTGCGAGCATACTTCCCAGGCGGGATACTTAACGCGTTAGCTACGATACTGCACGGATCGATACGCGCAACATCTAGTATCCATCGTTTACGGCTAGGACTACTGGGGTATCTAATCCCATTCGCTACCCTAGCTTTCGTCTCTGAGTGTCAGTTATGGCCCAGCAAAGCGCTTTCGCTTCTGGTGTTCTTCCCAATATCTACGCATTTCACCGCTACACTGGGAATTCCCTTTGCCTCTACCATACTCTAGTTTAATAGTTTCTAATGCTGTTTCAGAGTTGAGCTCTAATATTTAACATTAGACTTTTTAAGCAACCTACAGACTCTTTACGCCCAATGATTCCGGATAACGCTTGCATCCCCCGTATTACCGCGGCTGCTGGCACGGAGTTAGCCGATGCTTATTCATCAGGTACCGTCATTTATTCTTCCCTGATAAAAGAAGTTTACAACCCACAGGCATTCATCCTTCACGCGGTATTGCTCCGTCAGGCTTTCGCCCATTGCGGAAAATTCCCCACTGCTGCCTTCCGTAGAAGTCTGGACCGTGTCTCAGTTCCAGTGTGGCTGATCATCCTCTCAAACCAGCTACTGATCGTCGCCTTGGTAAGCCATTACCTTACCAACTAGCTAATCAGGCGCAAGCTCATCTTCAGGCAAAAAATTATTTTACTTTTCAGCTTATGGGACATTAGCAGTCGTTTCCAACTGTTATTTCCCTCCTAAAGGTAGATTCTTACGTGTTACTCACCCGTTCGCCACTAAAGCTAAAGCTTTCGTTCGACTTGCATGTGTAAAGCATACCGCCAGCGTTCATCCTGAGCCAGGATCAAACTCTCCGTGTTA